CGTGGCTTGTGCAAGTCTACGAACAAGAGTAAAGAGTGTATAGGAGATCCAACCCTTGTTCCCGTATAGGAGATCCCACCCTTGTTCCCCAATAGCTCAGCGGTTTCGCGGTCGGCTGTGTTCCGATTACACGTCGTAGGTTCTGATACGTATTGGGGAGAGCCCTTCCTTTTTCTAACTAGGCTTTGAGCATCAAGCCCGGGCGTGCAATAGGGTGACACGCGGGTAATACGCGGGTAAGTTCATTTGTTGTGTAAGAGAATGCGAGTGTTTACTTGGTCGATAAAGCAGCCCCATTGACGTAACGTCGGCGGGGTGGGCGGTGCGTACGCGCGGGTATGATAGAATCATGCCAACATCTATGCGCGTAAAGTGCCGAAATCCAAGGTGAAAACACGCTCACGGCATACCACCTGCAGGCGGTTTGTAGTTCACCGATTCAAGGATCAAGCACGACGGTCATAGATAGAAGGCGGCGCTTAAGCTTGATCTATCATATACGTATGCATCTGACTCGGTGTTCAGTTCAATCGATAGACAACAACCGAAGTATCGATGCTATCAAGAACTGCCCCTACGTACGTATCCCCGTACAACCCCCACAGTTCCCAAAACCGTATCTATCTATCGTCGACTACTAACCCAACCCACTTCGTGGTGCAAGAACATGGGGGATGGCATTAGGCCATTCATGTTGAATATGCAACATTATTGAGCTATAACGACATTGGAATATGGCTCGTTGAAAGTGACCCGCGGAGCGCCCAATCATCACTTGATAATATCAGTACTCGTTTCGGGATAACTGTTGTTCCCCGCTCCGTCACTCACGTGGTTCGTGCCTCGTCCCTTTGGGACCGGCCCACCTTGCTTCATTAATTGGGCGTGAACCCGTACACGGGCCTTGGTTCACGTAGCAAGCGCGGCAGAACGCAGGGGTTGGTAGGGGGTACCCCCACGGCATTTATCCCACCCGGTTCAACTCCATATATACGGTCTAGTAATGAGCCGAAACCAGGGGGGCGCCTACCCTACGTAAGGGGGACAGAAACTCCCAAAGCTCATGAAGGATCTCGCGTTGCGACCCGGACACTCGTGTGAGCGGACACTCCTGTGAGGAGAAAGCCGTTTCAGGCCAAGCTTCCGCACGCTTACGCGAGAGACCCGCGGGTTTCTCTAAGACGAGCCGGCCATTATGAACAGCTGGATCGTTCTGTTCAGCAACACATCGTTCTTCATGATGGTTCTGCTGCACGCCTTAAAGCGTTCCCGAAGGTGTTGTGCCCCGCCCACTGGCACACCCTTTGACGTACTAACGCACTAGGATCACCGGACTATCCCCGGCCCACCGGCCTAGGCGACAGACAGGGTTGTGCCCTTCTCCCGGGCCAGGAAATATGTAGTGGTGACAATACTTGATAAGGGAGGCGAGGCACGAACGAGGTTGTGACACCGGAAGCGTGTTGGACGATACGGCTGGGGACAAACAGCCAACAATGGATGCCACACTACGTGGAGCCACTCTCCTGCCTGTCGGTGGGCGAGGAACCCCCGTGAAGAAGAGACGATTGCATCGAGTCCCAGCGTGACGAACTCTTACGAGTACGCGCCCTTACTAACACAGTCACGCGGGCTTGTCGATCCCTACGGGTGTGCTATCCGTTACACGCTCTGTATGCCGCGCTAGGTGGAGGTGCTACGCCCACAACCCACGTGGCCACCGGGTTCCGAACCAACTGGGACGAACGACCCGGGATCAGCGGGACGCTCAACCCAGCCCGCCTCATATACGCCGATGTTAGTCAAGGCTAGGCTATGTACGATTCCAACTAGGTAAGGAATCGAAGGTTGGGTTACCGGCCCCGTAGGCAAGCAGGGTAAAGATGCTCAGGGCAGCTGCTTTGTAATGGGCATCATATGCGGCTGTTTCACTTAATGACGCACGGTGAGCGCGGTGGCAGGCACAGCGCTTTAGCGGGTATGTGAAAGGGTATGTACGCAAGCTGAGTACCTGGATCTCGGCCCAGTGAACGCCCCACCCATATATGTGGGCTCAAGCCGGCTCCAGTTGCGATATGTGGCGGGGCACATGTGCCTGCTATATATGCGAGATACGAAGGAACGAAGTTGAATCACGAACCCGCCCTCTCGCTCAATACGCACGCGGTGACACCCGCTCGCTCTGACTCGCCCACGGGCCTCAATCATTGGGAAGCAACGCCCACAGTAACCGCTTTTCGAACCCCCCCGTACGTGTTGTGGCTACCCCCCTAACCCCAGGTACCCCCCGTACGTAGGCCAGAAACCATACGAAGTATCGGTTGGTTATGGGATTGAACAACGCCCATCTCGTAGGGGGTTCGGGGGTACCCCCCGTACAACGACCGGAAACCATACAAGGTAGTGAGCCTTGCCCTCTCTTTGAACCGTAAATGATCGAACTCACAGATAGAAACTTAGTGCCATTTGATGAGTAACTAAGAACAAGGGAGAAGGATACAGGAAGAATAAAGTAATGAAAAAGTTCATAATTGCTAGTAGTAACGACTTGTCACGATCCATTGGTTTATATATCATCCATGTTCTCGGTGTATCAAAATACATTATTTTCACTAAGCGTATATAATAAAAACAACCTATAACGCTAGTAACTACTCCCGTCAAGGCTAGTAAGTAAGCCCCACAACCCAAAGCGGCGAAGAACAAATAGAATTTGCTACAAAAGCCGGCTAACGGGGGTATTCCTGCGTATGAGAACATAGTAATGGAAAATAGAATCGCCAGTAATGGATTCGTCCCGGCTAAAGCACCCAGATCCGCTATATGTCGTACACGCGGTTGCCTACATGCTAGCACTATGGCGAATGCATCTATCGTCATTAATACATAGATGAAAATACCAATTAGTAGTGATTGAATGCCCCCTATGGTTCCACATGAAAAACCAATACAAATAGTTCCTACATGTCCCACCGAGCTATAAGCTAAAAGTCTTTTTAGTTTCGTCTGGGCCATTGCGGCCAGTGCTCCTAGGATCATAGAAGCAATGCTGCAGAAAAAGAAGATTTGTTGCAATGTAGTTCCATAGAAACTATGCATAGTTCTTAACATATTCGCGTGTATAGATATGTACGGCGCGATAGCGAAGAATGCTGTGACCAGAGTGGGTGAACCCTCATAGATATCAGGTGCCCACATATGAAAAGGAACTGCAGTAATCTTGAATAAAAATCCTACAGCGATAAATAGAATCCCCATCACAATACCACCAGATCGAGCACCGAACAAAGTGATTTCATATCCGGTCATCATATAGGCTAATTTCTCGAAGTGGGTAACTCCAGTAGACCCATAGATCATGGAACAAATGGGGTAGGTAAAGTCTATACGTATAGACGTGAACCCTCCCCCGTAACCGTACGTGCGACTCTCACCGCATACGGCTCGCACTGATACTCCGCCCACCCTCGCCACCCCACCTCAATAACCGATTCGATTTTGTTGTTTGTACACCGTATACAGAAGCTCCTCGATCTCCCCACGTGACGTACACCACCCTCCAATAGAACTTGCCCCCACCCGAAGGTTCCGCACTATGGGCTACGCCAGCCAGCCAGTATTAGTCATTTGCTTACGCTAGCCTCCCTCCAGTAGCTCCTCTCTCCCCCCCGGCCGGACGGATATGTTGTCTTTGCTGCCTACAACCTTCGACAACCAACTCTGTAGCCTACAACCAACCATATAAGCCACGCCCAACTCTGTAGCCTACAACCATATAAGCCACGCCATAGGGTACCAACTGAGGGGCCGGATGCCATAGGTAGGGTGGTGGGCCAGGGATAGTGTAAGGTAGGGTGGTGGGCCGGGGATAGTGTATTTGCGCCATACCAACATTCTGCGTGTTGCCCTTGTACGGGGGGTACCCCTTCCTTCACGCCGTAACTTACTTACCACCAACCCCTGTCCCGTATATGTATACGTTGGTTGTTGTTGCGGGTACGACGGTGATCAAGGATGTGGTCGGGGAGTGCCCGCCTGTACAAGACCACGACGGGGAGAGCAGCATGGTACTAGTAGTGGCGTACGTGGGGGGTATGGTACGTCAGGAAAGGTACGTAATGGTTCGGTATTTCCGGGTGGCAACTACAACAGCGGGATAAGTATGCCAACGGGAAAGTACCTAGCACTGGGACTCCCTGGGACTCAACTACTAGGATGAAAACGAACGACCCGGGGAACCCTACCCTATCACCCTTACCCCAACGAGCACCTTACCCGCGCTACGTAAAGGTCGCAAGCAGCTCTATCTGAAGTCCGCTTTGGCGGTACACATGGCACCCTTTGTCGTCACTGGTCTGTCGTCCCGCTCTTTCTGTACGGAAATATGCAATGTGGACCGTGGATCGAGTGCCTTGCCCCTTCCACCCAGGTATTCGCCCCTGCGGAACAAATAACAACAACAACCACCATATGACGTAGTTCAACTCTGGTTGGGTCCCTAGCCCCTTTACAAACAGTTTGTGAAACAGTCTGTCGTGCGGGATTCTCTCGAAACACCATAATACGTCCGCTAGTCAATGTCAATGTACCCCCCGCCCCCCACGCAACAGCGATCGAGCCTATATACGGTAGGCCGGGCGACCGAGCTTTCTACGTAGAATGACGGGTAGTCTCGGAGTCAGCAGAGAAGTGGTCTTATCCCTTCCCCAACCTGGAAGGTCGTGCAGTTGCAGGGATGCACGTTACCGAAACAAACACATATATACGCCCGGCTCGACAACACGGAACCGGGGTGTGGGGGGACGTATGTACGCCTAAGCCCCCCTGTAGCCGGCCTAGGCAGGACACCGTGCGCGAACAAGGTTGGTGAAGAGCTGCGTATCGTATGCACCCATCAGAGTTGAGCGTCATACGTTCTCTTCCTCCAAGTTGGTAACAAGACCTGTTCTCGGGGCTGATACGGTTGAGTAGGATCAATCACACTGAGTTTAACTCTCCTACGGGAATGTCGCGCCGTTACCGCGTTCGCCTCATGGAACGGTGGGCCAGTTTTCGACGCCGTTTATCAGAGCCTTGTACGGGGGGTACCCCTGTAGCGCCGGTACATACGCCCGCCCCCCTGTAGTTGTTGTGTTCGTTCGTTCATTGTCTCAGTAACAGAACAGGCTCTACGTACAAGTAGTCCCCGACGGCATTGGCTTCCCGTTCAGAAATGACCTCTGTTCCTATGCGCGGGTCGAACTATCTGAAGTGGCTCTCTATGCAAGGGTGTCGCTCCCACGACTACCACTCTCTGGGAATCTGTCACAAACTGCGCCACGTCTAAACGATGTAACGGCAGTAGAGACATGTGCTATTCAATGCAGGTTCTCAAGAGATAGCGCGAACGCCGTACCCTAACTAACTAACCCCCTCCCCCACTAGGCCGGGATTCTCAAGCGGTCGGAAGGGGAGAAGCTCCATCCTCGCTCTCCCTGACGCCACCCCTTCAGGTCGACTTCTTCGTCGCTAAGGCCAACAACACCGACAACCACGTAGGGGATGGTGGGCCCAATACGCGAGTAGCCGCCCCCCGAGGCACTGCGAAGGTGCTTCTCAAATACCCGACGGGGAATCTGCAGCACTCCCGAAGCGCTCTCTCGGGGCTTGTAACTCGGTTCGCGATCCGACGTATGTAGGGATCGAACCATTGGACATGTATCGGGTTCAGCTTTCAACATACGAGTTAAGAGGACTCGATCCATATGTTGGTCAACCGAACCCCCCCTTTCCAACGAAAAAAATCATGTTGGGGGACGCGGCGCCCTCAGTTGAATAACACGATCAGGAGTGATCGCCCACCGTTCTGATCTCGTATATACGCGGTTATCCGGCACTGCTTCCAATTACTTGTATCTACGAGCTGTGATTCCTTACGTCGCAGTAACAGCGTTCATGGGTTTATGTATGTACATCTCGTGTTAGTGCCTTTAAGGTAACACAAAGCAGCTCTGCGAATGACGCTGCTGGTGAAGCGGAACAAGTATGCTTATCTAACTCACTCCGACCTTATGATACGCACGCAATATGGAGGCGTCATCCAATTAGACCGATACGAATGGCGCCCCATGTATCGCCTGTGCGATACCGTTAGCCCCCGGCAAAGTCGGAATGCGACCGGCGCACTTGAACCAACCTGTGCGACGTGCTGCTACTCCGTGCCATCCACATATGTCTATCACTGTCTGTGCGATGACCGAAAACACGCGCTACGTTACTCACTGGGAGTCCCAGTATCGAGTGCTTAAGCGCCTGGAAAATGTACACGGAATCGTGGGATGTTGTTGGGAAAACCAACTGCTACTCCAGGTGAAATCATGCTTCGATAGAGTTCCTCATGAAGGGCTTCTTCAATATATATGTGGTGCGCGTGTTATGTGATGACGACCGAATTGTGTTATGTGTTATGAATTGTGTTATGTGTTATATATGTATATGTATGCAGCAGATATAACACGACTTGATAAGCGGACCGTGAGGTAACGAATACACCGTTAGAGAGACCGGAATCCCTCAGGGCGGTGCAAGCCAATCCTGTTTCGTCGTGAGCCTGAACGCGCCAGGATCATAAACAAGAGAGGAGAAAGATGTACTATTGCCGCTATGCCGACCACATCATTGTCGGCCTACACAAAGAAGAGTCGTTTGATGGTAAGCATGAAACAGAAACTTCAGAGCATATGGTAGTACGCACTTGGGCCTAGAAAGTGGAGCAACTCAAAGCCGGAACGTCGGGTGGAGAACCAACATAGCCGGCAACTACCTTACCCTTACCAGGGGATGGTGGGCCCATACGGTACGAAGTGCCCCGTTACGTACGACGCCGGTTGGCCTATTTATTCGTTATGTGGCGAAAGCAGAAGGCGGAAACCTGCATTCCACCTGCTATATGGATATGGTATGGTATGGTATGGCATGTGTGGGGCTGCGGTGTATGCGGAGTATCAGCAAATCTACTTACGAAGACAGGTATCCACTGGGAGACGGCCCGGCAGGTGAGAACTGTGAAAAGCTTCAGTGATAGGGAAGAGGAGAGAAGGGAGTCGGTTTGGCTAGTTGAGTTGGTAAATCGAGTACTGATGTCCAACATGGTCTACTATGCCCTATGCGCGACTCGAGGGAGGAAGTCAATCCCGTTCAACATCAACTACAATGCGCTTTCTGGCATGGAAGTGGTTGCGTAGGGGCCAGCGTACGGTAAGGCTCGCAACATCCGCATCGCAACTACCCGTTACTCCCCACCTGATCCCCGGCATATCGCGGCCACAGTTGTTGAGGTTGCTCCTCCACCCGGGGTAGTGTGGCCTAGGCAGGCGGGTAGATAACGAGACCCACCGTACATACTGCGATCACATAGCCTTACGAAAAGCTGCTCTATTATGCCCCGCGTACCCCCGTACATACGCCCCCGAACCCCGCATACCGTAGGTCGAACGTTGTATATGGCCCGTACAACCCCCACTCAACAACATCCAGATCCCATTATGGAGGGAGGGAGGAACCATGGTGTGAACAATCCCATCAGTGACCGTACGGTTTCAGAATACGGGCTTGAAAGCGAGTGGGAAAGACCGCATCTAGGCCCCAAAGAGGAGGAGTTGAAGTTATATACGTAGATATGAGCTAGCTACATACACTACCCCCCCGTACAACCCCGTGGGTTAAGTGAGGTGTTAACCCCCTGTATCAGTTGCTTCCCATTATTGTTGATCCCCACCTCCCTAGAAGCAACCTCGACTAGAGCGCAACGTAACTGAACTTGAACGCCGCTACGTGATCGGGAGAGCTGGGTCTATGTTTCGACCCTACACGTAACAACCTCAACCAACCATAGGGTGGCCGCCCCCCACCGCTAAGTACGCTCAATCGCCGGAAGGGCTGGTTATTGATAGTACGTCCTACGTAGCGCGGGAAACAAGCAGCACCTACGTAGCGCGGCTGATGCACGCCCAAGTTACCATTAGGGAGAGGGAACCGTACTGATACGTAACGCCCAGGGGGTGGGAATCGAGCGTAGCAAGTTATCCCTTTGGACGGGGAACGCAGTTTCCCAACCAGATGAGCGTAGCGAGTTATCCCGTTAGACGGGGAACAAAGCGACACCACCGCAGTTCGTAGTTGCTCGATAAGTTATCGACAATCGTAAAGATCCGGGAGACTACGAATAGAGTTACCCCTTTGGGCGGGGAATGAACCCTCGCGTAAACGGGTAACGAACTACATGAGCGCAGCGAGTTTTCCAGTCCAACACTTCCAGGGGAACGAGCGTATCATGGTAACGCCCCGCGGTTGTTGGGGAGAGGGGGAATGAGCGTATCGAGCTTCCCTGCCCTGTGCGGACGGGGAGTGTCGAGTTACCCCATGGTAACGGTTTACGTAGTGAGTTACCCTGCCCTGTGCGTAGGAGACCCCCTTTCTAGTGCACAACCCGGGATGTCGGGGAACGAACTACATAGGTCCGAACTACGCCTCAGTGTACTCCTTCCCGAAGGGGCATCTCCCAGGATAGCTCCTTCGTCAGTCATTGACCGCACGGAATCACCCCTGCGTAGCACATACGGTTTCACAGTGACGGTTGGTGGAGTCATACGTAGGATAGAACGGTCTCCAGTCAGTTTTATCCATTGCCAGATGGAACATTCATACCCCACCCAGAGCCGGCAGCCTATTGATAAGGTGTTCAGTACGTATCAATACAGTGTTCAGTACGTATCAATACAACTGCTTTGATTCCCACAATCAAGTGACGACGTGTGGTCTTCAGCACTATGTTGGTGATCTTAGTACGGTTTCTAGTGGACAGGAAGGGACGACCTGCCCCGTTCGAAAGGGGCGAACTGCCGTACATACGCCCCCCAATTGCCTCTCTAACTAGTTAACCGTCCCAATAACGAGTTGTGTATCCGGGGTGTGGGGGGAGAATACGGGTTTGGCGCCTCTTTTCTCAACCGCCTGTAAACGCAGTTCCAGTGAGTATCACCATTTCTCTTCCTCTTCTATCGCCCCCCTATATAGCTAGTTGTGCCGCCGTGTGTTGCTTCAGATTCACCCAGTACCGTATGAACCAGTCGGTGCAATGTTATCAAGGATCAGCCAACCACGTTGAGGTCTCCATTAGTGCGTACCGGCCTTCACGCTCTAGTTCAATTCACCTCTATCGTGGGCTATCCCCTAGCGACAAGCACATACGGTATCAGTCGATCGCCGCAACTGCAGTAGATGATTGCGATCACTGATTGGACACAACGGCCAACATCGGAATGCGATTTAGACAGGCGGAACACGGCACCCCAGTTACAAAGTCCAGCGTTAGTACGGTCCAGCGTTATCGCTCTATCGCACGTACGCCCCACCGTACGTCAATAACTGTCATCACAGGGGAGTTTGGCGGGTTAGGCGGGCCCCAGGGGAAAGCACATCAGCTCGATACTACCAAGTGGCTCCGGAAGACCGGCCAAGGGAGTGGGCACGTGGTTGGTAAAGTCGAAGTACTCAGCACAGATGACTGACCTTCTCGCATTCACCACTGCCAGCGTACCCACCCGCCCACTTGATCCTTCGTCTCTAGGAAGGATCCATTCTCTCTATCTATACTAGATATATGTGGAAAGGCTTTCCGCATATACGGTCTTTCCCCGCGTTGCGTAAGTACCGTGTTGGTTACCCTGCTCTAGCAACCCAGCCCAGCCCATCTGGTTGGCAACTGGAGACCATACGCATACGCATACGTGTATACGTGGTACGCACATCGGGACTTGGTGGGCACTACGTAGCAATGCCATATGTTGGTCACAACACCCGGCACCGGCTCTACGGGAGAAAGGAACGCCAAACCCCAACCCCCAACTACATGCCTTGTGCAGGCTTACTTACGTATGGTCCTGTACGGTTCCCAAGAGGACGAAACGAAATCGACTGTCAGCCTTGGGCGCGGATCGCAGGGACTGATGTGCACACCGTACTGACCTTGAACTAACTTATCAGTATCTGTAAACACATCATAACCATTTGTAGCATTGTCACTGTAGACTTCCATTACTCACTCGGTCCTTCATAGATAGATAGCAGGAAGACTCTAACCCATCCTCTGATCATTATGTAACCCCGACATGCTGGCTCGTTATTCCCACCATTTCCAAAGTCAATTCTCCCAAGAGGCTGTACTCAACGTTCTACGGTTGAGTTTCCAATCTAGACAATACCATAAAACACAAGCCAGCACTTATGTCACGTAGGGGGTTGTGGAGGGATTGCATCTGGGCAATGGTCATGATCAGCACCCTGATCAGCAGCGTGGAAAATGAGCATAGCACGTTTTCGACGTCCTGGCAGACGTGGGAGCGTTGGGTTTACTGCAAGGCGGCCCCTCCCTCCCCTCTATATACTGCTGCACGAGCGATTCTCTTACGTAGGCCTTCGTGTGATTCGTAGCGGGTATATATGCAAGTAAGGCTGGCCCGGCTACGTGCTGCTGCCTGCCTGCCCTGCCCCTGCTTGCTATGCGTCAATATGGTTGGTTGGTTGGTTGGTTGGTTGGTTGGTGGGTTGGTGGGGGATTGTGTTGGGTTGTGTACCCAGTGCTTGTAACCAGTAAGTGACCCTGTGCTAGCGGATGGGGAGTTGGTATGCCCGGCTACGTGCGGAAAGCGAAGGTAGCCTGATACGCCCTGCGATCATCAGGAAGCGGAATTGACCAGTTGCGAACCAGTTCCATCGACGGAACAAACACGTTCTATTCATAAATGCTCCTCCACCTACTGCTTCCGTCTAACGCACCTGTCTCTCGGAGGAGGACAGCCCGTTCTATATAGTGTATTGTTATTGGTTGGTCTCGCTGGCGTACGCGACTTGTCGCTGGTAATTGACGTAGCAACTTGTGCATTGTAAAACAACTTGCCTACACGTTCTTCCCGCTTCGCTACGTAACTCCGCCCACAACGACAGTTATTGACGTACGGTGGGCACTCGGTTTCGACAGCGAAGGATTCCCAGCTCGCTCGTTCGGTAACAGAGGGCACACCCCGTCTGACAGAAGTTGCCCTCATCGACAGCAGGCAACAGTGCTACGTTGTCGTGCTTCCCAGTAACAGTATCTTCGTGATAGTTCAAATTGACGATAGTCATCCCGTACCAGTGACCTGTTCTCTAGCGGTAGCGTTTGGTTGACTTTCTCACTAGTTGTCATACGGTCCCTGGTATACGGTTGCGCTTATCTGGAGGTTTGTCGCTCTGAGTGGCGCACCACATGGCATATGAACCCCGTGTAACGACCTCCCGGAAAGAGGTTACTCACGTAGTCTGGAGTTGGTAGATTGGTCAATACGTGCACCTTGACCAGCAGAGCGGGAATTGGGCAACGCTATTCTGTAGGTCCTGGCAGACGGGGAACGTTGAGTTACGTAGCGAAGCGGGAAGAACGTGTAGGAGTTTCCCAGTCAGTAAACGGACGGAGAACAACACGGTGCCGGGTTGTGTACCCCGCAAAGCAGGGAGTATTCAGTCCGTAGAAGCGGGGAATATCTGCTTGTTGGGTTTGTTATCCTCTTCGTTAGGACGGGTACCCAAGGTAGTTCGGGCCGACTGGCACGCCCGGGGAAGAGAGAACCGAAGGGGAGTTTCCCCTTATCGTGCTGGTTTCCGATCGGCGCCCCACCGTACGTCAATAAATAACCGCCCACCCAGATGCTTTCGCAATGGGTTCAGGATAGCAGGTGCCACGTCTATCCCGTCTGGTAGTTGGTGTTCTGACCCTCACGTGTGACGGCAGCCGGAGACCGGAGACTTGAACATCGAACTACCCTTCGATGCGCAACATCGCCCGCTAGGATCGGACGGCCTGCTTACGCAGACAATGCTTGCAGCGCCTTACACCGCTGCCTCCAACACGCTCCGGAAAAAACCCTTCGCTCACGGATCACGGGCTAGACAAGCGAAGCTGGCCTTACGTAAGCCCTAGCCGCTTCTTGACGATGAAGTCGAACGGACCTTAGGGTGACGATGAAGTCGAACGCTCCTCAGGGACCTTAGGGTGGAGCCGTAGCCTGGGACAACCATCCTCTCGGGGTGGGGTGGAAAACCCACGATATAGGTAGCAGGTTCGGCCCCACTTTCCATACAAGGTTGGTGGTGCAGTGGTGCACTTGGGTTACCAGCAGATGCCCCTAAGTAATAGAGAGAGACAAGGATGGCCGAATCGAGTAGAAGCGTGGAGGGAAGGAGGAGAACCCCTCATAAAGCATGCGATAGGTCGAAGCCCCCCGAACTACGAGCTTGAGACTATCCGCAGCAAGGTACAGATCCGTAACTAGCCTGGATTTCATATGGTTTATCCGCTACCACCTCCATCTACCGGACCCGAACGACGTTCATTATCGAATCTGCGCATCCGGGGTTAGTTAAGTTAAGTTATATATGTGAGGTGAGGTGAGGTGAGGTGCCGAGTGAATCGATACACGGTCATAGCGGTGAAGCGCGGTATAACGGTATGAAGGAAAAAAGCCGCACCCTGATCAGCAGCGACCAACCGACGCTACCCGGCTTTATTCCTTGTTGATGTCACTCACTCTAGTATCGCGTGTTCCACTCCACCAGAAGGTTGGTTTCGGCTGCTCCCGACCGCCTGAATGCCGTGTATCATCTGAGCATGAAAGTCGAGGCGTATCGTACGCACCCCCACCGTTATGTGGGGGGGTGGGTGGCGTTAACCCTGGCGTATGTGCCGTTACTATGTGACGGATAACACCGCGGGCAACGTAGTTTTCGGACCACCGCCACGTAGCAGTTATTGACGTACGGTGGGGGCCTGTGAACTTTCCAAGATACGTACCGAAACAAGCTGGGCACCAGGAAGGAGTATGTTACTCGTAGAGGCTGGGCCAGCCGTAACGTGGGCCATCACTTTACAAAGTTATGAAGAGCGATCAGTCCTACCGGAACAGGGAAGCGCTGCACATGGAGTGAGCATTCAGGCCACTTCCAGCATGGGAGTTCCCCACATCCCACACACTGGGCTTCAGCTGATGATTCCCGTTACACGGTTCTTCCATCCATTAGTACGTCATGCCGTACTAGTCACGCAATCGGAAGACCCACTGTTCTTACGTAAAACAGTAGAAACCCTTCCACCTGGCGTAAAACAGTAGAAACCACCCTTCCACCTGGCGGCACGGCCCTGGGTTCTGTTGCAAAGGCCAGGCCAATCCCAACGACTTTGAGGTTGGTTGTTACACCGGCCAGTTAGAAGAGGAGGTGCCGTACATACGTAAAGGCACAGCTTTTCGCTCTCAACTGTCAGTTATTCCGAGGGCGGGCGAACATGTTGGGATGTTAGTTGTTGTTTGGACGTTGGCAGACCTAGACTGTTAGCGTGTTGGCGATAGGGAACAGCACTTTTGTTCCTGTCGACCTCCCGGCCGTATGTAGGCCCTGGAAGTATCCCATTTACGCTGGAATACGAGCTGCGCGAGTTATCGCTCGTCGATGGGCGCAAGCGTGGCAAATTCCCCTAGGAACTGGAAGCAAGCGTAGCGAGTTACCCCGTGGGATGGGGAACACCTTCACCCAACGTGAGTCATCCCGTGCAGTTACTCGTTACGGAATTACCCAGTCTTTGTTGGACAGGGAACGATCATGGTAACGGAAGCGGCGCAGTGACCAGATGAGCGTAGCGAGTTATCCCGTAGATCGGAAAGTGCGGAACCCCACCCATGTGCGGAAGCATACGCTTAATGGGTCATTGTCGTCCTACAGCCACCAGAGAACTGGGCCTGTTAGAGTGCGCCGCCCGGCGTACACGGGGAACGAGCGCAAACAACATTGCAAGTTTCCCAGTCCTGCGCCATATAGCCGGATAGGGGGAGGGGGAAGGTCTAGTTGCCCCACACCCGTTGGGGACGGTTTGTTAGTTACGTAACCTTCTCCTTCCGTTATGGTGGGGGAACGCCCAGCCTAGACAAGGTAACAGGAAACGAACTACGTGAGTTACCCGGCCCAACGCGCGGGGAACGCATTCTCGTAACGACCCGATCTGGTGAATGAGTTTTCTACGTAAGTTCCCGTTACGTTGATGGGCACCTGCACAAGGAGGTTGCGCAACGGGTATAGGGTGCTTACCCGCCCGCACTGAGCAACCCAGCAGTTCCTCCGCGGCTGCTTATGTAGTCATACTCCGATAGAGGTTCAGAATGCTTGCAGTCAGTTCGCCAGATGCCTTAACACACATTCTGAGCACAGAGCGAGCAGGAAACCAATATGAGGGTGTTCGGTACTACGAAAGCACACTCGTCATATACTATACGCACTTAAGTAGGTGTGGTCTTCCGACTCCTAGTGGGCGGTGGGAGGTTTCTAGTCGGCAGAAGAAGGGGCGAACTACCCCTTGCAACCTCCGATAGGAAGACAGGGGTTAACTGCCCGCGTTACACCCACCCCTCGCCTCGAAACCGCATCATAACGCCCCAATAACGAGTGATGGTTCAGTCCGTTATGCGCCAACGATTTCGACCGCCCCATTTCAAACAACCGCAAGCGCCCGTACCAACCTACCAACGCGTGTATATAGGCCGGCGCAGCGCGTAAAGGTGCCACCGCCAGATAGGTTCGTAGCATGAACACGGTGTGCTTTTCGAATTCATTCGGCACCCTATGATCCAGTCTCCGATTATGCAACATAAGTACTCAGCCTGACACGTAGAGGCCAATTCCATTAGTGCGTACCAACAACCATCACGCGTCAATAACGGTCCGCCTCAACCTCAGGCAATCGCCGAACCTGGTATTGGGGGCCCACCGAAGGCCTCAAGAACATGGGCCGCTACATCAAACGATGATTTCTGATCTGATGGAACGCTCTTCTTTCTTCTATATAGTTGTTGTTCGGCGGGCACCAGAATGTGGTTTTTACCTCAATAGACGGCTCCAACTTCCTCGTTGCTTTGTGTCCATATGTAGACGTAATTACTCACTCCATCGCACGTACGCCCCACCGTACGTCAATAACAGTAGCGGTTTCTTTATTCATATCATCATACACGGCCGTCATTGGAGGGGTTCCCGCCGATACACGCAAACCGCATTCTCCACTAATCCCCTTATGCCGGACGCTGCCCAAGGTTGGGTGTGAACAGCCCACTAGATATCAGGCTATTAGTTCACATCCATGCTTTACAGACAGTAAGCCAGGTCATTTCCAGTAAACCAGTAAAGTGTGTCGTACAGACCGGCACTTGTACTGGTTGTTTCCACGGCACATTCTGTAGCTTTATACCCGTTTCCACGGCACATTCTGTAGCTTTATACCCCACCCACGCCCGACGTATAAGGCGCGTCGCGTGGCACATAAGCACAATGAAGGAATCATCGAGGCAGTCTTACCGTCCTAGGCCTGTCAGCAGCAGAGGTAGTAGTTTATATACTACAATACAACACAACAGTAGATTCAGTATATGGATATATGACGGCAGTTCATCACCGTTCAGTTGATGTTGGTTACTCGGAAGCCCGCGTTGTTACCCGATTCGCGGCACCTCACCTCACATATATAACTAACCCCCCCGCCTACGCGGCCGGTTCTTTCTATACGTCAACGTCAACGTCAAGTATAGATATATATATATATCTATATAGTATGTGCTTCCTCGCGATGCCTTCTTACGTATAGGTTACCCTGCGTAAACTGCCTAACCCAGACCACCAGGATGGCATCGGGGTGTCATACGCAGTTTCGTACGCAGAAGTGCATACATGGTGCGCATCCCGGGACTTGGTGGGCACCGAGTACCGACGTCTGGCTATATAGGGTTTATCACTTCTGCCAACATGACAGGATAAACCAACGCCAGTCCTCAACCCCCTTTCCCAACCGGTTTATATACGTAGCACGGGTACTTGCCGGGTATCAAGAGAACGAGGGCGATCGTCAGTCTTGGGTGGGGGGCACTTATCACAGAGAAAGAAGACAGCTATTCGTATACGAGAGTGGCGCACAAGAATCTGCTTACCGGCACGATATGGCACCATCCACGTGTCCACCGTACCGTACCGTACAACAATGAGGAGACCGAGACCGACCTCCTGATAACGGTTACTTACGTAGTATCAGAGGGTAGATTGGTTGGTCGATGCCGAACGGAAGGCAGCCAGACCTTACCCCACCCAACCGCTTACCGTGCTGTTGCGCACCCGACATACCGGCCCCAGATTCTTGTTCCTTTTCGATCCTTCCTGCACGAGGCTGCGCTCAACGTTGTTTTCACGTCAGGGTTCCAGATTCAAACATGGACACAAGAGGGACAGCCGGTATGTGCTGCCACACTGGGGGTCGAGGAGGGAGGGATTCCATCGTTGCACTTGGCATCCAAAGCACCCAGACAAGCTTCGCGGTCAATGGACAACGTCAGCCTTCCGGAAAAAACAGATGGAACTCGGCCACCTTATGAACGCATGTAGGGAAGAACGAGTAGGATCTTCCCGGACCCCCGGCGTATATACTATACATTGAGCAGGACAGGGAGCTTGTTAGTTGGAAAGGTGAGGTGAGTGACCCCGCAAAGAGGGGAGTGTCCAGTCCCGCGAAGCTACGAATATCAGTGCTTAGCGGAGTTCGTTACCCTCATCGTGTTGACGGGGACCCGGTATGCCCAGCGTAAACGGCCAGTTATAATAACGGTTGTTGAACGGAGAACGAAGTCTTCCTCTCCCTTCGGGGCGGGCCCACTGTCGGTCGCACTGATGCTGTACGGTTTCTGCTTAGGTGTCGAAACGCATACACGAGAAACAACTTCACTCCGGGCACCCCCGATTGGTTACCGGAGGGACGGGCCAGCTTTACAAATGAGAGTAACCTCACCCGCGTGCCGGGGCGCCGGACCCGGGCTCCCTTCTTATGATTCTTGGTTGTCCATATCCATAGTACGGTGGTGAACATGAACGTACTTACCCCCCAACCCCCTACATAACGCAGCCGTGCCGCGCGTGCTTTTGTCTTAAGTACTGTCGTACATCGTGTACCCGTACCCGCGTCATGCGTATATAGGTAATCGCTGCTGTAACTCCCTACGTTACTCGTGTTCCACAACACGCCGGGGACTCGTATATGTCTTCCAGATACCAGTGTACGCGACCACATAACGGTGTCAACAACGGCGTAATTCCGTACGTACCTCTCTATATAACCCCGGGTGGATGCTGGATTGTTGAGTGTTGGGCGCCGCCATACACCATTGAGCAATGAACAGCCTGAGTGTTGTGAGTTGCAACCAACCGTAAAGCATCTTCATTCAGGGGAGGTGTGGTGGGCCATCTTCATTCAGGGGAGGTGTGGGCACCCACTAGTCCAACACACCATATATAAACGATAAACTACTAGTCGTATAGTTGGTACGTTGGCATTAAGTAGGTAGGGAAACCACCTCTATTGCTGCTCCTCACCGGCACAAGTATCGTAGTTTCCCGGGTTTCTGGCACAATAGTGTACTACCATATACAGCTGGGTCACCGCGTTGCCGCCTGCGACGTACAACCGGCGTGATGCCTGACCATAAAGCCGCCATGATCAGACTGCGTTTATTCTAGAGATTCGTGCCGCAACCCTGCGGGGCAAGCACGCTGCTAGGAGGTAGCCCATGTGCAGAAGGAGGCGCGTATATTGGACAACAGGTTTCCGTAAACGCCGGCGTTGTAGCCCGATATCAGTGGACTACTGTTGGGGCGCCGCACGGCACCACATTATGCACGCACGGGGGCTCCGGGTACGGTCGTTCACCCAACACTATCCCGTTCCGACGAGGCCGTCCTTCAAGCCCTGCACCCTTCCCTACGTAGAACCGTGTATGAGTGATCGATCTCACGGATACCGTCCTGGTCGGGGATGCCGTTATGCCTTACTCTCTATATGGAAGTGGCGACCAGTGTCTCCACAGATATTCGCTCAACTACGTACTGGGCTTATGCGGAGATCGAGCACGACACGCTTATGCGGAGATGCGTATATACGAATGGGATCAGCAGGTTTCTAACTGAGGTAAGCTCCGCTACCTCCCAGCGATTGTCCCGATTAAGCACTATATGGGGACAGACTACTCACCGCGAAGAGCGAGCATCCCACAGGGCAGTGCCCCCCCATCTCCGACTCGTTTGAACATTGTTCTAACCTCCCTCGACCTCCGAACTAGAGGGAAGAAGAGGCATCAATGATTCGTGTAGCCGGCTACAGTAACATCGGGGTGCCAGGTACTTAATGACCGGCCAGGACGACGGAAACACTAGTGCCACACGTAGGAAACCCTGAGCCAACTAGGACTGCTGCGTAATTCAGTATCAGGGTGGCGCATCCGGGTGAAAGGGAAACACATAACGGTCTGGAAGTTGGCGTACGGGACGGCTTCATAACAATGGTGAGCGACATACCGTCACTACAGCAACGCATGGCTAGACACAGTGAGAACTAAGAGTTGCACTCCAAGGTAAGTTGGCCAAGGTCAATTCCGTGATGAGCGGAGTCGCTTGCGTATAGGCCTACTGTCGGAGAACAAACTGCAAGGGTGCGCGAGACCTACGCCGATGCCGGTTTCTGGATGGCGAGGTGCTGGTGGCTGGAGAGCGGTTGCTTTTGTCAACAGCCACAGGGCCCCGCAGAAGACCAGAGCTGGACCGACGTATAGAAGGAGTAGATGTTACGAATGAGCCGGGTGGAGGAGCTGGAAGAGAGACTGACCAAGATGTCTTACCGATACCACGCTAGAACCAGAACGCCCACCTTCATAGGGCTAGCCGCATCCAGATACAGATACAGGTGCAAGCGGTGGCTCAGTTATTGACGGTGGGGTCGTGGATCGACCTCAGTACGGTGGTAATGGAGCGGATACTAGCAGCCCGAGGGTTTATGTGCGGATGCAGAATCCCCTACCTCTGGCACCTCCTCGGACCCATAGCCGGAGCACGCAGGGTCGCAAGCGGCTGACCACCGTTCGTGGGCTGGAAGGCCCTGGCGTAATAGGGGCAACAGGGACTAGTCGCGGATCCGTACTACAATGAGGCGGAAGACGGACCCAATTTCGGGCTCCCCTATGGCGGCTGTGGGGGGGAATCCCCTCCCCCGGCACGTACGACGCAACAGTCCGAACCCGGACAATGGCACTATAAGGTGGTGCAGCGGGAGCCTAGGTGCCATCATAAACCGATACAGGGTACCGCAACAACGACGAAGCGTGCTCCCATAGCCTCGGCCGTCTGCGCAACAACGACGAAGCGTGCTCCCATAGCCTCGGCCGTCTGGAGAAAATAAATAATCCGTCGGTGGTAACGCGCGAACCCTGGCACGTAACCTCTTTCAACTAATGAACGCGCGTACCGTACATACGGTCCCGTTCTGTCCGTACCGTACCGTACCGTACCGTACATATATGGTGGTGGCTTGGCTGGCGGCGCTGTCTCCGGCTGAACTGCGAGGTTAGCACGCCACAATATGGTACGGTTTGTATAGGTTACGCCGCGCTGCGTTTACAGGGGCCGTACAGTGCGGTGCTTGGGTATTTATGTACATGCTGGGTCGCACGGGGCAGGATGTTCTCTGCGCCGCTTCATAACAGCTTGTACGGTACGGGGCATGATTTTCGGAGGGTCACGGGTCGTGTACCGAAATCCCTATATCGATACCAAGGGCAGAAGCACTCCAACACGCCACGAGCGATGCAGTTACTCGCTGGGTGGGCGGTGGGACCAGTAACCGGGGCTGGTTATCCCTATTGGAAAACATGGTTTATTTGGATAGTCAGATGTACGCCCCTGGGTCGTCGACTCCATCCTCATGAGTACTATATGATACGGTAAGCAACCGTACTACGTTTAATGATACAACCCCAAGAGATACGAGCATCTATCGTTATATAGATACGATCAGCAACTAACTAGTTAGACGATACGCGCAGCTGGTGGGTCACTCACTGTACGCGACGAGACTTGCACGCTGTTGGTAAATAGTCGTTCCTGGATCCGTCCGTGACTACGAGATATGTGAAATACACCACTTGGATCCAATATATAGTAGTAGTAGAAAGGCGGCCATTTACGAACTATTCTTCTCTCCCTTCTGCCTTGTAACTATCAGACCGATGGCCATCCCGCCCGAGGAAACCGAAGCGCGCCTCCGTTACCATGTTGTTACCAAGACCTCAATATGTTGGAGCAGCCTATGCGCCCGCTACTAGGTCTTCGCCCAGTGTTGTCAAGATGCCACGGTATTCACTGCCCCGCCCTAACTGCACCGATAAAGGCACTGGCTCTGCCCTGTCTTACTGCTTCCCCACACGGTACTGGTTCACCCAGCCCGGCTATACGCCACCACGCGCACTTCACAGAAATTACACAGCCGGCTACCCCCACCTCAATAACCTAGTCTATCGCACAGTTACGTTATACTATCTGTCTCAACAACTCTTCGAGACGAGTATTGTTGGGTCGAGTAGTTACTGAGTGAACCCTGTCTTCGATGGGGCACACCCAACTCCTGCTGAGTGAGCCCTGTTTTCGATGGGGCACACCCGCCGCATTCACCTTATACGGTCTGTCCAGCCACCTCGAACTAGTACGATACCTTGGTCTGTTGTCCGCCTCACAGTATAGCTCGAACGCCACTACGGTCTGTCGTCCGCCTCACAGTATAGTTGGCTCCTCCGGCTGAGGGGTTGTGAACCCGATATTTCCGGGATAGTCCCCCAACGTACGTAATATGGCGTAAGTATCGGCCTGTTGTGCCTTTCAGTCGGTTATGCAATCTCGTCTTCGGTCGGGGTGAGTCTGCGCGTGCTTCGTGAACTACCGGTGTTATGGCTGCGTGGTGCTGACACTGCGGGGTGGGGGTGCTGCGTGGTGGTGACACTGCGGATGTGGCATGTGTTACGGACGGTGTAAGTGATGAAGCGAAGCGCGGCTCAATTGGCATGTGCTACAGGAACACTGGCACGAATACGTGTGCCTTTCTGTAACGGAGTTGTTATTGATGTAGGGTGCGCCGGGAAACTACGATACTAACTGTTGAGTCACTGTTGAGGGAGCGGTTATATAGAGAGGTCCTACGGTTGCCTGCTCCCCCGGTTCACGTTGTAACAAACCACTCGTGCTTGTTTGTCGAGGGTGTTCCCCTGACGGTACGGAGGTAACATGGTGGGGTAGACACCTCGAACTGGTGTTTACGTAAACCCCATGTTCTGTTGCGAGCCCAGCGTTTAACGGCCGCTTCGGAGGGGCATCCCCATCTGCAGCTAGCCAAGCGGCGACTGAGCGGGCTGCACGTAAGCACATCACCCTCACATTAGTCTGGGCCAGTTTTCATATGCACAGTGCTGGCCATATAACGAACGACGTGATTGTTTCATTGACCCTTGCGGTTGCGGTTACAATGCTCCCAGTATAGAGTTGATCGCCTGCGTAAACGCGTTCCATAACGGTTGTGATTCCAGTCTATATACGCGTTTACGCTTCTTCGTTCGTTACTTCGAGTAATACGCCTGCCTATCTGTGGACCTCTACCTCTACATATGGTTCGTTTCCGCGGGTGGGGCAGTCCGGGTATGTCAATTGAATATCGCTAGAAACAACAGAGTCATGAAGCTCATCGAATATCCGAAAATCTCATATATCCGCCGCGTGGCACAACCAACTCAATACTTGTTGTGGGTGGATACGCAGATATATGTATGGTTTAACTCGAATAGGAACACCATATATCAGAGTTACTTGATGTGTAGTTCTTTATGGCATACCTAGTCGGGGGGAAAGAGTACCCGGACACCAAGACTAACTAAGGCGTGAGCTACCTTTCTCGCACAATTATGTACGGTACGTAATTCGACCGTAAGCGTATGGGAGCACGACACGTTCTTCCACTCAAGCGCGGACCTCTTGTTTGTTTGGATTTGCAGTATATAGAGTAGGGGTGCCAGCCCGGGTCGTACTTAGTGCTGCCCGTGCACAGTTATTGACGGTGGGCCGTAGTGCCGCGTACTCAAGCGGTGTCAATGTCAGGTGTCGAAATGTATCTGTGCCTCTATCATATGGGAGGGTTTGCTAGAGTATGGCACGAGAGCCATATATCGTGACACCGTGCTTCACATATGAAGCCTTGTCTCTCTCATTTACCAGTACAGCAACCGCACATACGGTTATCGGGATACGGTTATGGGGCTACGGAACATCGCTCGTCCCGTAGTTATTTGGAATATCAGTACATTGGGGTTGCGGTTATGTGGAAGTACAACCGTGCGCGTTGGTGGTATGTCGCCTACAGCGCACACATATCGATTTATGAAGCCTTGTCAACAAATGCCCGCGTAAAGGAGTACATATGAAAAGGCAGTTCTGATGATATTGAAACAACATGCAGCGAGTACATATGAAAAGGGTTCACGGCTACCGCGTTATTGGGATGGGCCATATGCAGCAGTACAGATGGTGGTTATGCGTCAGGTGTGAGATGCCCTCTTCGGAAGATGATGCAGTGAACCGTTTCGTACATATCCGCAGCAAGTGCCCGCGCCCCCCGCCTATGTAGTTGTTGTTGCTGGGTTGGGTTGGGGAGTTGGATTGTGAGCTGAGCCCTAGTAGTTAACCCCCTGTACACTAACATCAACAACTAAGTGGGAGTTGATCGAATTTGTAGATACGACAGCGTACATATGTCGGGTAACCGGTTGTTACACGAGGCGCCACCGTACATTACTGCCCTGTGCGGGGTTGGGTGGGTGGTAAGTTACTGGGGTTGCGGTTGAGGTTGTTACGTTATCCCCGTGGTTGCATATGGTCCCCGGCCACACAAGCATATGGCCGGCTATACACATTGATAGTTCCACTGGGCTACGCTAGAGCGACAGTTATGTGGAAACCCGCGATTGAACAACAAGAGCGTCACTATACGGAAACAAAGAACCTCTTTCCCGGCACCCGCCCCTCACATTATTCCTACCGCCGCCCGCGCACGGTGGAACGAGGAAAACCGTACATAGTGGGAACGGCGGGGGTTTGTAATTGATACTTGCATTCAGGGCAGATCCCTTCCAGCAACTAGAACCTCTATCGGCACGTCTAGCTCTTGACCTTATCATTGCAGGCGTATACGGAGCGACCCCTTATGCCGCGACTTATATGGTGTATACGGAGCGATGGTGTGCAGTACGTGCCGGGGGCCCACCCACACTGTACCCGGCCGTATTGGGCGCGCCCACCCAAGTTAGTTGTTGTTGCATACAGGTAAGGTAAGGTAAGCCCAGTAACTCGGCTTTCCACATCTGTCTCTGTGTTGTTGTTGCGTACAGGTAAGGTAAGGTAAGCCCAGTAACTGCTTTCCACATCTGTCTCTGTGAAACACCGCACCTCACCTCACCTCACTAACCGTCACCCCACTAACCGTCACCCCACCGCACCTCACATATATTGACGTCGTCTACGTTGTTGTTGTAGTTGTCGTCTACGTTGTCGTTGTTGTCGCCCCCTACCGAGTACTTGTGGGTAATCGAAAACACAACCGTACAACGCGCCACAAGTACGAGAGGGTTGGCTTCACCCTCGTCGGAATCAACACCCCCAAACCCGAAGGACGGGGTGCTCCGGCCGGGTTATATAGAGAGGTGTGCGCGGCCATCTAGACAACATTTGTCGTGGGCGAGTTACCACGGTCAACCATGCAGAAGGGTAAGGGTCGTGGTTTACAACGATCCGGCAGGGTAAACACGTCGTATCGGGGCCACCGTATCACGTCGGCTGTGGGCGGACTAACCAACCTCACCCATCCCTAGGGCGACGAGGAACTCCTCCAATACTTGCGGTCTTGCCTTGGAAGTTGAGAGGCAACAGCTGGGGCCGCGTGGTACGAGTGCAGGAAACGGTTACGTGAGCAGCGCAAGCAAGTGTGGCGGTTGTTACGTGGAGGCATGGGTGGTTACCGTGCATAAAAACTCCTTAGGAAGCCCCCAGGCCGTGGCAACATGGAGCAGGCCTAAGGCCCCCAGAACCACGTACACCGTCCGATGCGGTTAGGGAAGAGACCAGCCCTCCCCGTATATAGAAAGAGGTTACTTGGGACCGATCGCTTCCGCTAGTATTTCAATGTGCGAGATTAGTCTATCTTCGACTACAGTAACTAACTACAGACAGCGTCAGGTTACGGGGTTACCCGAACCCCACAGCCGGTAGCACTAGTTCTCGATAAAGGCAATACCGAGGGTTGGGTAACCTGTACAGCGTTTCCTCTTCTTTACGTAGTATGGACGCTCAATGGACGCTCGGGCTCGCTTATGTAACTCACAAACCGCATACCGTCTTATCTAGTAAACACCAGTTCGAGGGCGTATCCTTCAGTTACTAGCTACCGTATAGAAGCCCCCCCGGCTATGTACGGTACGGACGGAACCCGGAACCAACCGGCTATGTACGGTACGGACTGAGCCCGGAACATTGGAGAACGCCGTTACGAACCATTAGAGGATTGTCCCCCCTCCCACTTGTTGCTACTAAGGACTATATAGGAAAGGGTCTTCTCTCCTGGGTGCCGGTGGGTTTACGGGGGGGCCGACCATCAGCGGCCACCTTTCTATATACCGCCACTTTGTTGACTTCGACTTCCCCAACAACCCCCGAGTTACCCCGTATACCCTCTCGAGCTGCAAGCATTTACGGTAAACCGTGTGGACCCCACCGGCAAGGCGCTCGTCGGATATATGGTCGGATGGCCGCTTACTGAACTGCCCCTAGGCAGCAGTCAAGTATGTAACCGCGTTACCGTTCGCTACCCCGCCAAGTATCGTGTGTTGGTGTTGGTTGTGTTCGCGGTAAGTATCGTCGATGTCTTCACCCTGGTGTGGCGCGGAGAGGAGTCTACTTGCATGCCGGCACAGGGTAACGCCCCCTACTTCGTAACAAGGAGCAGGTGGTGCCCTTTCCCTCCCAGCCCAACGAAGCGCAACACTATGAACAGATCAATCGTTCCGTTCCCAACATACCAGGAGTGAGCTGCAGCGTATGGAGCGTATATGAACATGATTGAAAACGGGTATATGATATGGGGGGCCCCACCGTACGTCAATAACTGCCGCCGCCCTCCGCACAAACACCAGTTGTCGGATACCCGTTACATATGCGGAGCACTAGCGAAACGAAGCACCCTCGACCAACACCGGGGACCCGCCCCCATAGTTCTCTGCGTAACAACAGACGAATGCCCGCACATCCGGGTTGCTGTTCAGAAAAACACAGGAACCGCTTACCGACTCATAGGTCCCTTGTTGTCACCATGGAACCAACTGGCCAACTACGAATTCAGAGCGTAACATGCTTACCTCTTGTCTGCCCTAGGTTGCAAGAAACACCACGACCGGGTTATTGAGGTGGGGCCCCGCGCGCCCGTAGCGGACAACAACGACTACATACGGTTAGAGTCTTCCTCCGATGACAGCGCATCACCCCTGTAGCCGGCGTTTAATCCCAACGACTCCCCCCAAGCAGCGTGTAGCCTTGGGTAAGCGTAACGTTAACTATACAACTAGGTTATGAAGCAACAACAACAACAACAACCTACCACCTCCCTCCCTCCACCGTCACCACTATATATGCTGCTGGGTTGGGTGGGGGGTTGAACAGAGCAAGCGGCGATGCTTCAATCAACCCACGTTCGGAACTATGCTGTCCAATATGGGACTAGACTGGTTGTGGCATGTAGGTTGGGTGGGCGAGATGGATGTTGCTGAAGGCGACGTGTATGGTTCTGGGGTCGGACTCATCAGCCCACAGAGACCCAACTCGGCAAGGGCACCGTCACGAGTATCCGGGTATGCTACGGGTATCCAGCAGCCACGAAAGAGCGCCACCAGACCTGCCGTTACCTACACGCACTAACGGTCAGCCGCAGGGTTTCTTTCCCCGTCACGATGCCGAGCCGTAGGACCGGAGGGGCCGGGGTTGCCGACACTTCCACTCAGACCCGCATGGGGAGAGAGCGCTATGAGACACGTCCTTCGCAACTTAACGGGGGGTGTTGAACGCTACGGTAAGCTACAGGTCCCCATAACAACCGGACATGAGGCCGACTGAATGATTCATGGGAAACTCAAGATTCATCCATCGAGTAGCGTATACCGCACCGTATATAGAATAACGAATGTTGTTACACCCTGCACACCGAACCCCGAGTAGACTACCCGTAGGACAGTTAACGGTAAACAACAGTAACAACACATTCATATACAACCTCTCCGAAACTGAAACAGGATGGGGTTGTGCTCAGGCGCCGCAGGGCTTGGTTTATATATGAGGGAGGTAGGGGGGACAGCAACAGGGTGAAGGGCCAGCACGTCCAGATGACACCTTCACGTACCGCATATATAGACGAAGCAGTAGTGTTACATGGTTGATTGTACAGTTCGTTGGGATTCGATCCAACCTACGACTCCCCGCATACTGGAGGAGGCTGCCCTAAAGCCTAGTGGGCAACTGATCTACACGATATCGTGAGAAGGAGTATATGAAGGCCGGCAAGGTTCTACGTATGGAGAGATCCCGAAGATCCCACAACTCCCGTCCTTGGTAAAGGGGTGTTGTGCCGGGTACGCTACGGGTCCCCATAACAACCGGACATTCAATAATCGACCAAGCTCAGCTCATATAGGGTAAGGGGTAAGGGAAACTCAAGATTCATTGTCCGGCACAAACTGCAGAGGGTCTTTGACACAGACCTGTATAGAGGAGGGTTTGGGATTGTATAGAACTTAGGGGGTCGACAGCGTGTTGGTCGACATGGTTCAGCAACCATTAGAGGGGGGCTCAGCTCTTTGGTTACCTGAGCCGGAAACATGGTGACCACGCAATGCCCCGGTTATATAGAGAGGCACCTCTGCTCGACCGAAGTCAACCAGTCGGTCATGTCAGCTCTCTGTCCGCATCACAAAGGGTATGCCACGTGCGGGGTCCGACTCACCAGTCCCACCCATCGCCAGCTCTAGGGATGCCATCCGTCGTATCCACCATAAACGGTATAGGGTATCCGTCTAAAGCCAGGTTCACCTCAGGACCTGCCGGTACCGTAACCATTCCGTGCGGCAAGCAGCAGGATGTGCGAAACCCGCTTCAGCACCGATCCAGAGGCCAAACTCCGAAGGGCAGGGGTAACCCCGCCACTCCACTCACCACCGCAGAACGGGGGAGCGCAGAGGAGACGCGCCAAGGGATCACACTTCACTCGACCAAGAGAGGGAAGCCCAGCGATGATGGGAAAGGCTATCGGAGAAGGGTCACTCTATACGCATGCCACTACACCGCCCGATGGTGACAGGAGTGTGGGGCCGGCCGTAACCGACACCAGTCACTACCACGCCGGGAAAGGACAGGACCCAACAACGGTTTGTGGGAGTACAAAGCACTACAGGGCTTATTATATATGGTATGGTATGGTATGGTAGCAGAGAGCGCGTAATCGGTAGGGCAGATTCCTAAGCTGCATAGAAGCCAACGGGGAACAGCGGTGCGCGCCACATGAGACTTGGTTCGTAAACCCCCGAACCCAATTACGGTAGGTGGCCAGACCCTCACGTCGTTTCAGACCAACCAACCCCGCAGTTACTGTAGCCGGCCAGGGGTTAGCGCCGAGCCAACTTCACTGTGCCGTGGCATAAAACGCACTTTCGACGGATCCGATCCCAGCAGGACGAGCCTTCACCGGAAACAGCACAGGGGCTTAGCCCCACAACAGGGTAACCGTATAACGTATGACGATGGGGGATCGTAACTATCCCAGACCGTTGAAGCAGCAGGGGCGCGCCTCGACGTTGGACATATATCTTGTCTCTGGGTCAAGGCATCCAACTCACCGCAGCGTCAAGAGACCGAATCAAGCTACGTACCGATGCGGCTGCCGCAACTATGTCGATGGAGTGGACACCTATAGCAGGGGCGCTGGTAGAGGGTCTGCCCCCCGCCTCGTTGAGTTGCGCACTCGTTATGGTCCCTGTTGTCAGGTCACCGGGGCATTCCAACTCAGTTAGGCCGCCGCCTGCGACCCGATTAGTCCCTTACTAGGGGTCCGGGGAGGTGCCTACGGTAGTTACGGTCTGCCTCTTCACAACACCATCGATTGTATCGAATCAGTTCGATTACCACAACAACGGGTCGATCTAGCACCCGTACATATGGAGCCACCGCTCACACCACTCCAACTAGTTCGTCGCGGCACGCGGCGTACACCACTGGTGTGGAAGGAAATGATGTGGTATCGGTCAGCCTTTCTGGTCAGTTTCTCTTCGTCAAACTGGACCTTCCACATTCGGGACATCGTACTCTCTTCGTAACCGGCCCTTATATGGTCCTCTAGAGACCAACCGGCTGTGGAACCGTAATCGGCTACGCTCTCCAGCCACCAACATCTATCGTAGTTACCCGGGTTTCTACTGATGACGGCTATATACGGATGGGGGTTGACCTCGCACAACGGTAGAATGCATTTGGTTGCCGAAAGGGGCACATAGGGCGATACGGTCCAACAAACAATGAATCACGTTGATACGTTGTTCATAGAAGTGAGTTTCTATCTGTTGTGATGGCGCACACGCGCTATACCCTACACGGTTGTGGCAGCTGACATCCTGCCGCACATGCCACTGTGGGCCGCCCCTGGCTGCCCCCTGTACATTGGGACCGACAGCAGTTTGGACAGATCACTTGGGGGCAACTCGAATGAAGGTGCGGGACCGCCGCTGTCATACCCTCGAATGGCAGGGAAGGTCAGCGTTACAGAAGCTTTCTGCGCCAGTTATTGAGGTGGGGTGTAATGTAACAAGAGTTGCCCAGTTCAGTGCCGGACCCGCGCGTGGCGTGATCCTCGGATCATTCATTAGTACGTTCCCGAAAGCAAGCCGTAAATGGTAGATTGGAGCTCCAGGTCGGGTCCACACACATCGGCATCAGCTACCGCGATAGATAAATAAGTTCGTTGAAGCTGTGTCGTGGATGGGTTTCCTGCTCCTGGGTTGGTAGACGAACCCACGAACTCACAACCATCATATATGTAAGTAAGAAGCATAGGGTACTGAACTATCTATCTATCAGTAAACATTACCTAGCTACGCAGGCCCGGTGTGTACAAGCGCAAGTGCGGTGAGAAGCCAATTATATAGGCGCGATAATGCATCTACGCGTACGTCGTATACGGCTATTTCGAAACACAACATAGAATACTAGGTCAACGTGGAGATATGCCAGCGGACTGGCTAACCAAAGCCAAGGTTGCCTATACGGTGTTGGAAACGCCTGCTACGGTTGTGTGCGGATAATAAGTAACTAAGCTGCCCATGCGTCGTTCGCTGCGGAACTCTGCTGCCCCGTGGAAGTCCAAGCCTGTATGCTGTGTGCTTGGATTGAGCCCCACATAACGCCAGCCGTCCTACGGAAGGGGTGAGTGCATGGAGTGATGCCCCACTTGTACCCGCTTTACACTGGTGGCGGATGGTAAACGCGTATTCCCTTTCGTATTGAGTTATGTAGGAGCTGCCCTCCAATGAGGCGGCTAAGCAATATGCAACGGGAAGCCGCCCCGTCACCACCACGTGTATAACGGTTAACATCCAACAAACCTCCTGACGTAGTGATGGGTATGCCTACGGGGTAAGCGTACAACCGGCAACGACTAGGGTAACTCGATCAGCCCGCTACTTGCTTTGTTGTAAAGAAGCGGTGCGTTGTTATTGACGTACGGTGGGGCGTACGTGCTGGTAAGTGCGTATAACCGAACTAGTGAAATAGAGCTAGCTAGTGGGAGCGTCTCTGTGGATGTGATCGGGCGCGTAACTACGGGGATGGTCCATAGAATGAGCAGCTCGCTCCCTAGTTGCTTTCGTGATTAACTAACTGTGTATATATCAATCTATTAATCAACTGTGCGGTGACTCAGGTCTTTGGAACAACCAGTGACTGATTTCGTGAAGCTGAGTACTGAACGGAGCGTTAGCAACCTAGGCACATAAGGCACCCCACCTCAATAACCCGTCATCACTAACAGTCACAACATTCTGACCGCTTAGGAGGGCTAGTTGGGCGACTATAGGAACCAACAGGGTGGGAAACGAACGCGCATGAGTGACCCCAGCAGGCACGAACCTGTGAGTGCCCCCCTAAGAACGACAGAAGTGAGTTACCCCTCATGAAGGCGGAGACATCGCATCAGCCCTTCGAGTTGGTGTTGAAATGAAACTTCTATATGGTATGGTATGGTGCTCCACTCCACTTCCCAAGTTGTGTTGATAACTCCACTTCCCAACAACAGCGATGAATCGGCCGAGCACCTGCGTCGCCGCGAGGGCGAATGTCTAGTTCAGTCCCGATCTGTCCTACCTGAAAGGTCTGTAGAAGCCGGACTCGTAACGGGTATATAGGCGTGTACTGAAACGTACAAAGATGTTCATCGTGCTTGTAACGTAACTATATAGGGAGGATTGACCACCGTACATAGATTGGACCATCACGGAAAGTGCATCTTTCTGGCTGTTACGTAGACTTGGCCTGCCTCCGGGGCTGATACTTGGCATTTCGCCAACAGTACCTCACCTCACCTCACCGTCAATAACTGGCTAGCCGTCGGGTATCTGATATATACTTATGAAGAGAAATTATTCCCAACTACAGTGTCCATCCTGTACTAGCTGGGGCTGTAGGAACCATCATTCGCTGTTTATGGAAGGGAGATAGCTCCTCGGGAAGGGACGGGGTTCTGTCTGGCGTAGTTTCCGCTTGGAGTGGCTTGTATCTTACTTAGTATCTTACTGCCAACATGCGTGTTTCGCAGGGAGGCATTAGTACATGGTTGTCCATCGGCATTACTTATATACGGTAGCCGGGCGCATGCCCGATCCTCCCGCATGAGAGATCTCTTTCGTTCCCGGTGCGGGGATCGGTTATATGGCGGCCAGTTACAGGTAAAGAGAGCGGCGCTTGGGTGGTACGCTTCCGTCACCTTTGCGTACCACCCAAGCTGTCGCGCATGTTACGTAACGATATTTATCCTCTTCGTGCCGCATTACCGTAACTGCTTCTTCACATTACGGCACGCACTACTATATTTGTACGCTAACGGGTAGGGTTTTCGGGTGGCTGATCGTAGCCATCTCGTTGTTATTGTGCTTGAGCCGCTTGCTAGGGCTTCCTACCCGGCACGGTCTTATGTTGCGTGTCGGTAGGTGGTAAATGAGATACAACTAGTTGGTATGCGGTTATCATGTTGCTCCCAATACGGCGTTAGTCATAGGGGTTTCCAAGGCCCTATTATGCTCATTGTATCAGGCAGTATGGGCGGGGGGCGTATGTACGGGTTCTGTGCTGGGTAGTTTTCTTGATAAGTGTATATGGGCCCATATACGCCGCCATCATTTTCATTGTATTCACTGCGTATACCTACCTACCTACATAAGTTGGGTACGGTACGGTACGGCGAGGGATGATGTTGAAGCGGTATATGTAGCCTGTGGCTACTTGCTTGAAGCCTGTGGCTACTTGCAGTTATATATCAGTGATGGTGGATGTGTCCTCTACCAGCCGGGGGCGTGCATATCATATAGCAGGGTGGGGCAACGTCATGATGCGCATGTCCCTCGAAGGAGAGTCATGCCTACGGAACATGTGGGAACGGCAGTGTAGGGGATGGAGCCGTACACTTCTTCCCTCCCTTTCCCCCGTTCACACCATGGTTACCCCGTATAGCCGGGGCGCACGGTGGATCGATCGTGGACTGAGTACCAGGTGCAGGTCCCTCGCTTTCCGACACAAGTACATTCATATCAGCCGCCCACCCAACCCATGTTTACGGGGGGAAAGGGGTGAGTTATATAACGTTCGGAGCCCCTACAGTATATACGTTGGGGTTGGGTGGTAATGGTATGGCATATGGGCCCCCGTCTGCACATGCATACCATATGGCGACAGGGGATGGTGGGCGCTACCCCACAGTATGGTGTGCCCTACACGGTAGATAGTATCAGGTTGCGGCTTCGTATTCTCCCACCCACAGCGCGTAAACACGAACCATCCATCCCCTACAGTGGGGCCCCTACCAACACATCCAACACACGCTGGGGGCACTCCCACCCTCGCACAACGCACGACCGGTTATTCTACCACCGTATGTATATATGGTGGAACAGCCGCCTCTTGTAGTTAACTAGCACAGTAATAGCCGTAAGCGTAAACCAACAACCATTGGCGCTCACTCACGCTATTCGGACACACACGGGGCGTCACACATACCGCGACACAGACCACCCTCGGCTGTCCAGCAGCTGGTCCACGATATGTGCTGATTGTTTACGCTCGCCCCACCCTCTCCAGAACGACGCGGCACCGGGACCGTCTCCGGACGCGACTCTCTCGAGGACAGCACTCGCTACACCCCTTGCCCAAGGTATTCGATCCGCCCACTAGACCTCAGGCGCATAAAGGCCTTTATATACGGTTGGCCTTCCAGACAGAATGCCGACTCACCCTGTAGCGGTTGCCCGCCTGCAACCATCATGTAAACGGTTGTATCTGGACCCCTTCCCAGGTATCTGGTCAATGGGTACGGGCGGACTAAGTGACGCTGGAACCCCACGTGTCCCAAGGCGTAACACCCAACTATTGAACTGGGTGGGTGGATTCCGTGTACATTATGTATATGTACACGTACGGATAAGCATATGTGCGATATAGCAGGTGTTCATTCTGTAAGACTTGGCCGGTGCGGTCAGCCTTGGCGGAACAGTTCTCGACTGTCGGGACGAACGGCAGGAGTCATTCTTGTCATCGAGCTTATTAAGGTACTCACCTCGTAACCTTCAAGTAGAAGGTTTCACCACTCGCAGAATCCCACATAGGTTACCCTGTGGAGATAGCTCACTCTGTTTACCTGCTCCTGCAACCTGGCCTGAGGGTTCAAAGCTCCGGCACTCAGCGGGTAAACACGCAACACCGTAAAGGGTGACGGGCACCGATACTTCTCTGATGAGCCCCGGGGATGAGGTTCACCGACCGGGCGTACTCACCCGGCCTTGAGACCCGTTTCGTGGGTAGATGCCTCACCACATAGCCGCCGCACGAGGTAGCTCAGGAGGATGACCATACCATATAGTTGGTAAGGTGACGGTAAGGTGAGGTAAGGCGGCCCTCTGATCATCATCATAATTGTCCAGCCCCCACCCGAGTTAAGTTATATAGTAGTTGTAGTTGTAGTTTCATAATGTTGAATTCTGTTCTGTGCTGGGAGACGCCGGGATATGCCCCCTACCGATCCACAGAACCGAACGGAGCACTTTGCCATGCAGACACGCGCCAGTAACCAGCGCGGGGAAGGGAGGGAGCATCGGTGGGCACCTTCCTAGCCATTCAGTAGGTACAAGCAGAAACATAGTGCTGGGGCGCAACACAAGCACCATTGGGCCAGAACGGTGCCTCTATCATTCCGTATCGGCCATGAAGGGTTGGGTGGGTGCTTCGCGGAAATGCAACTTGGTGAGTTATTCCCACCTCCCTTCTGGTCTACCACCATGCAATATCGGTTTCATGTATACCGACCATGGTTGAGTCGGCCCACCGTCTTGGATCACAGACGGAGATCACTAGTTGTTGTCTCGAATACATACGGTTTCGGGAATACATACCAAGTGTCGGCGGGTACATATGGCGGGTAACTGGGGTTGCCGGGCGTGTTACGTAAGGTTCTATCATCTCTTCATAGCGCACATACGAATCTGGTACTGTCCATAAAGGCAGGTGGCCTCCCACCAAGCAGGTCCTACTGGGGGTGACGGGAAGTCTGTCATTCTCAGAAAGGCGCATGGTTAGTTATTTGTTGGGTAGTGTGTGGGCCACTCAATCCGGAGCAATTACGGGAAGAGGCGGGTCAGCACCAAGCGGGGAAATGCCCACCATATAACGCGTGTTCGCATCGCAGTCGTTTCTCGGGAGCAACATAATCCCAACACTGAAGCACGGTAACTTTCGTTGTGTCCTGAGCTCTGACCAGTAAGAAGAGTTGTGCTGAATTCTGATTACTTACCTGTAGCCTACCCCACCTCAATAACGTGGCTGGCAGCAACTAGGCTTTGTATCCGTACGCATAGGTACGTCATGGCTTCACTCGTGAATCTGGTGGCAGATGGGAGGTGGCTCATAGCCATAACAGGTACGTCATCCTTTACTCGTTGTGGACGACGTACGCGACAACCATATATAACTAACCGCTTTCTGATACTTGTTATGGGATTGTCATATAGTGGGCAGTTATTCAAAGACTACTACCCGTCTTTTATCGAAATCAAGCACTTGATTACCCGCCTCGTTATTTATTGACGTACGGTGGGGGCTGCGTGTTGCTTTCCGGGCGATGTGTGGGTCATTGTGGACTGCTGGAAGGTGCTTCCCTATAGCTGTCCTCATTGCTGAGCTCGCTGTAGTCGTACCTTACCGCTACTATATAAAATATTGTTGTGGGGTGGGACCGCCTGGATTACGTCAGTAACCGATCATCGTCTGTTTCACGCTATATAACAGAAAGAGGTGGGGTGCTTACGGCACTGTTAAACCGGTGGCGTGAAGCTTGGCTGCACATTCAACCAGGTGTGTTAACGGTTCTCAGGAGTCCAACACCCGTTCACTGGGTTCCAGCCCGTGCAGTTAGGGAACATCAACCGGATTCTATACACGCAGTCCAGTAGACGCAACATCCGATGGAGCGAGTCTAGGATCCTGTAGTCGGCAGGAACCCTCACAGTACGATATAGTACTGCTCCACTGCTAGGAGAGGGGGCCCTGGTTTTGTGGTAATGGGATCGGGCTAGCCCGTATTACCGCCACCTACGAATAGGCAGGTAAGGGGAGCTGGTTCTTCGTATTACCGCCACCTACGAGAACTGTTTCAAAGTCGCACCCATTCCCTTTTCGCGGTGAAAGCAGCATTCTCTCGACCAGTCACTCAAACACTTCTTTCTTACCAAAACACAGAAGATCCACCATCCTTAGAAGAGCGTCCTGCCGCCCACTATCTCGAAAGGTAGCTTGGGTCCGGCTGCCCAGAGTTGGAGGGTAGGCCAGAGGCAATATACTTCCATACCACCAGCAATCCAATCCAGTCGTTCCGACGATGGGGTATCGGCTTCGGAATCGCAGACGCCACTCGATTCCATATAGAGAGGTCAGTTATAACCGCAACCGCAACCGCAACCGCAACCGCAACCGCAACCGCAACCGCAACTACTTAGGTAAGCCCATATCATATACCCTGTTGCGCCCATATCATATACCCTGTTGCGGTAAGGTAAGGTAAGGCGCGGCAGCCCCCCTTCCGGGAAACGGTTACCTTCACTTACCCGGGCAGCACCGTTCACAGCCGATCTGCTTCACTCACCCGGGCAGCACCGTTCACAGCCGATCTGTGAGATTGAGCATCAAGTATGTTACCACTACAACAGTCTCACTTCCAGCAGGATTCACTGCTGCACCTGTGACGCCTGGTGAACAGCCGGAAATGGCGCAATAAGCAACCGGCCCTTCCTGGGAGGTGGGTGGCACCGCGCTCCGCCACCTGACGCCTGGCAAGCGATAGTGGTAAACGCCGGTTATTGACGTACGGTGGGGGGGGTCTCACTGTGGTCGATGAATCCACAGGGCTACACCCTACCAACACCAATCCTCAGTTAGTAGCTCGAGTAACTAGCGTGACCAGACCTCCTTAATCGCAGACACGTGGTTCTAAGGTTCCCACTAAGGTAACGAATCAACGCGCACTGGATATACTAGGACACATAGATCGTTACTTCACCGTAGCGGGCAACATCCCCGGCCCCACATTCAGCAACATCCCCTCTCTTCGGCCACATTCACGTTAGTTATATAAGGTTGTTCTAGACCATACAACAACTCTCCATTATGTAGTACAGCAATAGCAAGTTCGACAATCACAAGAGGCGGGCTTACGGAACAATACTATCCAGCCGGCACAACCCCCGCCCACGTGTTGCATACCATGTGCGTACGTACCAACCTTCTCCCCCCAGAAATCGGATACAAGGGGTGAGCGAAAAGGGAAGGGGTGACGTGTTGGGAAGGGGTTGTTAATAAGAGCAGTTTAATGTTTTGCTCTGTCTCCGCAGTACCCCACCGTGCTAGTTCCGCGGTGGATACCATGTGTGGCACGGGGAAACACAATAACTCGATGACACCCCACACTTCGTAGAGCGGAAATGCAAAGGTATCCCGCTATCCCGGGGTTGATCAATTAATCGATGTAGACGAGGGGTTCGTAGAGCGGAAATTCATTTATGTCAATAAACCCGGGGTTTTATCAATTATCAGACCCCCACACCACCCCACCCCACCGTGCGTCAAACTACTTAACAACACTACCCAGTTGCATGTCATATTTTTCTTTATTAAATGATCACCCCATCGAGTAGAGTCATGTAGGGGGCGTGACCCCCGAAGCGTTGTTACACGAGTCGTTTACGGGCGTACAGCTAGTTACACCGTTCGTAACTACCCCCGTGTATAAACGTACAATACGGGCCCTACACTGCCCCAACCCCGGTGAGCGAGCCCCCCGAACTAGATCTCGTGCTTTGAGGTTGCGTAGTTCATCCACAACTCCTCCTCCCCACATAACTGGTCACGCCCCCACCGCCATATAACTGTATGAGCGTTGGCTACTTGATCCAATTCATGATATTCATACCTCGGATTCCAAGGCTACTGGGGAACCCCCAAACCCCGTATGCTCACCACCAGCCGCCCGACCCCCGCTCACCACCAGCCTGACCCCTTGGTCTCGGAATCACGGTTGACGCGACTAGGATATCTTGAATACAAAGAGGTAACCAGGTGTGCTTCAAATGTCAGAGGGTGAACGCATAGGATCACGTGACGTGGAAAGGTGCTGCACCCGGTACGATGGGATACTGGTGCTCCAGCAGGTCATCACGCCATAGCAACCCCGTAGCCACCATTGGGCACAACAACCTCACTCAACACTAGGAGCATCAGAAGTGCACTTTACACGGCACCTCAACATGGGATGGACAAACCTTGTTGATAGTCTCCCATCACTCAGTTAGATCGACGATACCGCACAGATCATACGTGTTGATGATCTAAGTGTCACACAGGTCTAGCATCACTCATCTCAGATCTACCATAGTATACTGAGGTAACTTACCGAGGATATCTTGAATACAAAGAGGCGCGTTCTAAAGGATCATGTAATGAGAACCAGAGAGGCCCACATACGTGCCGCCTATATACGACGACCCCGCACAACTTTGTTATCCATCTTGCAAGTAGAACTCGCGTACGGTGTATGGAATGGTGATCACATAAAAGGACCGCCCACCAGACCGTACTTCTTACCGAAACAGACGGCTAAGTGTCTTCACCGTAACTGTGCTGTGCCGGGACCAACCAAGTAGAACGGCGGATCAGGTCGTAACCGTTTATGCTTGTGACACGGCGGGAGAACCGATCGGAGCCAACAAGTTCACGCTGTAAACCATCAGCAACCGTATCAGGAGGAAGGCTGAAGCCGCCTGAACCCAACCTCTATAAACGTGCTGGTGCTCGCGACAGTTCTCTACTCACGTCTGTCTCGATATCACGCATATACATACATATATACTCATACTCGACACCTACAGAGAGCTCCCTGCACGCCTCATAGAGCCTGATCAATCCAACCATTCTATTGAGGGTGATAGGCGTATTGAGGGTGAGAGGCGTTATGTAACACATGAAACTGAGGTCTGTCAATATCCTCTTTCAGTTGAGCTTTACCCACGGGGCTGATACCGGTGTGGTATCGGAATGTACGGAGCAATAGCCATTCCTGTACGGAGCCGAGTAGGGCTACAACCCCTTGACGTGTTAACCCTACATCATCCCGGTTCCCTAGACGCTTACGGAATAGGCGCAGTTCCGGGACACGCGGATCTGGCAACCTTCGTGCGGTATCGCCCACCATACCGTACAATAACGCGCCATGTCATTGCTGGACCTTTATCGCCACAATCATATAGAGGAGAGGTGTCGACCTTCGCTGACATGGGTGCGGTTACGCCCAATAGAGGTAGACAGGTGCCACCCCGCACATCCACAACTCGATGTAGATCTCGCCGGGTAGCTACGGCTCGAACGGAAGAAGCAGCAACCGTGATATTCACCAGCCGTTACCCTGAATCCCGCCTAGGTATGAAGGTTGCGGTAGATTCCGCTATATAGCATATGAAGGTTGCTTGCATAAGCACAGTGCTGCGCCGTCAACTATCAACTCGCGGCGCACCTTATCGATAAGTTGATACATAACGGTAGCAACCCGCGGGGGGGTGGAGCAAGGTAGCCAGAGAGCAGCCTCCCGCCTAGGTAGCAGGCCGAAGGTACCGAACCACACCACACCAGTCACCAACAGAGTTAGTAAGTGCTTGTAACAATGGCTTAAGTCGTCCACTAACAACAGTATGCACAATCATATCGCACCTAGCGCTCCATTCAGACTAGCTTCCCAGCATCTGTTTCGCACTACTTGACACAGGTGTTGGAGGGTTAGCTCGTATCCATATCGTCATCACTTCGCTTCACACATGTTCGGTCCGCATCGGAAACCCGCAGTAACCACTAACGCCTTGGCCTTGTTCGCGCCAGTAACCAACTTTATGAACGATCACTGAGGTCATATAGCGGGCTATGGAGTTGTTGAGCTTGAGGTTGACCTATGTACCAATTGCCGCGTACAATGGGTCCATCAACGAACGGTAAAGCGTGCAGCCGCCTTATCCCACCCAGGCGTAACTGGAACGCGTTGCCCGCGCGGTGAACCCAAGTAACGGAGGCGCAACATTCCCCATTCCAAGGAGGGATTGACCGTTATGGTACGAGACGGCGTTAACACATCCCAGTCTATTCTAATACCTTTTCACCATCAGAACACAACACACACAATAGTACACAATGAGCAGACCTCAGAATACCCTATGTGCAACGTCCAAGATCGCTTGACCAGCAGCGAACGAAGGTAGTTTGCCCGATACCATAGTGTTGGTACTTCGCCCTCCAACGACAACATACCCGTTTGTGAGGAATAGTTGTTACCACAAAGCCGTCCTTTAGAGAGACCATGAGGCCGAGATGCATACCTGAATAGCCCGCAGTCAGCCACTCTTGGCGACTATCTAAACCAATCCCCTGCCTGTATAATCCCCTCGAAGTGCTGTAACCCCCTTTCTCCCTGTAGGAGACCCGCAATGCAGTCATCAGCATAGCGCAACCCGCGGATACTCGCTTGCTTCTTATATACGCAGGTCAAGTAGACTGCATATGGTTGATCGGAGAGATACCCACCCCTGTGGAATACCAACATCCAACCAAGTGTACTCATTCCCCTCCGTACACCCCCCACATTGACGTTCTGTGCGGGGTGGTGAGATACCGAAGAATCAAGTGACGCGCCTCCTCCTAGCTAGATACCGACTGAAGAGTACAACAGTTTTGTTCGTGGGTTCAGGTATATACGTACGCAGTAATCAACCCCCCGTATGGAACGGCAGATACGGCACGTTGTGTTTCCAGTCCAACAGGGTCTCTTTCAGGGTATGGCAGCCACGCCTTAAGCGAAAGCCATGTGAGCCATCTCGGCATCGTGGGTCCACCACGACAAGCACAGGTGGAAAGCTCACCTGAAGCAACAGGTCTCTAAGTCTAGAATATGACGACAGCGGGCTACACCCCACTGAACCAGGAGCCCTCGAACTTGATAGCCAGCTACATGCAGTTATTGAGGTGGGGTATCGACCATAGCCGTTATGGTACGAGACGCCTTCCTATCGCACGTGACTGAGAAATGAGAACCGTATATATGGATATGGTATGGTATCGAAACCGCATATGTGCCATCCTAAGCCCATACACCTTTCTGTATAAGTCATATCGATATTTCGCACACTTCTAACTAGTGCTTCATGACACCCACATATACGGTAGCCGCTCTGTTGCATGGAAACTCCAGTAAACGGCAGTGAGCAGCGGATCCTCTTGCTACAAGCACCAACTACCTTACCCCACCTCATGTAGGGCCCGTCACAGAACTACAGATCGATAACTATCTGTTAACCGGCGTATAGTTCTCAGTTACGGAACCCCGCACGTATCCCAGTTCGGTAGGGCCGTCGCACGTACGCCCATAAGGGGCACTTTCAGCATATCGGCGCGTATACTAGCAGGGGTTGTGAGCGGTACCACGTGTCGTGAGATTGATCGTTGTATGGGGTTGTGAGCGGTCCCACGTGTCGTGAGATTGATCGGTGTTGGATTACTCACTTCATATGGAAAGCAGGCTAGTTATTGAGGTGGGGTGTTGTTACCAACAGGAGTCGTTAGTTAGTCCCACTGCAATTGCACGCGCCACAAGTACGAGAGGGTTGGCTCCCACCATGAAGAACGATGACATTTCCGTACAAGTGTCCCCGTTTCCAGCACCTCAGAGGAGCCCCCTACAGACCACTGGTTCGTAAAGGTAGCTTGGGTCTGCTGACTAGATAAGGGAAACTTGGACCAGGGGAGTGTTTCTCCCTTTATGTCTCAGAGTCCAATCCCCACGTATGCGGATGCAGTCACATCCGATATATGCGGATTGAAGGAGCCATCTCAATCCCGCCAGACTCAATCCCGCCAGAGTGAGCCAGGACCGCGTAAGCGGCAGCCGAAAGTCGGATACGGTTATCTTGAGTCACCCGCCAACTACGCGACACCGTACACAGTGGATCAATTGACTTGTGGGCGGCAAGCCATACATATATACGCGTGATGCAACGCTATCCCTCTGACGCAGGGGAGTCGGCCCTTCATAGAGGCAGGTTGAAGGCGGGACCCGTCAGGTAAGCCAAGGTTATTACCAACACCGCAGCAACAAGGTGCTGCAGAACGCTTAGACGGGGTTGATGCGGCCTCATTCAACCTTACCCCAACTTGAGGTGCCCAGTTGTTATTGACGTACGGTGGGGCGCGAACGAAGGTGAAAAACCTGTTGCCGGTGTGGCAATATACGGTTGGTTATCAACGAGGTAGAGGACGGGAAGGCAGAGGGAGGCAAAATTCACTCTGATCTGGTAAGGCTAGACGCGTATATGTGATGGTACAAGAACACCTCCCGAATCGTGGCGTGCCTTCATAACAACTTCCCACCGAGAACAGCAGCACCTCGTGCTAGAAAGCAAGCGGACCGACCTACAGATATTCCACGTTCCAGGACTCGGACCATATGAAGCCTTCTGTGTGTTGCAGAATGTTGGAGTAGAGCATCATCAGATGTGGCGAGCTCCCAACCACCGGCCGCCCGCCCGCTTATGTAGGGTGACGCGTAACACATATTCGGTTACGGTAAGCTGGTTGTGTTGACTAGTCCGTTCTAGTGGGAGGCCGTGTGCCCCCCACCGTGCTATCGCACGTAACCGCACATGCCGATGCCGTTACGTCTTCATGGTAAGGGGATACCGGATACATAAGGGTATCCCCTGGTATGTCGGTAAGTGCCAACACGGCATCACCACCGCGCCACTACGTAAGGGGTATGGCAGGGCGGGGACCAGGAACGGTCACTCTACGTAAGCACACCGGCCCAGCACAACACAAATACCAGTTTCACAAAACCGCATAATGCAGAGAGGAGGGTGCCCAGCGAGTGATACTCGTCGCCCTTCCTTCGTCGCCCGTCCTATAGTCACTGCTCCCCTATATGCACAGACAGAGCTGCAGTGGGTGGGTGATCCGGATCAACACAACCTTGTTCCACACACCCACACACATAAAGGGGTCTTATCACTGTGCCTCAAAGTAGAATACAACCCACTCCTCACCACATGTGCCACTCCACCGTATAGTATAGTAGTTTCCAAGCCCATATAGGAAACCGTAAATAACCGTGTACGCGCCCACCTCTCTATATAACCCGCCCGGTAGTTCCGGTAAGCAGCAACTGGCTCATGAGGAAGACTAACACTTGCGAGCGAGGATAAACCACATACGGGATCGAGGTTAGTTACTAGAGAAGATACGGTATCCATCGCAGCCTGATGCCAAGCATTTGAAGTGCTTCCACTAGTTGTTCCATATATACGGGGTTCCACCCCACCCCACCCCACAACTATATACGGTACGGTACGGTACGGTACGGGGGTTATGGAAACAGGACCCAACCACGTACTGTTATTTCCCATTCTGATGGTCCAGCCGATTAGGCAAGTCCCCACAATCCGGTCCACCCGGCGGCGTTGATATGGCGGGCCCACCTCTCCTCTCCTCTCTATATAACACGACGTTCTCGCAGATAGTACGAATGGCCAGTTTCACCAAGTACCTTACGCGCAACGCTACTCAGTCATGCGCGTTGATCAACGGTACAGTGATCTTTCCCGTGGGCGATGGGTTGGAGATTTGTGAAATGATCTTTCCCGTGGGCGATGGGTTGGAGATTTGTGAAACCGGGCGACCTGCACATCCACTTACCTTTGTGGAGGCCTCCCAGTTCCGCTTACGAATATACGTCTTTCTAACCCGCCAATTGACATGCGCAATCTGTAACTAGAACGCGCTTACCACTTACTCGCTCCTTGGCCTTCACTTGTACCTGCGGGTTCGTTCATGACGCGACTTCGTGTTTCCGCATGAACGCCGAAACCACAGAAGCTTCCGTAACGTCCCACCTCAATAACCCGGCAACAGAAGCCAATCCCAAGTTGGCCAGTTAAGTCGCAACCGCGTTGATAGTCTCTAGGCCGGTACTGCCTGCATAAGAGAACCGGCGCATCGGTGTTTCGTTGCCGGCTAGCTTCCCGAATTGCCTTACCTTTACAAACCAGCCTATAGGGAGGGTGGGTATATAGAGCGCACCATAGCTCCATATGGTTGTGAGAGCAGCCGTCTAAGGCTCACTAATCCGTCATCATTAGTTACACGCCACTATTCAACACGGGTATATGATATGGGGGGCCCCACCGTACGTCAATAACTGCCCCCGCATCCCGCCGCCGATGGATGGTGGAAAACCATACCAGTTTGATAACCATACCATGTTCGCAGGGGTGGGATCGGCAGTCCTTGTAAGAATTCACCATCCATCTCGCCTTGTCAGTTCCCAGTTGCTTACCTTCCATTGTGCGGTCAACTACACGTATATCAAGGTACTTAAGGAGTTTACGTATTCTATAAACCCAGCGTTCTATACGTAGTTGTTGTAGTGGCGCATGGGGTAAGGTTATTTACTCAACAACATAAAGCAGGCTGAACGTGCTTCCCCGCACTGCACATGCCAATTATGATACTACATAAGACCAGGCCCTCAAGCATTACTGTAGCAGATAAGGGTAGGAAAGTGGAGGAGTACTCACAGCCACACAATGAGCAATGCCTGTCCTTGGGTTGAGGGGTGTTGCAAGCGAGGGAGCTCCCCATCGTGGTTGCGTAACGATATCGAATCTGATCGACAGTAGGCAACCCCGTAGAGTTGGTTCCCACCCTCACCCCGTAGAGTTGGTTACCGTTCGCACGCTCCCTTCCCTGATATGTGTTTTATAAACCGGGTTTCGGATCCAGTTGCTGATGTGCCGGTCACGCCCCGTAACCTATGTCTTGTCTTCGTACTTCCTAGTAACCGCTTTGCGCCATCACACCCTCGGTAGCGGCCGATCTGGCTGTCGCCCAGCACGTACGGGCGTCACCGTATTGGGGTGGGGTAAGGTAGGCCGGAGCGCGGGTGCGTCAATGGTTGAACTGATACAGGTCGGTCGTTGACGGGAGGCTCTTCCCCCCCTACTAGTGCTTTTGCCGCCCTGATACTACTGATCTGATCTATATGGCAGGAATGGTTTACGGCTACCCAGTTACGGCTGGTTACTCAGCATGGCGCATCTTGCAGTAAGGCTTCAGGTGCTTCACCTCACGTTGATGGTGCTTAACCGGGTGCTCAAGAGTCAATGTGCTGTGCTTAAGGATCGCTATTGGGAGCACCAACCCAGTGTTGCGTACGACGTGTTGCATTGCGGTCAACAGTGCGCTCGCTCATAGCGGTACACTTGGGGCACAGTATGCCGAGGTCAACTCAGAGCAGTATGCCGTATCCCGAAGGGTACCCTACACCCCTCCGTACGTACGCCACCCACCTACGTACATATGACGAAACACCTAGTTCACATAGAACGGTGCGCTTAGAGCTCCCCCGATACGTTTATGATTGTAACCCCCCACACCCGGCGTTATATAAGTAAGGTGGGGGGCTGCAGTGAACCCGGCTATACGCAGCAACCCACATACCAAGACAATAGCGAACTGTTGTGGGGCGCATTCTCCTGTCCCTACAAACGGCACCTTCTTTCATGTGCATATAGCACCACTTTCACACACACACCCCTGTTGGAAAGCCAGCCACAGCGTTATATACGGCATTCAGTGCTTCCTCTTTTTTCTCTATACTAACACTCCAGGTCCCAGGAGCCGGGCCGGTTGTTATGGGGAGTCCGATTCCCAATGACGGGTACCGCCAGAAGACACATGTTCATTTCCTCGCGGTTCCCCTGGGTCGGCTCCACATGGTTGGTGATTTAGTCCGGGGTATGCCAACCTATCCCCCCCTTTCCCCTACTGGAAACAGGGGTACCCCCCGTACAAGGGCTCTCAAAAGTCACGCATAAACCGGTTACGTGTTAGTATATACCACTTCTGTGCTTCGTGACTTTACGAGAGAGGGAAGTGATTACGGTGCCCATGAGTCTTAGTCCTGACAATCTGTGACTCGTGGGCGAGCAGACGAGTTTGTGTGTGATTCATAATACCGAACCCCTACATACGCCCCCTCTCCCCCCGCCACAACCATATAGCCGCCGGGTGTGGGTTCTACCCCCCTGGTTCCGGTGACTGGGCAGCTATTCATGAGTTCGTAGGAACTAGCCGCGTGAGTTAGTATAGACTGGCTGTGCGTAAGGTTGGTCGAGTAAGAAATGGCCATATACGGCTATTGAGGTCTTAACTGCCGCTACGTGGGGCGAACCGCGTGCTGCACGGTGTGTGAAAGTGTGCATTGTATCTAGGCGGGCGTCGTTACTAGAGATAGATGCGGTGTTTACATCCATTCGGTTTTGTGCTTACTATGCCGTGTAACGGGAGGTGAACTGGCTGCCATCAGTCGCTAGAAACAACGCTCCAACTGGTTGATCCATACGCGCTTGTATCATCAACCAGAATCAGTATACGCCGCCCACCCAGTTTATCACTAGCTTCAACGACGCTCGATCGACCAGAGCAAGAGGGCTGGCTCTTGCTTTTACAATGACTCGGAACACCGTACATACACTACCCCCCCGTACAACCCGATCTTACGTAATAAGGGGTACCGGGCGGATATATAGCAGGAAAACCCTTACCCCTAGGGCAAGTATCATCCTTATGATCCCCTACGGAAGCCCGAAGTGGGTACAACGGAAGGGGGTCACTCGCCGCCTGTGACCCGGCTGACCACGCCTGTTGCTATTGTCAATGTGGTTACTGAACTGAACTACTGAGATGACGGTTCCTGGAATCCCGTGAATTCACCGCCTACTAGTGCCGGGCTGGTTGGGGCCGAAACTGGGACGACGAACACCCCACCCCGTGCTCTAAGTAGGCACCCGCCAACGTAACATGAGCTCTACAACCCATATGGCACGTGTCTCATATCAGGATGGGTTACGAAGTGGGGCGCCTTTACGCGGTATAACGCCGTGCGGAAATGCACTAGTACCAACCCGAAACCAGGGGGTGGGGTCGGGGTACCCCCGAATGATGCGGCGTTTATGCCTCATGCGACCACAACTAGTTCTGCCGGGCGGAGCATCTGCGTATAGGACTGCCTGCCTATGCTCCCCACCCACAATCAGTAGTTGCGTTGGGTAGTCATTCCTCCCCAACATATGCTTTATAGGGTAGTGGCAAGCCCCTCCTCCCGTAACCGTACACGGAGTCATACCTGCCGTATACGAATGCCTGAGACCTGACCTGATACCTGATATGGGAACACACTCCTGCCTGATACCGGATATTTCAATAAGGATATTGGATATCGGTCCATCCCAATTCTATGAATATTCGCCCACCCTCTCTGTTACGTAGGGAAAAGGAAAGAGCCAGTCGCACGTATATACGGAAACCGCATTCCCCGCAAGGAACAAGAATAGCGTATATCCAGAACCCTATTGGTAATAGCCTAGACCAACTATACGCCTCTTCTAGAACTATGCGGTTCCCCGAAGTTGTCCATCTTGCCCTCCCTAGTGCATGCCTTATGAAATGAACATTTCTCTATGTAAGGTTCGTACCAAGTAACCCCGAGGTACAAACGAGTGAGGTGATTGATCAGATCATAAAGGCATAGGGCATATCTCATCACATGGAATCTCCTACAAGTTACAACAAGTTACAAACGACAAACAGGGCCTCCTCAGCGTATACGAAAAGTGACACACACACTAACAGGCACCACTTGACCCGGCAAGTGCAGTATTGTATCCGGTTATTGGGCATATAGTTCATACCCACCCGTCACGTACCAAGAACGCCAATCAATTCAGTGTCATGGCGGGTCCCATAGAAGACACTTGTGCCGGTATATGGGCCGGGTTATTGAGGTGGGGTGCCGCTCGTTCCCCGCTACAACGCCCTCGGCCCGGGTAAGGTGTTTATCGTTCCTGAGGTGTCAACCCTGACACCCGAAAGGGACACTTGTTTATGTTACTGCGAAGCATGCCGTGATCACCATTTAACACACACAAACACCCAGCTCCTATCGAACGCAGGGACCGTATCTCTCAATCATGAGCCGGCTTAGTCCCATAACACAGAGCCAGTACGATGCCCTTCGGGGTTTCACCCAACTCACAACCCCAAGTTATATGTATGGGTATGGTATGGTATGGTATGCGGATCTCGCCCATGGCACTGACTACCCGCAACTGTTCCTACAGTAGGGCCACCAGAACAAGCCATGCACTTTATTCCACCCCGCATACCGCAGGCCAATGGGATTCTTACTTGCCCAATGCCTACGTAGGGTCAAGGACACCTACTCCAAGTACAACACGCAGGCACACAACCACAATGCACCAACATGTCACTCATATAAGGCCTAGTAAGGCAACCGGGGGGGTACAACCAGACTATACAAACACTTGTGCCGGTCTTCTAACGCTCTCCATGCACTACCCAGAACGGGCCACGGTATGAGCGCCACCCAGGGCAGGGTTTAACCTCTGTTGGCCCGCGCTTTCCCCCGAAGGTCCAGGCTGAATCCTGGTCTATGCGGCCCAGGCCCGGGCTTGATGTTCCAGCTTCTTGGAGCATCGCCCACTGACCCCACACCCGCGGATGAAACCACACGATCACCGCACAATATACAATATGTGCGAGGGGCCTTCTCCGCCATGTGCACGCACTAAGTACTGCAGGTCGGACATGGAGGCCGACGCTGTCACATGCAACGACGTAGGCACATACCACCGTCCGGAAACACACCGGGTTTATTTCTGTATTGGGGTTGTAACCTTACCCCCGTGCGGTTTTCTGGAACACTCGCGCCGCCTCAAGTAACATCCCGGCAGTTTGTATATTGGTTGTACGTAAGTGGGCTTATGACGTGGTATGGTATCTACGTACCGCTCATAAGGTGATATGTGCCGGTTCGAGCCCTTGCCTATGGAACTTCTATTGTGAGGTCTTGGAAACATACGGAGCTTCTATTGGAACGGGTATATAGGCGGGGGTATATTGTGCCTTTACAGTAGGAGTACCATAACAGCGTATGATCCCAGATTCATAGACTGGTACTGGAATCTATATAAAGAGCCATGAAGGTATTGATCTGTATCCAGCCAGCGGAAACTCGACTCGCACATGCGCGCTAGCTACCTCATTCATATATAACTACTGCTGGCGTGCAGTTCACGCGTGTTAACACACCCGAACACACCCACCCTTGTTCTACGTAAGCTGCTGCTGACTTCACCCGCACGTTCAGTCCCACCGATTCCTCACGAAGGATCGTATTGTAGGCTGTCACACTACCACAACTCGCACACCAACTTGAAAGCGTCACAAAGCTGGGGGGGTCGACTGTTCGCGGGTGTTTTCGATGTTGGATGCGTACGTGGCCGAAAACGCTACGGGCAGACCCTATCCCACTCGCAGTTGCCAATGTTCCAGATTGCCAGTTGGGTGGCGCTTCAGTAAACCCCCTTTCCACTGATCTACCTCCACTGGGGTCCTCGGCAAGCTCAGTATGAGGTTGGGGGTGAAACCGGTCCCACGCCAGATTGTGGGGAATGGTCACCATCCACGGTGATCTGTCAGCCGGTCCACGCAACTCAGTTGAGGGCGAGTTCAGTGTATTGAACCAGCTTCACCCAGAGCATCCCGTAGAGCAGCAGCGGGGCCTGATACACCGCTACCGGTAGAACGACTCGCACGCATACCTAAAGCAATGTTTACCCATACGCGCTTCCACACCGCTGGGCAAGTTACGCGTGTAGATACCCACCCGGAACCTGTTTCCTTTCCCTCTAGTATGAACCTTCCACCAACATCGACGAACCGAGTGGCTCCCCCCCTGGTAGCCGATCCGCACTCCGGCCCCGCTACCATCAACCCAACCAGGCGCAGCCACGCAACAGAGGGAGGCTGTTCGACGCTCGGCACATCCCGCGTACTGAGCCGCCGCTTCCAGTACCACCCAAAGGCGCGATTGTTCGGGATAGGTGGACAGGCCATATCTCGTTCTCTCCTAGCTGTGTAAAGGCGCGGAGGGAGATATGAGCCCGCCTTCCACAGGCAGCCGATGGGACACGAAGCCAGATCATCCACACGTTACTGCGAACCGTAGATCGGGAACTGCCACCACGGGTTACACCACCCACCGAGTGTTGGTTTCCAGCTCAAGCGGAACGAGGGCAGAATCCTAGGCCATCGCCTTATTCCCCTTTCACCGGAGCTCTACCACTCACAACGAGGTAAGGCGCGAACGCTGCAGCTAGCATAGCCATGATACGCGCCGTTAGACTCAGCGCGTCAATTATATGGTATGGTATGGGGGTATATTATATGGTATGGTATGGTATGGGGGGTTCCAGTTAGGAACGCTAGACGGCGAGGCTATCCCAAGCACCGAGGGCGGATATCAAGGGCTGGGGCCTTTCCTCCTGTCTCACGACATTCACTGGACCAGCGACAACTGGGCGTCTCCAGGACTTACCATCACTAGCGAGGCGGGTGCGCGGATGGAGCTGAAACCGCACAGATAGCCGACACAGGAGCGACAAGTGCTGTACAGCAGGATGTGCTTGATGCCACGGTGTCCAGGATCCTTGTTCCGACCAGTCATAAACTCTCTACGTACTGCCCAATACTGGGTGGGGAAAACAAACAATGCTGCCAGTTTCAGCCTACAGAAGCGTACCAGCACATTTGTACGCAGGGTGGGTAGCTCCCATCTGCTCGATGCATCCTCCCTCCATCGCGCGAACGAACATATTGCTCCATCTGCGAGTAACACTGTTGTGCGATGGATCGAGCGCTGTCGATATGTTCTTGTTACATGAAGGCGAGATGTTCTTGTTACATATGGAGGATGGACCAAGGCTGGAGCGCTGGATCGCGATATGTTCTTGTTCATAACAAGGCGAGATGTTCGCTCGATCCCCCCTGGACGGTCCAAGTAACGAAACCATGTCGCGATGGGTTGTCGCGCTTGGATCGAGTTGGCAGAGTTAATGCGTACGCGTCCGCACGTACTACCTCTTCTTCCCCAACCGATCGGACGCGTATGCGTCCTGGCATCAATCACTCTCCGCACATATGGCTCTGGCCCGATTGCAAGGGATCGCTCAGACAAGCCCCGGGGATCGCACCCACACAACAGCCGTAGCCCTTCATGTTCGACCAATATGTAGGGTAGGCTTGAGCTTACGCATCTCAACAAGCACGGTTATATAGAGAGGGTGGGCGCGTACGCTACCGCTTCTCCCTCGACTGATCGGACACATACGCGTCCTGGAATCAATCACTCACATCAATCACTCACTCTCTACCTCACATCAATACTCCCTAAAGAGCTGACTATGTTCGTATGTAGGGCCAACGCCCACCCAGCACCCCTGGTAAGGTATTGAATTGGACCAATCAGACGTGTACACGTCCTGGCACAAATGACTCCTCTGACACCAGCAACCGTTTCGTTAACGGTGAGGTTGCTTCACCAGCGTTACGGTATGTAGGCCGGAACCATAGGTTGGCATCGGTAATGACAATGGAAGTGGCGTATGGGAAAGATGCCTCCTCCCGGCTGCGATACTTTGGACGGTGGTTTGAAAGGTAGCGTTGACCTGCAACCATGACCCGTTCTTGTTCACTCAACCGGGCTTCGTCGGGTAAGGCTCCCACTTGAGGAATATTGGTCATGGGCTGCCACCCGCGGGTCATGGTCATTGGGGGATCTCCAAGAAGCTGGTCTCAAACCCCATTACTTGACTGCCATGCTGTGTTCCTGGTAGGAGACCTGGAATGATGCGGAGGGAAAGCACAGGTCAACATCGACGAAACCCGTGTGGGCGGCACCCAACTCTCATGGCCCGAAGCCGGGCAAAGGGTCGTTCTTCGGCGGTGACCGTAGACGACGGCGCGCACTACCGCACTTGTAGCCGAGCGAATGAATAAATCGTAGCTGCGGTTGGTCCCCCGGTCTCGGTTGGTCTAGCGGGTCGGCCATCGACCGTGGATGGATCGTTGCACCGCCAAGCTGTAGATCGAGAGGGTATCAGAAGCGGTGAAGCTGGGGTCGATCCTCGGTGATGTGGGTGGTGCATGAGGGGTGTTAGAATATGCTCACTGTGCCTTATATAGCACGCACAGGTTCGTCCTCCCGGGGTGCTTTTCGCTACGTAGTCCTAGTGTCGGATGAGGACCAGTGCCAGTCGGGGCGAGGCTATGTCTGTGATGGCCCGTCGCAAGCTTTATATAGATAGATAGATACCTCAACGCCGGGGAAAACACCTGGGGCGTATACGCGCGAGACGTTCCCAATGGATAAATCCATATCTCGTAGGGATGCTCTAGGTTCAGGGGTCGAGCGTCATGGTTCGGCTCTCAGATAGATGACCGTGTAACGCGCTTTCCTGGTGACAATAACCTGTCCCAATACTGTTACCAGGCCACAGACAAGGGTAGCCAATCTCCGTCTTTATATGCAACGCCTGTGACGCCTAGTTATATCTATGTGGATGAACAAACGCCGCACATATCTGTACGGCAGTTATTGAGGTGGGTGCGTGCGCGGGTTGGGTTACTAATGAGGGGAGGGGAGGGAGGAAAAGCGTCATGGTTTCGCGTTAGTGCCTCCATGAAACCATATGTCACAGGTTGGGGTCGGGTCCCCGGGAGCATTTGAGAACAAACAACGCGTACGCGTCACCCGTACATGTGCTCTGCGTACGCATCTCAACACCAACTACCGTACATGTGCCCTTCTGTAGTCTCTTACGAATGGTTCTGTAGGGTTCAACCGTGTTGATGTGGCCACCACCACCACCACAACTATAGAGACAGAGATAGAGCTCGATCAATCCGTAAACCAGGCCATTCGTATGTATGGTATGATGCCGTACCATGCACGTCGGAACTATGTTGCCAATGGTGCCATCGATTCATACTCAAGATCAACCTGTGAAACGTCTACAATGGTTGGTAGTCCAGCTGGCAACAACTATATATGGGTGGGGTGGGGGGCGTTGGCAGGGACGGAAATGGCTCACAGTCTCAGTGTCCGTGCTTGCCTCCCTCAATCTCAATGGAAATAGAGTCGTCGGTGGTACTAACGCATACGCGTTGGCACTCCCTAGATGATGAAGCCCTCGGTCGGTGCCGAATGCATACGCATCTCGGGGTGTGCAGTATGCGTATATAATCGCTGCTGGTAAGACGCATATGCGTCGCTGCTCGTTCTGTTTCTCGCTCACGCTCCAGTGGGAGATGCTTGATGTTGATGTGCCTGCTGGCCATGCGTGTAGTACACTCCACCTTACGTCTATGTTGATAGTGCCCTCAAGTGGTTGAGTCTTCGTTAGGATCAGATGGTGATGGGCTCATCCTTGAATCTGGCTGACAATCCGGTCGCCATGTACGGGGCGTTATTGTGAGTGGGCTAGTATCCAGATCCGCCCTACGCCGCAGAAGCCACTAGCATCCTTCATCCGACATTGAGACGCAAGTCGCGTCAGGTAATGGACTGAAGCCGCATGACGGCTTGATAGTTAACAAGAGCTCCGGTGCGCCTTGGGATGATAGTATCAGCGCACGCTGGTGATAAGTCCCCGACCTACCTGAACCCGACCTACCTGAACTGTGACTCCCTTTCTTTCTCTCCCGCTCACATGCCATAAAGCCCCACCTCTTTGTTCGGTATCGGGCAATTGGTCAGGCATTGCTGACTAAGCCGATGTGGGCTGCCTAAGGTCTGGAGTTCTACCTCACAAGGACGGGGATCTGCACCAACGCTGGGGTATGCTGTATAACTGTCCTCCAAGTGCGGTCTTATGTAGTATCGCTGGGCCGCAATCCGTTTATGATTAAACGCTTCAGTAATTGTGGTTTCGTGTGGACGCTGTCTTGTATGTTTGACGCACGGTGGGGCCGGCATTGAAATTCGTAACCCCTTCGAAGAGGACTCAGTTCCTGTCCCCACATACACGGATCGATCCTGTAGATTCTGACCCAACGATGCGGATCTAAGGTCCCCACTTGGACTCTGCTGCTGTGGCATGTGGTGGGTCTTGCGCTGGCCAGAGTTGTGCAGTGATGCATCCTTGACGCCTGCTCTGGTATCGGCGTAACTACCCTAGACACCGGCACGGGAAAGTTCGTCGGTGCTAGATCCATTGATAGTGGTGGTGTCCCTCCCAGGTGTGAGGCCAACTCCCATGACTAATGGAGTTTACAGAGAGTTCGGAACTTACGCCGGACAACTGGGTGGGGCACGTCGTAGTGACGTAACGGCGTTGCAATAGACGTAGTTAGTTGTCTTGCGTAGTGCTAGGGCGAAACCGCATGCATGCTGTAGGGTAGGGTAGGTGGGGCGGCATGTTACTTGAGCATGTGTTTACGTAACAAGAGGGCTTAAACCACGCGGGCGTAGAGGCGAAAAGGCGCTGTAAACGCACGCCAATGGCCAATAACAGCATGGTAAGGTACGCCACTCCCAACACACAACCTACCAACACATCCAACACACGCTGGGGACCTCAAGTAGCCGTGAGGCGAGCGCCCCCGGCTCTTGTTTCAATTTCAAGTTATATTGATGGTGGCTCCACCTGGCATGTCGCGGGTGGAAGGCAGTGATACAACCCCGGACTGGTCGGAAACCGTGGGATCGCTCATCGAGCTAGATATCGAACCCCCTGACCTACGGTCCGACAACATCAAATGGGACGCCTGGAGCACTGGCTCGTCTACCGATCCAACCCCCCTGACCCAAGCGCAACAGTGAGTTCACAACCAATCCCACCTGATCCCCGCGTGCTCGCTCTGGCTCCTTAAAGTGTTACTTAGTGACTATGTTCGTATGTAGGTTACTTACTGGCGGCGTATTCGGGGGGCACCCCCTTTCCCCTTCGTACGTTCGTACGGTAAGGCCCCTTGACAGTTGTTGTTGTTCAACCACGTGTCTGTCGAGTTTGATCCTGGCTCAGAATGAACGCTAGCAATATGCTTAACACATGCAAGTCGAACGTGGCGGCAGCAGGGGCATCGGACTGGCCCCGGTAGGACAGCAAGCCAAGTGGCGAACGGGTGCGTATATAGGTGGGAATCTGCCGAACAAAGCAGCGAGATCCGCGTGCCACCCGCCTGCGTATATATTATATAATATACGTGCGGGGTGGTAAGGCAGGAGTGGGCGCACCTTACTCGTACTCAGTAAGGTGGTTCCGTCCCGCCGCTGTTCGATGAGCCCGCTCCGTATCAGGTAGTTGGTTAGGTAAAGGCTGACCAAGCCAATGACGCTTAGCTGGTCTGAGAGGATGATCAGCCACACTGGGACTGAGACACGGCCCAGACTCCGACAGGGGGGCAGCAGTGGGGAATATTGGACAATGGGCTCACGCCCGATCCAGCAATATTGCGTGGGTGAAGAAGGGTCTCGCTCGTAAAGCTCGGCACATCAAGTTTCGATCATGACAGGACTTGAGTATGGCAGCCCCGGCTAACTCCGTGCCAGCAGCCGCGGTAAGACGGGGGGGGCAAGTGTTATTCGGAATGACTGGGCGTAAAGGGCACGTAGGCGGTGAAACAGGTGGTTTGTCCGGTGCGGCACTTGACCATTTCACTTGAGTGAGATAGGGGAGAGTGGAATTTCGTGTGGAGGGGTAAAATCCGATCTAGATACGAAGGAACGCCAACAGCGAAGGCAGCTCTCTGGATCCCTACCGACGCTGGGGTGCGACAGCATGGGGAGCAAACAGGATCAGATACCCTGGTAGTCCATGCCGTAAGCGATGAGTGTTCGCCCTTGTGACGGGCCCAGCGTAAGCGTGAAACACTCCGCCTGGGGAGTACGGTCGCAAGACTGAAACTCAAAGGAATTGACGGGGGCCTGCACAAGCGGTGGAGCATGTGGTTGAATTCGATACAACGCGCAGAACCTTACCAGCCCTTGTTGTGGCTCTTAGACAAGTGTGCCTGTCCGCGACCACATTCGGGATGGTGCGAATCGAGTGGCTACAGGTGCTGCATGGCTGTCGTCAGCTCGTGTCGTGAGATGTTTGGTTAAGTCCCTTAACGAGCGAAACCCTCGTCGTTGTGTGTTGTGGTGCACGAAGTGTCGGAGTCACGTCCCGCGAGTTTTGTCACTTGCCGTGCCAGTCCTGCCGGAACCCGTTGTAGTGCTGTCGGCAGCTACATGAGTCAGCAGTGTCGCTCACGCTGCCGAAACCACAGGCTGGGCGGTTCCCCCAGCGTACTGGGTCCTGTCCCGTCGGGGCAACTCCTTCCCGCGCCCCGTACATACGGTTAGACGGGGTACCGTACGCGGCAAGCCCTCCACCCCAGCTCGAGGTCCGGGACACATGGCAGGGGCGGGCCGCACTCACTCGAGACTGCCGGTGATATGCTGGAGGAAGGTGGGGATGACGTCAAGTCCGCATGGCCCTTATGGGCTGGGCCACACACGTGCTACAATGGCTGAACCAATGGGAAGCAAGGCCGTAAGGCGGAGCGAATCCAGCAGAAACCAGTAGCCTCAGTTCAGATTGTTCTCTGCAACTCGAGAACAGGAAGGTGGAATCGCTAGTAATCGCGCATCAGCATGACGCGGTGAATCTGTACCCGGGCCCTGTACACACCGCCCGTCACACCCTGGGAAAAGCTCTCGCCAGAAGCAGTAAAGCCGAAGACAGCGCGCGCGTATACACAACACTAGAGTAGTGGAGAGATCTGTGTGCTGTGCACCGCATTCTCCTGTTCCACATCGGTGGCGGAGCTTGGGTGGTGCTCTTTCGGTTGGCGCATGGCAAGGTGGGGGCATAGACTGGGGTGAAGTCGTAACAAGGTAGCCGTAGGGGAACCTGCGGCTGGATCGAATACAATGGGAGTAGGTGTGAGTAAAGTTCGGACACCTCATACGGCTCACTCCCAGGGCCGGCGTATATCACTCCCAGGGCCGGCGTATAGTATATAAAGCGCAGGGGGTGCGCAATTCCAATTCGCCTATATGTGGTTGTGGTTGTCGTCTATATGGTCGTCTCCGTCTATATGGTGTGGTTGTCGTCTATATGGTCGTCTCCGTCTATATGGGGTGCGCCATTCTATTCTATATATGGTCGTCTCCGATAGTGATTCCAACTAAGCGTGCACAACGCACTTGCGTGTTCCACAACGCTAGTTGGCATTATCACACCCTATGTACGAATGCCAACGAATAACGAACTGTGGGGGTGGGTAGGGGGTATCCCCCTGGTTACGGCCAATAGCACTGGGCTGACGAGCAGCAGGTAGGAAGTAATCGCGGCTTCTGTTACAATATACGGATTGGCCGGCTGGTGCTCGGTACCGGCTAAGGATCGTCCACCGGAAGCCCTGCGGACCAACCTCCCAATTTCAACGGTACTGTTGGAGAGGAGAGCATATATGTAGGGAGTAGGAGGTTGTCGTTGTTGAGTACTAGAGCCATTACGACGCCGCCCCCCCGCATACCCCCCGAATACGCAGTTGTTGCCTACTCGGATGAACTCGCCCGCCAACGAGTAGGGTAGTACGGAAACGAGTAGGGCTAGGGCGAACACAAACCTCATGCACGACCACATATAGATAGTTGCGTGTTGTGCACACAGTTATTGACGTACGGTGGGGGCGTGTTGAGGGAAACGCATGTTGAGATAGCGATGGTATGATGAACGCCCTTGTACGGGGGGTACCCCTGTAGCGCCGTAAAGGGAGGTTTGCGGTGGGAAGGGGGGTAACGGGTAGTTGCGGGGCAACCTGTGATATTGTCATAAGCTGTTGGAACAAGAGCGGGGCAACCGCACGGAAGAGCACGCCGTCAACCGCACAACCGCACACGCGCAGGGTAAGTCTCTCGTCTATACCACAACGCCTAAGAGGTGATCCGAACATCCCAGTTAGACAGTTTTCCATATAGTATCGTTGCTCATTGTGCAGCTTGGCTCACCGAGCTCCTTTCGAAAAGCAAGCATGCAGGTTTACTAGCCGGTAACTAGGACAATACGATGCCGTAACAACACACGCAACCCTCACCCATATATACGTAAATCTGTAAACCCGGCTATAGAGCACTCAGGACGGAACCTTTCGACCCTTTATACTGGCAAGGCAGCGCAAGGTACTTGTTGGTACTGCCGTCAACGTGCGTTGGAAATGACAATCTAGATGCTATATGAGTTTGTTTGGGGACAGCTGCCCACCATATATAAAATAAAACGGGAAGCGGAAAGGGGTGTACGAAGTGTTCGAATTAGGATTGTGTTGTGATGCGATCTGGTAAAGGTTGTATATGGCTTGTACTCACAGTATTTCCTACAGTATGGTTCCCCATAAACCCCACATACGCGTCAACGTCAGGGGATCAACTTGACAGATCTCAACAACTACACATGATAAAGGAGAGCTCCGCATAGCTGGATGGGTCTGATGCTCCGACTGGTCAGGCTTTCTGATAGAATCATACGATTCGGTCGCTTTCCCTATATAACGTTGTAGCTAGATCGGTTGCAGCCTTGTGCCGGTCTTTACGGATTGGTTTACGTTCTCCTATTCTCTCCTACCTACTCGATCACAATCGCAGTGGGGGAGGGGAGGGGAATGTGCACCCCAACCTGCGCGGCCGCCTAGCGAAACAGGGACTGACGCGCTTAGGCATGGGAGCCAGCCGTATACCACCACGGCATACAGCTGACCACAGCGACAGCCTAGGGAGTTACCCTAGGACCAGTCCCCCCCGATGGTATTTACGACCATCTCTCCTCGACCACAAGTACCCAGCCTTACTCGTGGTGATTAGTGGCACTTTGACTCGTTCCACATGGTCCTCTGGTATTCAGAACTCTGTGCGATGTTGCCCATGTCCCAGAGCCACATTTGTTCAAGAGTGGTCAGGTTCGCACATGCCCTAACGGCACATACCGTGGCATCTGACACCACCATACTGTCGCGCTGTCGGTAGGTACGCTCCAACACAGCACACACCGTTAGGGACAGCAGCACACAACCCACCAGCGTCCCTGAAGATGGGACAGGGAGGCACGCCGGGGACACATGCGTACAACCCCGATCACAAAGCAGAACCAAGTACCCAGGCAACAGGGGAGACCCGTCCCTGAACCCGGCCCCGCCACGTCACTGATGCTAGAGCGTATTTACCGTTACGACAGGGTAGTGCTGTACCGTTCGTTGTGTTTCCACAACGCCTCGACCCCATCTGCTACGATCGCCGGAGCCCAGATGCTATCCTCGAGACATCACCCCTACTTGAACACCTGTGAACTACAAAACCCAGAAAGAGCTCGTCAGGCCCAGTATGTTGGCCGCCTGGCGTATATGCTGGAAGCGCCGCGATTACCCTATATCCTATATCTATATCATGCGATCTATATCAAAGGGACAGGCCGAAGCCCGCGCATAGCCTTTTCCTATGCGGTTGCATCACACCCGGCGTTGTAGCCCAACTAGCACACGTGAGTGACACCGGAACCGTGCGCGTGCCAGCCAAGAGACGATTACTTCCATCCTTGTTTCACGTCCAGCCAAGAGACGATTACTTCCATCCTTGTTTCACGTCGTTATATGCCGGCAGTTAGTCGACCCAACGGTCCGAGCTCACCTAGGCGTCCTAGCTTGAGGAAGGAACCCCTTCTTCAAGGTTTACGCCTAGGAAGCGCACAAGCCCGATGTTGCTGTTGCAATGATACTACCTTGTGTTAGTTGACCGATCATGCGACAGTTACCTTGAGGTAGTTGACTGATCTTGTTAGTTGACTGATGTTGCGATCGAGCCCCCTTCGCACCGCACCGCACTACATATGACAGATACTTCGATCGAATCAAGTTATATGGCGGTGGGGGCCGGATCTTCCTCACTGTAGACGGGTGAGGGTGGTCAAGCACACCCCCGGCTATGTCTCCACCGTGTCCCAGGGTAGCGGCGTTCAAGTTCAGTTACGGTTGGAGCCCAGTTCACTAGTTCCTTCCATAGAATCCTTCGCAATGTGACTACGAATCGACGACTTCTAGCATTCGTTCCTTCCATAGAATCCAACTCAACACTACCGCCCGATTGTTCAACCAGTACTCAGTTGAACGAGTCACTGCCAGTACTGCCAGTACACTGGGTGGGGCGTACTCTTGAAGAGTCGTTCCCGCTCCGTAGCACTGTACTGCCGCCCTGCACCGTTGTGGAACACCGGTATTATGCCAGTACTCAGGCTATATAGCTACGGTACTCAGTTGTTCCGTTTCAGTACTGCTGCTTGAGTGCCAGTACGAAACAACTGGGGTAACTCCCAGTACTGTCGTTCCCCACCATATCCGGAACTGTGGGGCACCATTGTATAACGGTAAGGGAGCGTTCCCCGAACAGAGAGCGCCCAGTACGAGTAGGGAGGGAGTTACCGTGCGATGAGGTAGGACCCAGTACGTGTTGCGGTCGCCCTACACCCTACACGCTCATTGTTTTGTTTGTTCCAGTATCGCTCCGCTATCTATCAGGCAGACCAGACGGCACACGGCTTTCGCCATAGTTGTCTATCGGGGCCGGCCTAGCCTAGAAACGGCTATACGTAGCCGAACTTCAGTATGCCGCGTTACGTACATATACATTAGACGCAGCTTTCTGATACGCAAGCGTAAATCAGTATGAGCTACAGACCGGTGGGTAGGCTCTCATACTAGGAGTGCGGGGGTGTGAATCCTTCCCCTTCTTCTCTGCATTGGCCTTGGCATATATGTACGCATTGGCCTTGGAGCACTTACGTACTATGAGCTGGCAGTGGCTACTAATGCATGAGTGCTAGCTGTGGTATACGCGGGAACATGCCAACCTCAAGCTATACCGGCTAGCTACTCTGCTGCCGCCATTGGGTCTGATCGTTCGGAGGCTGCCATTGGGCCGGGTGCTAGTGGTTATGACCCTGCTATTGGAAAGCACATTCAGGTCCCTAGTGTATACGGTGAAGATGCTAGGTCAGAAGCGGGCTGATGCCATGGATCTGACACCGGGTCGGATGCTGCCGTTGGCTTGAATGCTGGGTCAGCTCCTGCAAGCAATTGACTCGGCTTACATATGATGCTGATCGAATGAGGGCAGTATATGGCCCGGTAAGCCGGGTAGTTAGTGGGCTAGGTATGTACGTAAATCCGAAACCTGTACGGCTTCCCGCCACAAGCTCAAGAACCATAAACCACCAGCAAGCTCAAGAACCAGAGTCGGGTAGGATACAGTTCCCTTGCTTGATATTCCTCGCCACCCCCCTCGCGCTTTTGTGTCTTTGACTTGCCGCCCTTGTACGGGGGGGTATTGTACGGTATGCGATGCGGCGTGCAGGCCCACTGTCAGTAGCATTGGCCTTGCTGCGATCTAGCGTCGTACATGCGCAACGTCGTTTCAATCTGGACCTACGCTGGCTCAGTATCGGGACATGCATAGCGGGAGTAGGTGTTTTATTCTCCCCCTTATATAGCCGCAGGGATACTGGTTCCTACATGACAACACCGCGGTTGTGCGAGCCTAGTTGGTCAACTGCTTGGGCTGGCGTGTGCGAAGCGTGCGGGCGGACTGACTGATCGGGCTGGAGGAGTGCTTGATAGATAGGTAGGTCTGATGCTGACTGACTCAGATGCTTAGGCCGGGGGAGTACTTATATGGTGGAAAGGGGGTACCCCCGAGGGTAGCCACTTCTATTCCAGTCACCGTGTAGGCTCAACTTCACGTAGCCACTTCTATTGCATCAATCATCATGTGAAGGCAGGACAGCGTGATGCGCCACATCTCGGCACTAGTACGTAGGCACAGTTGCCCACCCACCGGCACAAGGCCGTGCCACCCTGCATAAGCCATACTTTCCTGTCTCCGTGTAGGCTCCAGAGTTGGGGAATAGGTACACCGCAACAACAACCAACGTATACATATACCCGAACCCGCTCCCACCTCCCGTTGTGCCCAATCGGGGTACCCCGTTCAACGGCTGCCTGAAAAGCGGATATAGAGGTACGTAGGCACAGTTGCAACCGTACTAGTGCCACCCTGCATAACAACTAATAACAGCATACTGCTCCCATGACGTCATTCCGCTTACCACATGAGCTTCCGCTTCCCACCAACACGACACTGGGTGGGTTACGGTTGCGAGGGGGAGGAGCTTATGTAACGAAAGTGAGGGAGGGGGAGCATATGTAACGAAAGTGCGGGAGGGGGAGCTCACCCAACATACGACGACGTAGTTATTGACGGTGAGGTGCGGTATTAATTAATAAAATAAAAGAAAATGCCATTGCCATATCATAGCCCCTAACACAGGAACCAGAGCTTTCCCCTTCCCTGCCTGTAGCTTTCCAAATAAACGGCAAGGGGTTCTTCTGCCTTAGAGCGAGCGGGGGACCGTCGACATGTATGTGCGAGGAGCGGGGTAGCAAGGTAAGTGGAGGCCTCCCAGTTCAATGAGCCTTTAGACGAGTTTATTGGATACCCAAGAAACATAATCTTGAAAAGAAACTGCTTCTACGGCGATCGAGAGGGGTCAGGAAGGGCATCTCTGCTCCCTGCCCTCCAAACAGTATGGGAACCTCTTGGCTCGTACTGCTCACACTCCCGGATCTTCGGCTGATAACCTACGTAACCCACCATAGTGTGAGAAACAGATAATGGCTTACGTACGACCTAATGCCTGATAGTTCCAGAACCAACCCGCCATGCGTATGGTACCTGCTGAGCAACTAACCCCCACCCCGTAGGCTGCTGAAACGAATCGGACTACAGGTGAGATCCCCCTCCCTCGTCGGCATCTCACCGCATCTCCACATCCACAGACGGAGCACAATCCCAGCCTACAGATCTACGACCCCACACACATATATAAGGTAAGGTATACGCTTCCATCCAGTTGCTCGAGCTAGCAACCGGTCGGCCCGAGCGGACAGGCGTAGAATCTCTCTACGAAACCACAACCTCTTTCGTAACTGCCAGCGAAGTATCACTTGACATAGATAGTTCCAGAGACGCACGCCACGCCCGCCCACTCAATAACCGATGCAACGGTCTCTGAAATCTCACGCATAGCGGACGGTAAGGAGCATGAGAAACCCTTACGTAAACCACAATATTCGCTTCGTGTGCCGGCCGTACGTACCCGAAACCTGGGGGGTACCCCCGAACCCCCGTAGTGCCGCAATGCGAAAGGGCTGCCGGCCGTACGTACCCCACCCAAACGGTAGTTGTTGTTGCGGGTCGTATCGAAGAGCGAGCAGAAAAGTGGGTGGTGGCTCGCGTTCGAGCAGTCAGTGTGTTCTTGTTTCGGTGCTTCCATTCAAGGTCGTATTACCGCACCGCACTGCACTGTGTTTCGTTGCGTACAGAAATGCTCCTTGCTTGCCGTACTTAGACGGGTAAGTAGTTGGTCGCTCTGCTCTTTGTCCTCGGTCTTACCTGAGCAGCACAGGGGGTTGGTGCTTATCGGTAGCTCTGCGAGCGGCTGGACAGCTTTGGCCTTACCTCTTCTGTACGCAACGAAACACTCCCTGGGGAAGTTACAAGGAGGGAAAGCGCGACGAAACACTCCCTGACAACACGATCGAACAGGCCGTGAACGCCGCCACTGACTGGACTTAGTTCATAGCAGCCTCTCGTTACTAACGACGCGGCACGTGCCGGGCCCTTGTACGGGGGGTACCCCCGAGGGGTATGCGGGGGGGGTAACGGGCAGTTGCGGAAATCGCGCACTTTGGATTTTTCACAAACTATCACCGACGTACCTCGGCTAACCAGTAACCGTTAGCCGGGGGAACCCCCAAGACAGAAAGTCCCGCTGGAGTCGGGGGCGGCCCTACTATCCGGGGCGTATGGGAATGGGGGTTAGTTGTCGTTCCCCTACAAAGGCCCCAGCGACAGTTACGGAGCGACGAAGGGAGAATCGTCGTGCTCCCTGCCCTGTTCCGTCATCTATTGCGGTCAAGGGGCGTCACCGAAAGAGGCAACCTTGCCTAGAGGTGTAAATCACAGTTCGGCGCAGAACGCAGAAGCTGTGGGGCCGATAGAGAGATACATCAACAGTTTCCGCTGCCCCTGGACGCGGGTATGCAAGCACCTACGCTTTTCGACCTTTCAGTCTACCCTGGCTACTTCCACACTGCTTCTGGATAATATGCTTCTGTATTCCAGCCACTCATAAAGGAGTGGCTGTTTGATAAGTTATGTAGGGTAGGGCGCCCGCGGCCCCAACAAAAGCAGTGTGTTACTGGGTGCACTCTCCTATCCTAATAACACCAACCCGACTACCTGAACACCAACCCCGTCTTACCCGACCTGCCCTAATAACGATCTGCACGCGCGGGACCCCACACCTGTGACTTGAACAAGCAGTGTTGTTCGACTTGAACATACCCCCTCAATCAACGTGCGGTAGGGTAGGGCCTCGTAACTATACGTGGCGAGTATCTGGATCCAACTTGACAAATAAAGAAAAGTGGGTGGTTGGGGTGGGGAGAAGCACGTCGTGGGCGAAAGAGGCAACAAAGCCAAGTGGGCGTACAATACGCGCCCACCATCCCCGGCTACTCGGAGTGGTTGCATACTTATTCGCCAAGTGGGGAGCCGCGCCTGGTTACGTGGTTGGGGTGGGGGAACGAGTGACGCCACATATACGTGCTATGCCGATGGATCCAACAAAGCGTTGTCGTGGGCGAAACCCCACTCCACTATGTTAGAATACAAGTTATGTTAGTACAACGGTTTACGACGTTCTTTTATATTACATAAGTACATAAGACATGAATCAACAACCCAACCAACAACCACAGTTATTCCCGCGGCCCATACGGCGCTGTAGCGCCCCCTCAACCCCCGGCTTTCAGCTCAATGAAGAGGCCAAGGAGCGGCCCCACCTCGTATTGAGAGCAACCGTTGCTTTCTCCAAGCAACCCGTCCTCCGGCCTTCCTGCTTCCTTCCTTGGCCGGGGTTACTTGGGCCGGTTGTTGTGAGTAGGATCCCTTCCAGCAAGTATCAATTAAGCTGAGTTCCCGCTCGTGGGCGTTGATACGATACGCAACATCGGGAACCTTCGGCCCTTCGTCGTTCCCCGCGTGCAAGCTATGGCTCCCATGTTATGTGCGGGGTTTACGACGTTCTTTAAGTTGTGATTGTAAACAGTGCTTGACAACCAGAACCTCTTTACACCAGTCCTTGACTATCAATACCTGCGTTACGAACCGAACCATCTATGTAGCAGGAGTAGTTATTGAGGTGGGGTGGGGCGCCCACACCTTACCCCGTAGTTGTATTATAAGAACACGCCTTCGGTTGCGAACAACGGTAGCCGGGTAGTTGCCCCTCATAACAGGAGAAGAGGACCCAACAACGCAACACCAACCCACGGGTGGGGAAGTACGTGCGGCCACTTGCGGTTGAGGTTGCTCCGCGTTGACTACACGGGGGTAGTTACTTAGTTAACTAAGGAACTGTTGATTCAGCTTGGGGGCCACACTCTAGCTGCACTCGACAACCGCGGCCGCCACTCGATCCCTTCTCGACATGCTAGCCCACCATGTCTAGGTCAGTACACCCTGACCTGGTCCTTGTTCACTACTTGCCCTGATCCGAGTCCTCCTCCGGCCGTTATGGGAGCCTGGTCTCTCCACACCTGCCCCTGATACCAGACGGGTCCGGAGCCCGGTAGCCTGCTGCACCAGGACATTCCACTTCACACCGTTTCGTAACCATCACAAACCACTATGCTTCTACCGCATAACGCACTTAAGGATCAGCCCAGTAAGGCACACCCAACTCTGATCCGTAAGCCAGGCTCAACATGATGAGCGGGGACCATACGTAACGGGGCAGACTTACCCTACACGACTAGGATCATTACTGGAACACTCGATACTCTACAGACACTAGGCCGGCAAGGTTACTGGGCTGTCCTACAACTGGTAGCTACAGAGCCAGTAAGGTATTGGCGGGCCGTGCGTGATTGAGCCTTCCACCTCGGTGTATGTGGTATGCCCGGCCGACGCCTCCACACAGGCAGCTTGGCCAAGCACCAGGCCTGATTACGCCTGATTACCGTATAGCTAGTTACTTACGAGAACATTCATGAATCCCAAACCGCCTCGCTCCCCGCTACATGTACGCCGAGCCGGGTAGGCTTTCTCTGCTAGCTGCTCTGCAGTACATAGTCTGTCGAACGATTCCCTAGGGAAGGGATACCTTGGAGGACCGACAGATTCTTCGTGACCACCAGCACCCGTCCTGCAGAAGTGCTCACGCCACCAAGAGTTCGATATTACGAAACTTGGGCGTGTGAGCGGGGGTAACCACTACTCGCTGGTCCCACCACGATGGTACTTCGCAGGGGCATAGACCCACCGCTTCACCGAGGCCTGGTATCAGGCCAAGCCCGAGGCCTTGTGTCTTTCGACGGAAGCAGCACCTCGAACTAGTTTCTATGTAGTAGCTTGAGTGAGGCGTATCTCCTCTTTCACTCATTATGTGTTGTTGGGTGTTGTTGATCAGTTGGTGTATAACGTGGAGGTGAAGGAAACCACTCATGGCAGGTTATCCATCCCGCACGGACCACTAAGCGATGCTCCCCCCAACACACCCGGCAGGCAGGTCATTGACCAGCCACTCATGGCATCCCGGGGTCTTTCCTATCTTATGAAGGTAGGTGTTACCCTATGCTTTAAGTATGGCATCCCCGTAGGGAATCGAACCCGTGTAGCGTGGGGCGGGGTCTTCTCCTACGGCGAAGACATAACAACCGGTGGTGCACATGGTGGAGGTGGAGATGGTTGTGCGTGTGTTCATGGCGCTTCGGGGCGCTGCCCGAGAGCTATGTGGCTGTTCCCGGTCGCCATGGGTCCCCGCTCCCCCATGGCTAGAGTGACGTCCGCCATCACTAGGTTCGTATCGGTTTATCGGCGTATTGCGGTGTTAGGGGCCTCTCTATATAACCCCGCAGTTGGCCTCCAAGTCTGTTGGGTATGTGCCGGCTGTTGGGTGTTGCTGAGTGTCTACCTAGCTTCACTTGACCCGTTATATATGGCGGCAGGGTCTTGTCCCGGCTAGCTAGTATTCCCAGCCTCGTTCGTGTGGTGGGGTGGTTCTGCTGCCTTGCCGGAGGACCACCGTGTAACCGTGTATATGTGGGGTTGGCTAGTGTTGCTGCAACAAGGGCAGCTGACCCGCCACCTGCCGAAGCCGTTATGTCCCGTTCTCCCGGGGTTTAACAGTTGGGTTTCGTTGCACCTTGCCGTGCCTGACGCTGTTCTCTGCCGGAAGCTGGGCTCCGGGGTTTGTGTCTGGATGTGGGTTCCTCGTGAGCCGTCAATACGTTGAGTCCTGGAGGCGGGTTTCCTTCGTAATTCGCAGATGCTCAGTCTTGGCCGGGCTTCATATGAACAGCTGTGAACAAGCTCCTTCCAAGACACGCTACTCCCCGGTTTTCTATGCCGGTGGGGTGGTGACGTTGGGGTTCGGAAGTTGCTGCCTGGCTTGGCCGGACCTCCCGGTTGTGGGGAGAGGACCTGCTAGTTGTCCTCGTTTCGAAACGAACTGTTACAAGCAGGCGCTTCCGTGTCTGGGGTGGGTTTCATCCACACAGCTATGGGTGTTACCTTATATAACCCGGACGGGCTACACGCGCAATATGATAAACACAATTGCCATACGCTACCGACCAGTTTCACCACTAGTTGGCTCATGCCTTTATCCTGTATAGTTCGATTCAGTAATATGTGGTCTATTGTATCGTTACATGCGCGTTAATGAATCGAATAAGAGAGCCATGTGGGTTTGACCACCAGCACCGGCACATTACCGGCACCTCGGGTTAGGGCGCCGCGAGCCCTTCATTATTCAATCGTGTCTCCACCGTTCTGATGCGAAAGGTTGTTACTGGCTATGGCCCACCCATCGCCACTGGCTACTAGTCTCGTTGTATCACCGGCCGGTAACTAGGCTTATGCCTAAGGTCTACTGGTATTGGTTGGCACACATGGCGGTAATTCAACATGTGTTAATAGAAGCATACGGGATTAATATCAGTGGGGCCGTGTAAGACCTATCACGTATGAAGTTAATACGTGTGAAGCGAAAGCCCGACCCTGGCGACAGATCATGGTCGCAGCCGATAGGGTAATAACATACGTAGCAACACACTACGTAACATACGATAGAGAATATGAAGTACCTAGCGGCACTGCACGGGCATTTCAATCGCTCCAACGTACACAGAAATCTCTACGTAGCGACGAATGCAACCACTTATTGACGCTGTATCAGAGCGTTTATGCTCCTGTATCAGAGCGGATATTTGTCGGCCCTACCCAGTGGACGCATCTAGTGAGTCTGCTGCGGGCCAGGCCCTGTCTCGCGGCCCATGCTCCAGCCCATCATAATCATATATAGTAGTATGGTCGGTTGTTCGCTTACTTGCCTTCTGGCTTATGAGCCTGTTGTGGTAAGGCAACATTCGGACTAGAGGGGCTACCACACTAGATCGCTTAGTTGTGCTTCTGGCTGTCGCTTTAGTAATCATGGCTCTCTTGGTCTGGTTATGTGCACCATCTCAGTATATGGGAAATTTATCAGTGGGAAGTTACGAGGTGGGGTAAGTGGGCCTACATATTCCCCATTTCAAACAACCGCAAGCGCCGTACGAACCATTTGATACTCGGACGGCGCACTAGGGTCAACATGAAATCCGGCACTAGATTATATAAGCGTGGGTGGGGTATGGGGTGTTCAAAGTGGTCTCTTCGCATTCCATCTTTAAATCGAAACTGCTGTACAAGGGCATGGTGACATTTCTGGTGGTTCAGTGCTGCTCGGTATCACTGCGTATCATGTGTGGACTGGCTTCCTTTATGAGACCGTGTTGCCAAGTAACGCTGGACCGTAAGCTTGTCACATGGTTGTTTATGTAGCCGGCGTTGCATGGGTTCCAGAAAAAGCAACCGTTGGTGGGCGCCCGTTACCGGTTGCTCACTGTTGGCGTCCCGTGTCCGAGGCTGACGCGCCTCCCAAGCCAAGGTAGGATTCTTAGGCTGCCGAGGACCTCCCTCGTGAGTTGGTGGTGCAACTACGGTGGACCGTGGTTCCTACTGCCTTGAACCAGGTCGCCACTGGCTCCATTTGTCTGGGGCTGCTCCTGCTCCCCTTCCGCAACTTGTACATTGGTTTGTGGACCATATAACGACAGTCTTCGTCGTTCCTAGGTGCCCCCAAAGGGGACTTGTTGTCCAGGCAGATAGGTTGACGTGCCGGTGTCAGGTGATTCTCCCGAGGCTAGCTCCTCGCGAGTTGATAACTGGCTACTCCCTACACATGCCAAGAGAATCCGGTTCGGGGTTGGATGGCCCCACATTGACGTTCTGTGCGGGGGCTGGCGTTGGGACACCGCATTATCAATACCGTTGCAGTGAAGAGGAATGGCCTTACGTAGAGCTCATAGCGGTGATGTGCTTCTCTGGGGTCCTGCCTCACGCCGGCCTTGCTCAGGAAGAGAAGGTAGCCTTACCTCGCCGCTATGTTCTTTCACGTTACCCAATATACGAACCAATAGCCAGCAGGTAATTGCCGTAATCCACCACCCAAGGCACTACTAGGCGAAACAGGTGGTAACAGGCGGCGGTGAAACAGGTGGTTGTTCCCGCGTAGCCGTAACACACTTCACTTACTGTAATAGGCTACGAGGCCGATCCTCCCCTGCCGCCCGTGCCCACATCTCCGTCCGTATCACCTAGTATCGTCGAATTACCTGTAACACGTCTCACCGGCACATATCTGAATTACCTAGATAGCGGCAATAGAGACACTCCCTACGTTGCGGCAGATGCGCGGGAATTCGTTGTTGCTGGATCATGCCTCCCGTATGCAACACACGGCTCCTACACGAGTTGTCCTCTCCGCACACGTGGCTTACTCCCCTCTCAATTACCGTACTCGCTCTCCACTAGCACTAGTTACCACTAGGCCTCCACTAGTAGTTAGTAGTAGTAGTTGTAGCCACGGGGCCGTACCAAAGGGAAGTGGCACACCCGTCAATCACTGACAGGCTCAGGGGGCTCAGTAGTAGTGTTACACCAGTCAACCACAGTATGGCTCAGGTTCCGCGTCAGCACAGTCTGGCTACGGTTCCGCGTCTGCTCAGTCAGGCTCAGGTTCTGATTCAGCTCCGACAGGCTCAGGCTCTGATTCTGCACTGACAGGCTAAGGTTCTGGTTCTGCTTCCGCTCCTGCTTCCTCAGTAATCCCACCGGCGCCCCAGGCCCGCTTCCTCGGGTCCGCCATCGCCCGGATCGACTGAGTACAGCCGGCACAGTTCCAGGCCCCAGTTCCCAGTTCCCAGTGTATCAGGGTTCCCCAACCCTTATTCGGGGGGTTGAATTCCCGGGACCCAAACCCAACCCCTCTTCTATATAGCACGCACGGTGGAGGCGGTTCCCTGCCCGTCAAAGAGGGGGAAGAATACCGTATAAAAGCCCGTGCGGGTTACCAGGCCCGTGCAATCGTACCGGGTGGGAGGGCCTCGGAGTAGGGGTCGTCAGACCCTGATCCAGATTGCGGGCGCGCGCCACCGCTATGTAGGTGGGGCGCGCCAGGGGGGCGGCGAATTCGCTTACGGTATCTGGAACAAGGAGTAGGTGTCTAATGCTGTTCCTATGCCGTTACGTGAGCTTATATAACGTCGACTGCCTTGATACTTGTTTCTGTGTTCGCCCCCGTAACTTCGATCACCCTCCTCAGCTCATGTTACCGGGTGTGGCGTACACTCTATGTGGAGCTTTCAGGGTGTATAGAGTGTGATCAACCGGTAGTTGCCATATATCGCGAAGCGAACGTCGACTGCCTTGATACTTGTTTCTGTGTTCGCCAAGCCCTACATACGAACCCATAGACTGCTGCCTGCCTTCCTATGCCGTTAGTGGTGTGAGCCCACGTAGCCAGGCATTACCCACAACCGTCGCTGCCTGCCTCGCTACCCCCACTTATCCCAACCCACCCGCTACGTGCACCGACCCAGCGTCACTACGTATCCGAAGACAATAGACAATACATGACGCCAGAAGCCAAGCCAGCTCCCATACGCCATCTAATACCAGATAATCCTGAGTTGGTGTCCAATCAGCCATGCAAGCGGAACTACCAGTCCATGGCACAATAGGGAAGGTCTGTTATCGGGGGTTCGTGCTACTGTGCACGGTGGGCTTGGAGGGCGCGTAAAGGGCAGTATCGTAGCAGGGTCGGTCAACCTTGTAACGCATGCCGTTAGTAAGCTTTGCGTTGGTCCACGTGGATACCACATATAGAGTGCTTTAGAAGGCCATACCACATATAGAGTATGCCACACCACATATGTTACTCAAATGGATGCAGGTACTCTATAACGCGAACTCGACTGCCCCACATCAGACATGTTGATACCCCGGCACCTGCAGCGAGCCATGCGTATCTGAGGTGTGTTGGGCCGGATATTATGTAACTGTAACACGAGGGAAGGGTTCGTCGGCGGCCAACCAGCGGCACATGGGGCGGGTGCTTCCCGCTACCGTATGCGATGTAGCGGGTGCTTCCCGCTACGTAAAGGGCAGGCCAATGTCCGTCCAATGATAAGTCTGGGGTTGGGGCAGTGTAGGGCCTATAGAACGTGTACTTGATACGACAACCAACACTCCGTCGTGCCTACTACTATGTAACTAGAACTCTGTAAGCCTGTTCGCTTCTATATAGTAGCGGGTACTGTACGCCACACCAACTGCCCGCTACTAACGGGTCAACAGTCAAGGAGTCGCTGATATAACTGAGTTTGCGGTTGTATACGAAATCTGAATATGTTACGCTACGATGCTCCAATATTATGCCATTTAGTCGATGCTCCACTACGTGCAGGGGGACTAGCAGCAATAGAACTAGGAAGAGACCTAGGTTACCTATTAACAACGGCACCGTTACACCCCCGGCAGCGTGCTGGACATCAATGACTCGTACACTGGAGCCGGAGCCAACCATAGCACCGAAGTTCCAGGGGTCGTGGTTCCGGTTCAGGGGTGGTTGTATCAGTATCAGCTGAGGAGTTTGTGGTAGTGGAAAGCAGGCCGGCGGGTTATTGATGAACAGTTACTAGTGGGGCAATACAATAAGCCTTACGTATCAGTGTTCGCAACTATACGTACCGGGGTGCACCGACCCAGTAACTAAGGATGCGGGCAGTCCCAACACAAGCGAACCCGTCTACATAAGCCCTCGTCCCAACTACACTGGTTCAGGCTCTTTATTAACGTCACTGCTCAGGTGGGTTTCGTACGCCTCTCCTCTATATGATTGTATCGGTAGTCAGCGTAACCAGCGTATACTGTAGCCGGGGATGATGGGTGTGCGTACTACAAGCCGCCGGCCGTGCACGCTATTGGCCCGTGTTCGCCGCCATGCCATATCATATATAATGTCGTCTCCGTTAGTTATATAACGCGTTTCTGTGTAGGCGGATAAAGTCTACAGACTGCAGCGAGCACCATAAAACGGAGGCTTCGTAGACTGGAAATATCTCTGGCTTCCCCCAGTGTGGCAATAGGGACTTTGATCGTCTCGTTGTTCCGGTGATACTTCCAACTGCCCGCCCGGTTAGTTATATAAGTAAGGTAAGGTGGGGTCCTTTCCCAGGTTCAGGTGGGCCGTAGACAGGTTAAGGTGGGGCTAGTACTGGTCGTTGTATCCGAAGTTTCCATGCGCCATATCCCCTAAAGCTCCGTATGTAGCGGGTGTAGCCGGAAACGGTGAGCTCCGCCAACCCATACAAAACCCCAAGTAATGTAGCTCCCCCAGTACCCAGATACTCCCGAACCCATCGAGTGAACAACCCGTACGCACGCCGCCTGTGCCTGCCGTACACCCTAGTAAACCGACTCCCCCACAACCGTACTGCAACTGCCTGCCCCCGAACAGCAGTTATATATGAGTGTGGGGGCCCAGTTACAGCCCCCACTACGACGCGAACCCCAACCCCTCAGTAGGGTGTTCGCCAATAACCGGTTGTCTTACGTCAATAGTTTCTACCTCGGCAGCGTGCTGGACCTCTCTATATAACCCCGGTGTGTACTGTCCATTAACGCGGGGAAATATCAATTCTCAATGTGTCGATGATCAGTAATGTATATAGCTCCGCGCGCATGGAGGAGTATGTACGAGCAGATGGCTCCCACATCAATAATGATATTACGCGATATGGTAAAGTGTGGTGGTGCGGACCCAGAACAACTGACTGGAAACGGTGATCGCACAACCCCTGATAGCCGGGTAACTAGTTAGTCGGGTTCTAGTGTTGGCAGTAATTGCCCTCCAGTTATGTGCCGTACGGTGGGCCTGTTCGCATACGGCACATATACTGTCAGCGGAAAGCGTAACTGGAGTCAGCCAGCTCAGTAACGCATATGAGGGGGAGCAACCATAGCCGCCTACTGAACCTGTAACTCTTCGGAGCTGGCAGGAGTAACTATCCTCCACCCCCAACACCGTTGTGATACAAGTATACTAACACGCCCACCACAATACAATGCCCGTTCTCTGTCGCCCGCGGTTCGGGGGCTCATGAACTTCGGAATGGGGTTCGCAGAGGAGCAAGGGTTCGTAATGCAGGCTGTCGGTTTATGAATATGTACTATATGCTGGCCGTTCGCGTAGCTCACACCGCGCTATATGGAGGTAACCTTCCCGTGCACCGCGCTATATGGACCTCACGCCTGGAGCCAACCAGTCGATCGAGTACACGTGGCTTAATACCCCCATACGCATACGTAGTCGGCGGGCCACATACGCTCTGTAGCGGAGTCGGTTCTAGGCTGTTATGAAAGAGACTGTCTGTTATTACGCTTCCCCTGGGGTTCTAGTTGGTGGAGTTGGTTCCCCAGCTCGTTGTTATTGGATGGTCCCCCAGCCCGGCTACAGTGGGATGGTTCCCCTGCACGCTCATAGCCGGTCGGAGAGTACCCAACACGCCTCGCTCACAGCACAGGGGTAGTCGCCACCTGCAAATCTTTATACCCATACCCCACCGGCCCGGCGTTGCGTAGGACGATAGACTCCACTCCGGCGTGTGCGTTACAGTCCACTACGTGCATATGATCTTTCGTAGGCGTTATATGCCCGCTACAAGTAGCCCGGGGTGGTTGGAAGTACGGGTTTATTAGTTCGCAAAGCGTGTTGGTACGTAGACCGGCACGAAGCATGAACTACTATTGGGGGCTCACTAGCTGCAGTCGACAAGTCTAAGTAAACCTGTTCGACAAGCGAACCGCATCCCTGCCAGCATACGGCTAATAGGGGCGATGTAGCCAACCCCGAGACAAAGGTGCGAAGGTACCCGTAGGCATATACAACAACTACAGGGGACAGGAGTTACTATGTAAGGACTGGTATAACCAGAAACCAGTTCCGTACTGCAGGGAAATATTACCGCACATACTGTCGATGTACACTAGTGAAGTTACTGGGTTGGGGACCATCCAATAACCGCCGTGTAGTTCTATTAGAACGTCGACTGCTAATGGTTATGAAGTGGGCGGGGGTAGATCCTCGATGGGTATATTGGGGCCGGTGGGGTGTCAGTGAGCGGTGTGCGGGTAGTTGGTTCTTACGTGAGCGATGTATGCGGACCCACCAACCGCACATGGAGGCTACAGGCAGGCTGTCGGTTCTCACTCTGGCAGTTACGGGTAGGGTGTAGTAGGCATCACTGGCTCCGTAACCATCCCTTGTTTATGCGGGGGCGGCTAAGTAGACTCCCCTGCACGCTCATATCGGCAACCACAAAAGCCAGCGGGGACACGGTCGGAGGCCAATACTGCTCAGCTCAGTAACCGCATTGAAAACGGGTATATGATATGGGGGGCCCCACCGGCCAGTATACACCCCATACAGTCCTGTAACCCCAGACACACACACTACGGAAAGTTGCTCCCCCTCATATGCAGCGACATCACTGGCTTTGTTCCCTCCTGTTTGTGAGGTAAGGTTCCCGTATCTGGGCGAGTTACTATGTGCCGGCCCACCGCCATATAACGACGAGTGGTATTTCATAGTTGCGAACTTGACGACAGTAGTTATATGGCGGGCGGTGGGGGCCGGCCGGGGAAAGCTCAATCGCACCTTCGTATCGGGGTCGTGGTCGGTAACGTGCAGACCTGCCTTCCGTAGCTTCCCCGCGTATGACCCACCTGGTAGCTCAGTACCTCACAAATAAACGTTCTCCTCAGCTTTATCTGCATGTTCCACATACACCGCATATGAATAAACGACTTACCCGATACTGTACATGTACTGACCTTCCAGCCAGAGCGTGTGAGCGGGGATCCAGTTACAACCCCTGAACTGTATGTTGCTTCCTCCTCCGCGTGCACGTATCGGTCAGGGGCAGCGGAGGCAGTATAGTAGCAGAATACGACTATGGCTGGGGGAACTAGTTGCTCACTACTATATGGGGGGGGCAGGCGGTGAGCAGTCTAGAATAGAACTACACAGTTGGAGAACATACAAATAACTAAGTCGACGCACCTACCTGTAGTGAAATTCCCGTGCACTAGTTACTCACAAACGACAGGTGCCGGGGACGTACCCTTGTCAATAGCCGGGTCAGCACGAAACTAGAGTGGGTGAACTGGCTAGCGAGGTTCCGGTGTATGCAGTTAATAATGTTGGTTGTCGGAGAAAGATGAATATTCCCCCACCCCTTCAATAACTGTGATTTGTACAAACAAAACCAACTGCCCTATGGTTCGGGGTTGATCACGTGCCGGGTCGTACGTGACTGCAGCGAGTTAGCGTACTTAGACTCCCTCCCTCTATATGGTGTGCCGGGTTAACACACACTCTATACACCCAGACAGTGTACCCCACCGTGTCATGGAGCTGATGTTGATAGTCGGGCTATGGGCAGTCCCGGCTACAAGTGAATCGCCTGCCGGCTACATGGCCAGCCGGCTCCCATACGCTACCGCATACCGGAGTTTCCTGAGCTTCATACGTACCAATATCGACCGCACCAAGTCAATACCATCCGCGTATACGCTGCCTTCATACAGAAGTTCCAGGTTCAGTTCCACTATAGGCGTCTATGTGGGGCAAAGGGCCGCCTATATAGTAAGGTAGGGCGAGTCAGGGTGAAGCAGTAGCGGGAAGCCTCGTGCGGGGGTGTATGTGCCCTATAGACGCCGCCTCCCTCCCGCGGACCCTATAGCCGCATGTTGGGGTGCATACGAACCTCGACCACATATAGATAGTTGCGTGGGTGCATACTGATAGACGTCGCTGGTTGTGATAGTTACACCGGAAAACCCAACCAGCCACACTAAGCCAGTTCGCTACATCTGAAACACTAGCTACAGGCTCACGGGATCGTTACTGTGCACGGGACTTCCTGCATACGCACCCCACCGTTGACTGGTTTCCAACTACGGCTCCCAGTGTACTGGTCGTCGTATCCGTAGTTCCATGTGCACCGACCCAGCCGTACCAAATGCCCGCTATTGGACCGTGTTCGCATACGAGACTGCTCCATTGTAGCCGGAACTGCCCTTGTATTATCCGACTTCGACCATGTGACGGTATATGGGGGTTTGTTGGCTCGCTACTAGTACAAGGCTCCAGTCCAATCAGGCTATAGGGACTTCCCCGTTCTAGTTCGTATACGTAGCGGGCAGCCACATAAGGCCGGGCTTCCATACTGTGTCTCTTCCCAACACGCTGAGCAGTCTACATAAACCGCGTCTACGTACTGTGGATCCATCGCCCAATTAGTAAGCCTACACCCCAACTAAGTAGCCGCTGCCTGTAGCCTCCCAACTATCGTAAAGGGCAGTTGTTCAGTATACCCCCATCCGCACCCTCAGTACACGTCGCTGGTTGTGGCGCGTGAGCTTATCTATATTGGAGGACCGCCAGCCGTTATGTACGGTAGTCGAGTTCGTTCCCTGACAGTGGCTATAGACGGAGATTGATCAACCTGGCCACCGAACCTGTAGCCCTGGGTGTTGTGTTGTGGTTGTGGTAGCTCTGACCGAACCAACACGCGGTGAGTGGATCCAGACCAGCGTACATTCCCTTTATGCAGTCCGGACGTCTGTGGCCCCGTACCGTTGAACTAGTTGATCTGTAGCTGCCCACATAGCAACCCGTACGCACGCCGCCTGCCGGTGAGTTGGGATATTCTACAGAGGACGGGAGCGAATATTGGAGTTTGGTCACGAGCCCCAGCTATACGAGTTCTAAAGCGAACCCTGCGTCCACACCACAATAACGACTGCCCGCCTGCCTGCATACTTGTTTCTGTTACAACCCCTCGCGTCTATGTAGCGCCCACTCCTAGTTCGCATTGGATGGACTGTCAATATGGGAACCGCATCCCTCTGTAGCGTGGCCAGGTTGAGATATTTCCCCTATATGCGGAGTTTGGGGTTGTGTAGTCTACGGCCACATCAGTCGGAGGATTCGGAGTTTGTAAGTCTACGGCCACATGAGCTCGGGATATATGTGGGCCACTCTACACAGTCGGAGCTCACTCGTAGCAGTCGGGGTAAATCGTTCCCACCCCATCTATCTATAACGCAGTGTAAAGTAAGGTTGCTGTCCAGTTGCTTGCTTGCGTGTATCGTGTGGGGGCACCACTATATACGACGCTCTTCTGCCTGGCCTGGCGTCCACTATGCGTACGTCAGACCTATACCGTATACGTATACACCTCTGGGGTCTATGGAGTGTGATTAACCAGGGAAACCCATTCCACTTGGCTACTGGGTGGGTTACACTCTCTATATACGCTGTCAGGGTTAGTCGATAACTGTGCCGATCAGGGTAACCAACTACAAACGGCTACAGGTGAATGTACCACCATGGTTAACTACGATATAGCGGTTGACAGAGGGGTGTAGCGAGTCCCATGGCCCGAACCTGCCTGTATACTTGTTTCTGTATTCGAACAATGGTGCGGAAGGCTCCGTAGTCAGGGAATGGCGTAGTCAGGGAATGGGTTTGTTCTCCGACCGTAACTGAGCTTGCACGGGGGTAAGGCGCCGGCTGGAACTTCACTGTTACCACAAACCCCAACCTCGCCACTACACGTAACGGCAGGGCTCACTCGACTTATTGCTTGATAGTTGGGTTTGTAGTGATACTACTGGTTGAAACCACTCTATGTAACTGACAGCAACCTTATAAATAACTGTTATCAGCTACGGAATCCGAATCGGAACTGCTGAGTTATTGAGGTGGGGTACGCACGGAACTCACACGCACGGAGCCCACCCCACCCCCACCCCGCACATATATAGTTGTTGCCAACCCAACCTGCGCCAAGTATGATTTATTTGTATTGTCGCCAGTGTAGACCCCTTCCCGGTACTGTTCTAATGCTTCCCCCGTGACTGGGTGGTCCATGGAACGTCACGCTGTTCAACGAGCCCGGTACCTGGGTTATATAGAGAGGTTCGCGAACCGCATCCCGCTACATAGTGGCCGGGGTAAGGGCAGTCTAGTTACGAAGGGGTGGTCGCATACGTAGCCTTCGAAGTAGCCAGCCGTCAGCTCCGCATACATAGCAGCAACAATGAACGAGGGAGCAGCCATCTCTCTCTATAGTTGTGGTGGTGGTGGTGGTGAAAGTGTACATGGTAGCTGTATGGAAGACACACCCGCGTATGAGCCTAAGGCACCAACCACAATCGATAGGCCGTTGGTGGGGAACGGGTACTTACCTGCTGGTGGGGAACGGTATGTGGGATGTTGAGCAGCCGTTGTCTCCGACCGTAACTGAGCTGTATGGGGTGATGGAGCCAACGTGCCGTTGTGGGTGGTGGGCTTCCTGCCGTAACTGCCGGTACAGTGAGCTATTAGAACAGTTCCATAGCCATATGGATAAAGATGCCTCGGCTATATCAGTCGCCGGCTACATCGCACCGACCGGATGGGTACCTTCCCCTGCCATAGCCAGAATATCGCGTGTTGTGTCTGCCTGCATACGCCACATAACCAACTGTCCGCATACCCGGTTATATATGTGGGGGCCCGTACACCCTAACGCTGCTATCGTACATACACCAGACTACCGTAGTGCGTATAGTCGCTTAGGGAGTCCTGATACCGGGGCTCCTCTGGAACTGGCATGGCTGATTGCCCTGTACGTTAATGGCTTGGCTGACTGGATACGTTACTGAGCACTAATGGATCTGATTGGATACGAACCACCTGGCTTTCCATAATAAGACGCAGGCCACGTGTACTCGATCGACTGGTTGGCTGCCCGGCCGGAAAGGGGAAAGTGAGACCGTCCTGTGGAGCCGGGAACGGTATGCGGGGTGAGACCGTAGCACGGTGTGCGGGGTTTGATCAATTTGTCGTGTGATACTTAGAGAGCGGGAACTATCCTACGTGGCCGGGGCCACATAGACAACAATGAATTGTTATATTCGCAGGTACTTAGTGGCCCATGTGACGCCGTTATAATGATGTCGGCTCCATCGCGGTGTTGGCTCCTACAGCCGTGCAGTTATACCAGTCCATAAACCCCGGACACAAACACCTATAGCTACAATGATCCCCCGTTACGTAACGCCCACAACGCAAAGCCTACACCCCCGGAAGGTAGTTCGTGGTAATAGCAGTACGAGCCCTATAAACCCTGTGATGCTTTCCCCCGTCCTGCCGTTACTAGCCATCGACCTTCAAAGCCAACCCCGCTACAATACCCCGAACCCGTTGCCCTGGGAAAGGTGTCATCCTATATGCTACGTAATCGTACAGCAGCTAGTAGTTGTCCCCGCCGTATACAGTGGAGTTCCTGCAGTGCACCGGTCCAGAGATTAGCCAGTATCTGAAGTTGACAGACCCTTAGTCACATGGCGACGACGACACCAATACCCCTATTGATCCACGACGTACGCCCCACCGTACGTCAATAACAACCGGGTTAACAGCAGATTAACCACTTGTACTACTTACCCCGGTACTGGCGAACACTTTACTGATGTAGCGGGGCCCACACCTTCGTTTATTCGTATACAACCACCCACGACTGATCTCGTAACGATGCCGACGGTGACTTGACAAATCCGGTGGGGTCCTATTATCGGTGCAGTACGGATTTGGGTTTGTTGCTCCGGCTCCGTCTAGTACAGGGGTTTACTGGTGCACGTATGTTGAGTGAGCTGCCTGCCTGCATTACCTTAATGACTGCCTGCCTCTTGGAGTTACCGGGTGTGGCGTACACTCCTCTATATATGATGCACGCGAGCCAGTGATGTCACGTCAAATCATGGATCCCTACACTCAGTCGACGCACGGAAATGGGGGTTGGCTCCGCATATACACGGATAGTTACCCCCGCCAGCTCACGCCCACCATCACAACACACCCACCTGAACCAGGTAAACGACCCCACTAACACACTGACAGCGGCATATAGAAGTGCGATCACCCAGGCCACTGAAGGAGGGGAAAGAGGTCTATTAGGTATTGCAGCCGGTTCTATACGCTCAGTAGGGCCAGTCGTTCCACTAGTTGCGTTAACAGGCTTAGGTAACAAGAGCAGGCTCGTGGTATACCTTCCAATACAATAAAATAAATTCAGCCCTCATATGCTCCCAGACGCCATCTCCCGTATGCGCGCGTGCAGGGAACACACGCCCACCCCAACCACTCCATCAGGGGTCGGTGTAGGTGGAAGTGAAATCGTAGTATCCCGCCGGCGTTACGTCGTAATGGCTTCTTGCTCCTGCCCCACAACCGTACTGTACCCCGGCCAGCTGCAGCGGATGGATGGTTTAATTCTCCATATGCGGTTACAGGACCTCACTCGATGGGTCCGGGGAAAGCCGGGGATGGTGTAGAAGTGGCCGGGGGTTTCAACCACTCAAGTGAGGTGTCCATGTGGTACGGGGTTTGAGTAATATCAATAAGTTGTAGTGGCCCCGTGTATTACACCAGTTCGAGCCCGCGAACTAGTTGGGAGTCGGTTCACAAAGCTCACGTAAGGCTGGGGTGTAGTGGGGCAGGCGGTTATCGTCGTAGGGTAGGCAGTTCGCTGCGCGAACACAAACAGAGGAAGGCAGCTCATACAGAGGACACTGCTCCATAAACACCCCTCTCCGTTCACCGATACGCATACCAACATCGGGCAGTCCTTTTATTACACCTCCATCAGTCAAGCCACCGTCACACACCCACACCTTCCATGTAATCGTACTATATGAACAAAAATCCTCCGTGCCTGCACTAGTTCCGGCTGGAGCGGCCCCACATTGACGTTCTGTTACGATCCCTTACCCTGCTGGAAACGAGACCGAACCAACAACACCATCTACAGTGCACCGACCCATCGACCACATAGTCTCCGAAGTACTTAGCCAAGTTTCCCCCTTAGTGGCGGAGCCCCGCGCGCTGCTTGTAGCGGGGTATTGTAGCGGGGTGAGCGTGCACGGGATGCGGGTCAAGTAGCCCAAGTGTATTCATCCACCGTCACGGGAAAGGCAGGTGCCGGGGACACTCACTATATACCAGGAGTGGTCGGGAAGGGTAACTAGTTGCTTGTTGTATCGGGGTTCGAGCCCAAGGTAAAGTGGTACGTTCAGTAGCCGGGTAGCGGGCAGCCACTGTTATTACATCGATTAATTGTGAGGTCTACCCCCAGCGTTATATGGACTGCTAGTACTAATTCCCCAAACCGCATACGGCACATATAGGCCCCTGTCCGCGGAGCGAACCGACTCCCTTCAGTACCCCACCGGATTCGTAAACCCCGCACACCGACCAGCGTTATGATTATCATGAAGTATCGGTGCGCTGATCCTTTCCCCTCCTGCCTGGAAGGGGGAGTCTATGGGTATATAAACCCCTGACGGTCGTACGTGACTACTAGAGCAGACTAGACTGACCGCGTTACATGCGTATCCGTATCATGAGCGTCACGTAGGCTTACAGGACACCGACGTAGCACAGTAGCACTTTCTAGGACAGGACTGGAGCCAACTTCATCAGTGCGTGGGCTTGTGACGGAAGGGGCGGGCAGCCTATAAGCTTCTACGTATTCATACCCACACCCGGTGCTACGTATTCATACCCACAGGCAACATATGGCTACTCGCTCTCGCCCACCACAAACTCTTTCGTAGCTGTGATTCGTGGGGTTGGGGCAGGGCTTAGTAGACGGGTTCGTATGCAGGCTGGCCGGCTACTGGAAGCTCACTCGCACCGCATGTTACGGGGGTGATGAGTACCCCACCGTACGTCAATAACGTTGGCTGTAGTACTGGGTTAGAGGACTGCCCTTACCCTATACGATCTAGAACGAGGAAGCCCTTACCCGGCAACTTCACTACCCCATATAGGACCGGAGCAACAAACAACCCAAGCCCTGAGGGAGGCGGGTCGCTCACACCCTACATCAGGCTGGCCGGGTCCTGTGCATCGAATGACCAGCGTCACGTAATTGCAAGTGATCAAACGCATGTACCCTTTCCCCACGTTGGTTATATGTGGGGGCCATACCTGCTCGACACAGCTAGAATACCTGCTCGACACAGCTACAAAAGCGATACCGTACTCCTGGAACACCCCTAACGCCAGCCACCGTACACGGAAGCAGAGGGCTCACAGCTACACCCCGGCAGCACTATAGCAGCCCGCACCAGCACCTCCCGTTGTTCCAGTACTAGTGGGCGAGCGTAGGTAGGGCAGGCAGGAGGTTGTCGTTGTGACGGTGTTCCGCCAACACGGCTAACTAGGCTATGTGACGCTGGCAGGGGACCGATACGTTCTTATAACGGCCGCGTGAGCAACTAGTTCCGAAAGTGATGTCTAGTCTGCTCGTGCTTGTTTCCTCGCCAACAAACGGATTCTACACTACCTCACACCCCCCGTGGGCTCGCAACCGTAAGCCAGGGTCTACTAGTTCTCACCGCTAGGCAAGCGGCTAGTTTGTAACTGCGAACTACTAGTTCATCAAGCGGTGGGGTGGGGAAGTCACCAGCCGTGCAACTAGTCCTGGTCTGCGTATATGGTTATGGTCCTCAGCTACGACGTTTACGTCGCCCTGGCCTGTGGAGCCCAACCTCACGCGTGCCTCAAGTAGTTCAACGGAGTCCAACCTATCTGGTCTCTCAATACATTCCTGTGGAGCATATAGGACTCATGAAGGGAATGGTGACTTGGTGGTCTAGTTACGAGTTTGGAACAGCTCTCTAAGTAACACTCCTTAAGAGCCATTCCCCGTCTTGCATACGCAGGTTCCCCGTCTTGCATACGCAGGGTATGGTATGGTATGGTATGGAAGAACCTCCTGGCGCCTACCCTTTGTGAGTTGCGGTACCTTACGTGGTTGGTTGACTCTGGCCCAGTTCCGTCTGCATGTTGGAGGAACCGGAAGACCCCGCTGCGCTGTCGGGTTGGTGGAACATATATCGTAACGACAGAGCGCCTAACCGCAACATGCTGAGTACGACGGTCTCTAACGGCAGGTATCTGGAAGCCTTCTATCCGGCGAGGTGCCGGGGTGGGTTAGTGGGAGAGTAGGGAAGCACGAACTTACTGTTTCACCTCCTTCCTATCCGGCGGGCGGCGGCTCACCGTACGTCAATATGCCGGGTCTGTCGCGGATTTGTTACAAACAAAGAGAACTGGTCGGTGCCCGGGTAAACAAGGAGGAAACAACTATGGCAGCCGTTTACCTTCCAAGTACGCGGTGAACGGGTTGTTCCGGACCCCTCCACTTCTGCCAGGTCGCGTCCGGCAAGGCGGGCACTGCTCCCTTCCGCCAAGTATCCTGTGTATGAATACAGTCCAACTTCGGTAATAAGACTTGGACAGCCTACCCACCCACTGGCAATCTAATGATGTCGTATGGGCTGTACTTAGTCAATAGTCAATAGGAACCATCGAAGTTGGGTGCATGCTTCGGTGTGCGAATGCCTAGTGGAACCCCTGCTGTCGACAGGCGAACCTACGTAAACGGGGCTTACGTGCGTCAAGAGGAGGACGTCAAGCAGGAAGGTCAAACATCTGTCATGCGCAGCGAAGGCAACCTGCTTGAACTGCTGCCCTTTGGCTATCCAAGCCTTGAACACGTTACGTACTTGTATACGCCCGTAATTACGCTCGGTAAGGTGTGCCAGGCTGGTTGTCTGCTTGGTAAGTGGAAAAGGCAGAAGCCTTTCAGGCTCAGTTGAACCCTCGTCGAAGCCCGCCCACTTAGTTGGTCCTTTCCTCGCTGGCATCCTCGCTGGCAGGGGTTAATATCCCAACATAGTAGATTACGCCAACAAATAGACATATAAAGGTCTAGAAAGAACAAGTATCTATACGCCGGGTTGGGTGGCCGCACATGCGAGCCGGTTATATGATATGGGGGGCCCCACCGTACGTCAATAAAGTTATTGAGGTGGGGCGCCCCACCCCGTGAACCTCGTTCGCCCACAACATGCTTCTTAGTTGGATCCAGATACGATGACGTATGCAACCACCCCCACCCCTTCAATCGATTACCCGCACTACACCCCCACCCGTGTACGGTTTTCCTCGCCTCGTTCTACCCCCCTCGAATCAATTAATTCAAATACATTGTCAATACGGGGGAATCATTTCTGAAGGGCATGGTAACTCCATGAAAGCGAGCGGGCATGCTAACTCCATTTACGCCCCCGTAACACGGGAATATGTAGGCCCCGGTGAATTGAACTACGGCGCTGGGAGAAAGGCCCCCATTTGTTCCCGACGAACCCGAGGCAGCTGGGGCCATCGACGTTTCCCCGCCACGCCCCAGAGGGCGCATCAGCGGGCCGACATTCCCCAAAGCCAAGGGATCTTCCGTCGTTACCATGATGGGAACGGTCTAATTCCACTACACTAATCGGGATTGAAAATCCACACTACTTGGAAACATGTTTCTATCAGTGGGAGATAGACGTGCAATTATATATATGTGAGGTGCGGTCGTAATGTCGTAACTGCTGGTTGTTAGAAAGGGAACATTGTTTCTCTTCCTTCTCTTAGAACCTCTTCCAGGATTTCATAACTAGTAGAGAGAAGTTCCAGTAACTCTGCATCACGCGTATATATGTGGCTGCGCCCACAGGTATGCGAGATTTGTGTGGCTCTTTACCCGTGTTAATGTCTATCATGAAGACCCCACCGTACGTCAATAAAGTTATTGAGGTGGGGCGCCCACCCCTTAGTTCCAGGTTAATCTGCCTGTTGGCACGGTCAATAACCCCGTCAATAATGAGATCGGAACCTTCGCCCGCTCTTCTATTGACGTTGGTTGCCATTTCCCGGCGAGCTTCCGGCGCTTCTCCATTCATTGCATATGCTACATTAGTTCAATAAGGTGGTAGATTCGTGTTATAGTTGATACATGGGTATAGTTCCGTATAGGTACATTCGTATCGCATCTTTGACAAAACTCGATACCCCAGAGATGGTTGGTGGAACAGCGGATATAGCACTTCAGACCCAGTAGGGTGACTGAATCCTTGATGTACTGTGACGGCCCGAAGGATAAGAAGTGAAAACATAGACATTGGTGCGGAAGTGGAAACTATGACGTGGCGCACAGGCCAGGTTTCCTCCCGGGGCGTTACTGCCGGCACCTGTACATAGGCTACAGGTTATTTGGGGCGTTAGTTCGCTCCGCTTTGAGGGGTATCACTGTCAACCGCTTCCTATCTAACCCCGGCAGCTCTCGAACCATGGTCTCAGTGAGTTGGTTCTCAGACGAGCTTATACGGAACTTTCCTACTGCACTCTTTCCTATTGCACGCGTAAGAGGAGGGCAGCTCATCGGCTGGTCCTTTATTGAACACACAACGAGCTCCCGCTAAGCGGTTCCCGCAGTAACAGGATCTAGTTACTCCACACTGCTATCGGCGAAACTCGACGTTGTATTGGGGCGAAACGCACAAACCATAGCGCCAGCCGGGCCGGGTTCAGCTCTATATATGAATGAGGACACACACACTGCTCTTGGTAATTGCTTGAGTTCGTCATTCAGCATTATGAAGGGTGGTATGAGTAAGGCCATTGAGCGTCACAATGAGCTGGCTGATTCCTGCCTGCTTCGACACTGCGGGAGGGAACAGACCCTGCCCACGTGTAACCTCATTAGCACACCTCAAACGCAATAGTTGCTATCGGCGGAACTACCGATACCGTAAGATGATAGAACCAACCCTTGCGTATATGAATTGATTGCCTGCTGGTATATAGATATATCACTAACTCACTGCGGTAGCTTGACTTTCTAACAGGTGAGAACCGGCGCGGCGAGCTTGGGAGAGGCAGGATTCGAACCTACGTAGAAAACCTCCAACAGATTTACAGTCTGCCGCTTTAAACCACTCGGCCACTCTCCCCGGCAAACCCAATCACTCCTATACCCCCACCCACTCACTATATAGATATATAGTACTGATATATAGTACGTACTTAGGCAGGCGCAGCACGCCCCCTCTCCCGCTTCAGGTGGTAAGCTACAGAATAGGGATTCCACAAGGATCACCGATATCACCGCAAGTGCACCGCATATCGCAGCACGTAGGGGTGGACCGTAGCACGTGGGGGTGGACCGTATCTCTCTCTCCTCGCCTGACTGAGCCGTCCGTCCCCTAGTACAATGTGTGTGGGGTGGGGTATGCCCTTTGTAACTACAGCTACATAATGGACCTGCTACGTGCACGCGGCGCACGAGCGTTTATAGAAGCTTGATAAAGCTGAGAGTTGAGGAGTTAGAAGCTTGATAAAGAGAGTTGAGGAGTTACTGGCAACCAGGGGCCTTACTAGCCGGTCAGTAACGGTTGTTCCAGACACGGAACTTCCCGGCACCCGGCATGAGGGCTTCGAATAACGTGTTCACGGGGTCGTTTTCAGAGTTCCGTGTAACCAGTAATCAGAAAGAACGATCCCCGGTTCCTAGTTAGTTGACTTCTTCAATCAGGTATTGTGGAACCCCTACGTTACGGCATGTGACCGAGAACAAAGGTGAGCTGGTATCGCCGTTATGGCAGGGCACCCCACCCCACCGCCATATAACTGTATGTTCATTGTTGGGCGTTACTGGCGTCGGAACAGTATCAGTATAAAGAGCAGAGGGGTTGTTGCTCAGCTCTCTATATGGTCAGGTCAGGGTCAGTGCTCTCTATATACGTCATGGTCCAGGGTACGCGTTGATATGGGCAGGGACGGAGGGCGACCATATGGAAAAACGGAGCGTTCCCCGTACCTTGTGGGGTGTTTCGGTGCACACGGCGCCCTCTTCGATTACTTATCAACTATGGTCCGGTTAGTCATCATGTGCGTATATAATGCACCCAGTACGTAGAGACAACCAGAAACTACTCACTATCATATAGTCGTATAATCCCCCGTTTCAGTAACGTAACTACCTGATACTGAACTTCACCGTATAGCTTCACTGTGCCGGCTACCGGTTCGGGCTATGCGGGGTGTTATGGGGGCTGCGGGGTTTCTATATACGGAGTTAGTTACATGACACACATGCGAGTAACCTACATGACACACACGCCCACGCCCCTTGACCGCAAGTCGGCAAGCACGAGCCCAAGCGGCGATTGAGCGTACAAACGCACGCGGTGGGGGGTATTGTAGGAACGAGGTTTACATAACACGGGTTGGGTGGTTGTAATATGAAAACGTTCAACAACCACAACACCTGGGAATACAAAGTAGTTCCAATTCGGCGATGAACATCCTTCTAGTATGTAGCGAGATCAAGCGGGATCGATATACATAAATACACGTCTACACGCCCACCGGTATACGAAGGAAGCATCGCGACAGGCAGCTAGGCATCATACTGAGTTCGAGATCGATAAGACCCTATGTAACTTCATAGAGGCTTCGGTTGCAGCAGGAGGGAGAGACGGGGATATACCCCTCGAACCAGGTAACCTAGCTTCCTCACCCATGGAACCATAGTACCTAGCTTCCCTTCGCTCGCGTCCGAACCCATCATTGTTGGATCGATATCCAGTTCCACCAGCGGCAGAGACAACAGTTGTTGCGGTACCCCCACCCAGCAGTTGCTGAAGCTGCTTACCTTGAACCAATTGGAATAGGTACAACTGGTAAAGCTACAGCTGCTCCTGCCTGCTACTAGATCGACTTGAGCAACGGATGCTGGCTTACGGAACTACGGGACAGGGTTATGTGCTATATGGGGTGATTTTCGGTGGATGAAGTGGGCCGAGGTGTAGCCTCTGGCGTATAGCCGGGTTCGACGTTGCCTGCCTGGGTTGAACCATATTGAATGGAAGAACCTATGGAGGAGTCACCAATAGAAGATCCAGGGCCTATGGATCCTTTGCCTATTCCGTTACCAGGTCCGTGACCGCGAAGTCAGAGCCTATTCCAAGCGCCACTTACAGACCTTTATAGACGTATACCGGGGTTTGAAAACCAATAGATGCGGTTACGGCATAGCCCAGTCCAGTTCCATATCTGGCTCCGGAACCTGCGCTTATAATAGCCATAGCCATATATGGTCGATAGGGGCAGCTGCAGCAGGGGCTTCTCTGGAAGAAGATCTCATAGGGGAGAGGCGGGATGAAGATCCATATGCATGTACGAATGAAGGTACAGATCGACGATCCAATTGATCTGGGCGGGAACCGAGGCATAGCAATAGTCGGCGTAGAGCTCACGTATGTATCAAGGTGCAACTAATTGGAAACACCAACCAAAGGCCTGCCTGTCATAGTCTCCCCAAGTGTCACGGGGGTTGAGCCTATTCTATGAGCACCTCGGGAGGGAGGTCAACATATGGAAACCTGTTTTCGTACATCGACCCAGCTACGAAAACCCCAGTGTGCTCCTGCGCACTCCGGCTTTCAAGCCTCCGGCTATTATATTATATATGGTTTGTAGTTGGATATAACACGCACCATATATAATCGGTAGTTGGGCAGCGAATGGAAGAAATGGATCTGTGCCGCTATCCAGCCGTCACTCTCTGAACAACACAACACAACACAACACAACACAACAGCGGCAACAACCAACAACAACAACAACCACAACCACAACCACATAGAGACGGACTGACTGACTGACTGACGGCGTGGCGTGGCGTGGCGTGGCTAACTAACTTGCCGAGATAGAAATGTTTCTCTTAGTGATGCGGATCCGCGTTGCGTAGGTCAGAAGAAATAAGAGAACATAGGTACACTTGGCATCAATCATATATAGTTGTTGTTGTTGCCAGCTGGAGGAAGGTTCACAGTATGAATTTCTATTAGGGAAGATGTGCGTGCGGTATCGGTTCACTTAGGCATCATGGGAGGGTCAGATAGCCTATAAGCTTTTTCATGCACGAACCGAAGCAGGCTCAGTTGGTGGTCAGCTCATTCATTCTCCAACATCATATCGCGCATGTGCGGCTCATACGAACTCTGCTTACCTACCCGGTTACGCTTCCATCCCCATCGGTCTCGAGGTCGGAACCCCAACAATCGATTTCTCTCTCCTTCGTTGACTAATCCAGCTTTGGTTCCTGTGGCAGGGAGAAGTAACTTCGGCTGAGGGAAATGAGCCATGATCATGAAGTGCTAGGGGTGGTAACCTAGTAGAATGAGAAGCGTAAGTTTCGAGCCCACGGGGGGTGTGAGGTAGTGCTATAAACGTAAGATCGAACCCTAGCGCATTACTAACTCAAGTCTAACGGTGTAACGGAAATGGGAAGCAAGCCATGCCCACCCCCATATGCAGGCGATGTAGGCGCTATCTCTCAACAACTGTTACGTGAGGGATCGGAGCCGCCACAAGCAATTGGTCGACGAAGCCAACTATATACTCCCATCACGCAACGCAACAAGCAACTCCGTGAGCGTTACGCAAGAATCCAATCCTACCGCCTATATACGGAGTGAGCGTTACGCAAGAATCCAATCCTACCGCATACAGGGGCAACTGCTTTCGCGCTAGCGCCCAGTAGAGATATAGGGGCGTTAGTGAACGCTTTCCGGTATGTAGCAAGGCTGCTACTAGCGCTCACCTTGCCGAAACGGGATGCGCCCCAATACTGGAATCGGCAGTATGTATGGTATGCGCTGGATATTCTCCCCAAGCCCGGCACAAACTACGTAAGCTATCTTCCAATATTCGAAAGCAGTCAGAAGGCTTGGCCGTCAGGCGATTGATAATTGAGGCTGTATAGTTCGCTTTCGCGCACAGTTCGAGCAGTCAATAGAGGAAAGCAAGCTCCGTTAGACCGTTCGCAGTCTCGCTTCCTTATGAAGCTCGGCACGTCAATCTCGCTACTTCCTTATCGGAGTGTTATGTGGGGCGAGCGTGTTGCGCAAGTTGAATCCTTTAGCGGGCTCACCCGACTTCCTGTGGCCTATCTAATGAGCCCGTTCTCTACGCTAGGCAGCAACTCCGACCCTGGATCGTTGATCCCGAACGGCGCGGGTCAACGAGATAGACGTTAGATAGATAGCACCGTGTTGTTACTGTTGTATTTTCCAAGCAACCTTCACCTTCACTGTACAGCTGAATACATGTAGCCCCAATCGGTTATATAGAGAGGGTGGGGTGCCACAACGCCAACTCCCGGCTATATGCTATCGTGTAACGCTACGTATATAAGCCATCGATGTAAACGGAAGACGAGGTGAATACGACTTGGTTGGGCCGTCTTCGTATTGTTCCACAAGGATGGTACCATACCATAAGTAGCCTACGGTTGCCAGGAAGACTTTGCAACAATGCGGTAGTGAAGGTGTCATCTGGACGTGCTGGCCCTGAACCCTGTTGCTGTCCCTCGATGGCCCCTACCTCCCTCACTCATATATACTGCTGTTGAACATTGTCTTCGTGGGCGTGGGCTGCTGTTGAACATTGTGGCTGCACGTGGCGCACCGCTATGTGTGGTCGATAAATAACCGAGTCGTCACCTGGCCGTTGTCCTCCCAATGCTGGCCGGGTCTGGAATTGACACGAAGGAGGGAGTGAACGAAGGCGCTCCCATACAAAGGGAGTAGCTGGATCGTTGGGGACGCGACACGGACGCCTGCCTCTCGTGCAAGGTGACGGGGGGTCTAGTGTCGGGAAGTCACGCCCGCGAGCCCCAGGGGTACGCCCCTCGGGTCGAGTCGAAGCGGAACTGGTCAGCAAGTCTGAACCAGTAGAAGTCCAGGAATGGACCTTAGGAGTCCCTGCGTGATTGTGGTCGCCGAAAGGCCCGCAACACCGGGGCGCGGAGGGGCCGCTGCCATAAGACGCTCACATCACCGATCATGTGCGCGGAGCGCCGGTAGATAACGGCTAGGGTCGGGACCGGGGGTTTACAACATCTTCCCATGCGTGCGATGCCGCAACACCGTAGGGGGGGCTTCAACCGTAGCGGCCCGATCGTCACTACCGTGTAGGGTATTCCAGGGAAACCCGGGCTGCTTACGGCCTCTTGCTCGAACCAGAGTGAACCCCTTCAACCGTGGACCAGCAATATGCAGGAGGGAGGGTTAATAAGACACAGCAAGCACCTCCCCATCCACAAGACACAGCAAGCACCTCCCCATCCACGGGGCGGGCGCGCTTGGAACGCACCTTCATCTGGCAACCGAGGCAGGGTGCCGTGATCCTACAAAGCCGGAACAATCCCATCGCCTAGGGGGTGTGGGCTGCGGCCCCAATACAGCATTGGGGTGGAAACATCCGTCGCCCGTTACAAATAGCAGGTTCTACAGGTGGCGGGCTCTACGAAGTATCCGACCGGGCCGAGGCGCACTCCCATCACCGAGGTACGCCATCTTCCCGCATAGGGGATATACCTGCGAATCGTATCGATCATGGTCCCGATACTTTGGGGCTGGACCCCAGACAACCCTCAGGGGCGATTGTGGTTCAGTGCGGAGCCATGAGCTTGCTCCACCCACGTGGCGGGCATGCTTTATACACAACCTCTGTCTGTGCCATGGTGTGGGTCTCGCCGTCCGTACCCTGTGGGCTTGTGTTGCTGACGGTGGTGTGGTTCTCAGTTGGGGTACCCCGGTTGCGTGCCGGGTGTTGCCCCGGGAGCCGGTATGAATAGCGGGCTAGTCCGTGTTCGATGCCTCGGGTATCCGATCTATCGTAGCGAGAGGTGTCTGGTTTGTTGGGCTGCACGTGAGGATGTCGGTGTGCGAGTGTCCTACCCTAGCCAGACCCCCGGACTTAACCCCACGGTGGAAGTGCCCGGCCAGCCTGTAGCCTGACTGCTTTTCCCGGTGGGATGAACAGAGACGCAAGTCGGGGGCCCTTACAAAGGCCACCCAAGTATCCGGTTCACCTGAACCGGTTGGGAGTCGGAACAAGGTAGACGTGATAAACAGGTAGCGGTTACAGCGACTTCAAGTTCTGGTTTGTACGCGGTGGTTGTAAATGGGCAGGAACGCGCACGACCAATCGCCGGGTACTAGACTGTGAACGGAGGGCCAGTTTACGAGCGGGAACGATAGTTACCCCGATCTACGTACGAACAAGGCTCCTAACCGTCGTTACGTTACCGGCGAACAAGTATACGGGATAGCATTCGGTTACGGGATAGAAGGTTATGTTGAGAGCAACCGCGGCATCCCGGGGTTATGTAGGGCCTCAATTCACTATCGCAAACACTGTGAGTCCCGCTGGTAGCCATCTCTTCGCATGTAACCTGAGCTACACACATACTACTATCATCAAATCAAGAGTAGACGTTAGACAGATGGCCTCAGCGCCATACCCGAAACCAGTACCATACCAGTATCAAGCACTGAGACCGTTTTCACTTTGAACTTCAGTACTGCGCCACCCGGCTATGGGCTAGCGTTCTCTGCCTGCTTTCACCGCTTCCCGGCGAGTTACCCCTTCCTATTCCGTCATAAGATAGAACAAATCAGAAGGTGCCCCACCGTACGTCAATAACTGAAAGATAGAAAGAAAGTCGCTCAATACGGCGCATGGTAGAGCCCCCAGTACTAGCGTTACTGTGTATATTGCCTTACGTAGATCGGGTTATGGGGGGCGGGGGAACTGGCCAATAGACTGGCCCGGATGTCCAACCGATACGAAGGTTGAGATAGAACGCCTCATTCAATACGGCGCGCCGCATGTAGATACAAAGCATGGTGTGAGCGTTGGCTCCCAAAGTGGGCTCAGTGGCCCGGCCTGACAAGGTAGTTATCGAGGATAAACGAGCCCGGCTATGGCTCGAGCCGGGAGTGGCTACATACCTCCTAGCCCCATCGGACCCATAGCAGCCCTAAGCGGCGTACGTGCTTGAAGTTTCCAGTCCAGAGGGGGGTGCCTCGGAAGGGGCAAGAGCGACCGGTAGAGGACTAGTTCGAGACAGATGACAGACCCTTCGGGCTCCAGGAAGTGGGGGAGCCAATAACTCCCCCGGCACAACGCGCACCAGCCCTACAGGGCCGAAACGGCAGTGCACCTGTAGCTACGGTGGCGGGGAGGGTGGAGTTGAGCAACAAGGCGTCCTCCTGAGGCCTCGTCTGCTCGTGGATCGAAGAACCTCGGTGGGTAGCGTGGTCCCATAGCGACTTCCCGGGGTGGGCGTGATGTGTGTAGGTGAGAACGCAACCGCGCAAGTGGGAGCGGAGCCCTACCTCTATACGCTGACTCGGTGACGGTATCCGTTCTCTGGGGGAAAGGAGGTTGCGGGTGACGGTAACTCCGTTACTAACCGTTTCAGTCCGTGGGAACGCTTAGCAGTGAGTACTCAGTGTCGAAACCGTGAGGCACCAACCGTGAACCCGTAGGTTGGGGTAGAGCGTGGGCCGAGCTGTTGAGGACTAGTAATTGGCGGACGACAGTTACAGAAAGGGAGGCCGCATACACCGGGGCGTCGAAAGGGGTGAGTCACTCGGTCAATAAGAAAACCGGTGGCGAGGGGAGGGACAAGTGTTCATGTCTGGGTGCAGCGTAGTTGGTAAACGGGCCTGTAACGGGTGCGCGCGCTGGGATACCGGGTTGGGGAACAGATACCGGGCCGGGCGCGTGGTCACTGACATGGAGACGAGTCCTGCGCAACCAGCATGTGCCGTGTCGTGCCGCCAACTGGACAGCCATGGGGTTGTGCGTGTGCGTGAAACTGTGAATCCTCGGTGGTTGTGTGTTACGCCTGTGTGCAAGCGTTTGTGTGCTTGTGCCGGGTGAAGGTGCGCGTTATAGAATTTCGTTAAATAGCAGGCACCGGCGTGCGGCTGTTCCAAGCGTCGGTGTGGAAGTGCGGGCCACGTGTGAGCGGGCTCGTGTGAGTGTCCCGTCAACGCGGGTAGTGGTTGAGAAGGTTGTGTTCGCCTGAGCTACAGGTGTGGCATGGCTGGATTGGCTGTGTGCAAGCGTTGTATGGGCTCTCCGCGTGGACGTGAGAACGGACACGCGCCCTACGCAACGTCATATGTAACGGAGGGTTACCCCATCGCATACGGAACCTGCTATGGGACCTGCCGGAACCCGTTGGCCCGCGTAAGCACTTACGGAACCCGTACCTGCACCGACCCATGGATCTTTCTCTCTGGGCCGACTACGAAACGGAAACGATGCCGCCTATATAGCCACTACTGGGAGGGTAGAGGACTTGACCCTTCGGCGTTAGTGCGATGTCCGGTCGTTACGTAGTGGCGATATCGGTCGATAGATGAGCCATTTCAGAGGAGCGAAGATGAATACCGCTTATGGTGGTTTGCGGTGGTTGCCGGAATGGATAACCGACCGCGCCCTACAGGTAAGGATCGAACTGTGCTGGCTAGTACTCAGGTTCCAACTAACCGCGACATACGAACTCCAGACTCTCCCTTCGCCATGAAAACCTACCTTCAGGACACTAGTTGCTGGGACCGCGGTCTGGTGTCTCCCCCTTTTCCTCGGGACCTGCTGGATACAGAATGTCGACCCCAACAAGCTGTCCCCACCTGCCTGTTGGTAGTGGTTACTGCGTACGTCATGTTAACTTGCGTATATGACGTACTGTACGTCAATTCCAAAGTTCTGTCTTGGAAACACGTAGGTGGTGGGAACCCAGACCGTAACCTGGGCTACAAGGGCACGGTTGCTCTGTCCAAAAGCAGGTATCACCCTACCCTACATAATGCGTCGGTCAGGCGGCGCAGCGTCGAGGCAGGCGACGGGCGATAGAACCTCGGAGTGGTCCTAGCGAGAGACTGGAACCAAGCCGGTTGCCTAGCCCCATGCAACCTAACGGAAGACCCCCCTACGGTAAGGGTGGCCCTCGAGACGGGATCGGGTTTAGATAGCACAGAGTACACCTCAGTGTTCGCCACAGTATCAACCTACTGTCACCCATGTAGGCCAGGTGTGTGTTCTAGGCATGGGCTGAACGGCGGAGGGGATCGTCGTGCGTATACTGGAGGCAACCGCCCTGTAGCAGGGGTTCGAAAGAAATCCAGCCAACGAATATTGACTGGCGCTGGATCTGCCTCGTTCTTCGGTGGACCGTGGTCGCCGCCTCGTTCTCGCGGTGACACGGATGTGCACAGACTTCCCCGTGTCGCTAGTATGTGGCTAAGCCCAGCTATGAAGTTGGACACGTACAGGCATTCCGAGTTGTTCAATTCCCAGGTGGCCTGGCCTGTGTCCGTGTCCTATCGGGCCAATTCCCAGGCTGGCATGGCAACGCAACCGCTCCCCATATCGAGCGAAGCGTAGGGTAACAAACAAGGGGGCTCGTTCCAGGAGTGGGGACAGCTGCCAGACTGTTCGTTCTGCACATGAGACCTGCCTCTGCCGGGCTTACCCCTGACCTACATATGCTTCCTATCTGGCTAGACGAATAGATCAGTATGAATCGTTCTTACCTGTCAAGATGTTACATACGAAACCCACTACCCCACGCTACCCGGCTATTTGTGCCGGTACGTGCCGGGCGTACATGTGATCAGTCACCCGCAACTTCACAAACCCAATTGGGCGATCACCGATACCAGCACGACGCGGATCGAGGTCCGGCACTATCGACACTCGTTCACACACTCCAGCACATGCACGTATATAGGGATTGTAAGGGATTGTACTAGTCGCAACCACTCCAACATAGTTCTCAGGGTGATGATGTGGGGCTAAGGCTTCAGATACGACATCCAACCGGGACGACGGGCGCCACCACGTTGGACACGTCCCGCCTCTACCCGGTCCAGATCGCCAGCCCTGAATACTGAAGGCTCGGGCATCGCAAGTACCGGTAGAGTTCGCTCCCCACGCAGGGAATCGGAAAAGGGTCTGTCGTCCTCCGAAACCGTAAGTACACGTAGCATATGGGCGACTTCCAGGTCACTAGGGCGTTCCAACTCTGTTGGGCCGCCACAACACGCTATATAGATAAGGTAGTACGTGCGGAAGAATCAGTTAGTTCATAGTTGGTGCTGGTGCGCGTTCCCGGAATATCTGGTTTATTCGTTCTGTAATTCACGTAGTCGGTTGGTCGCTTATGAAAACACCGAACTACCTCTCTATATAACCGCTGATAACCTTGATTCAGTTCAGTGATTGCTCGCGATTACGTGGAACTTGTGACGGCTCTAGCCACAGGCCCGTGTTGGAGTACCCCGCAGAACACAACAGTGAAATTGGGAACATGTCCGCTCTAGCCACACGATTCTTGCACCGTACTAAACTCTCATATAGCGTCGTTATGATCTGGATCACCCGCGCGCAGGTTTATGATCCGCTGCTCTTGGGCTAAGGGCTCTCACCTGTGCGTGCTACCCCCACCCCACCCCACCGGCGTCAAACGTAACGTAACGTGCCAGATTCGTGGTTTCCCTTGTACGGGGGTACCCACCCCCGATGGGACCTACACAACCCACCAACCCCCTACATATGGTACGGGGGGTATATGTGTGGTAGTTGTTGTTGTTCGATGCGGCCCCAAGTGGAGTACGGGGGATTGAGTAACGCTCCTTCGTCCCCTCACTGCGGTACAACCAGGTGAGTCGCAGCATGTGTTGAGTGATTGTTGTCGCTGTAGCGTTTCTGTGAGGTGAGGTAGGCATAGCTGTAGTGCCCCACCGTACGTCAATAACTGTAACCGCATTCCACTCTTTCCGCGCCACCGTATACGCAACGCGTTAACATGTGATAGAGGGACAACCAACAACAATGATGAGGACTCGGCTCAAGACATCCGCCGCACATCCCATGCGTTCTATGTACTGCTGGTTTACGGGCACGTGCCGTAGACACGTGGACGACCCATAACTGCGTGGAAGCGTTGGGGATCGCTGTAGCTGAGCTTCATAACGTTCGGCACGTTACGTTATTGAGGTGGGTGTGGGCGCGGTGGGCCCGGCTTTTGATATTGTATTGACCGATCTGACAGTGACGCCGTGCGGTATAGAAGTACATTGGACGTCGGTGTTGAACCGCAGCGTTGGGCGTTAGCGATTGAGCCTGGACCCTACATACGGTGAAGTACGGCGTTTGTTGTACGAATTGCTAGCACTGCGCCCTACCGTACCGTACCGTATATAGTTGCCGGCCGGGTAGGGGTAGCGCGAGTAGGAACACAAAGGAAGCTCTAACAACCGCGGAACATATCTACTTGGGTGGGGTATGCGGCACGTGGCGGGGGCCCAATCCAATTCCAGTGGGCAGTTCGCAAGCGCGTCCACCGAAACAATCCCGCACCCTTGTAGGCGATCTACCCGCCTTGGTCCAATTCCCCAAGTAGCCAATTCTCCACACAACGTTTTCTGTATCATGTTGATCCTAACCCCCCGGCGTGTTGATATATAGAAGAAGGGAGGGAGCTGGTACTTTGTCATTGTACTCGAACCCTGAATCCAGAGCCAAGAAAAAACCACAAGACGCCCCACATACTGGCCATACTGAAACAGCAACAATAGACACTGAGACTGCAGTTACAACTGGGTGGGCCACATTATGCGGCGAAGTAACCCCCGGTTCCTAGTTACACCATAACGCTCACGATCGCGCAATCATCTGTGCTTCCGCATGTTCACGGGCACACGCCCAGCATGACATCACATAATGGTTGTGAGAGTGCCGCTCAATGTACTTTAGTTCGTATATAGTTGAGTTGGTAAGGGGCCCTGACTCTAGTTGAAGAAGCTAGATAATCAATATAGCCGCATAAACCAGACACGTGCTTTCACCACAAATAGCAGAACAGAAGAGGAGTGATTCAGTTGAGGCGATTGATTCTGAACAACAGGGGTGTTCGTCCGCCGCACCCGCACAGTTGCCTTTCTGCTCTACTCAACTGAACAAGTAAGTAAGTACGTGACAATCCACTTCAGCCTTACGAAACGGCGAGGAACGAGCATTGATCTATAACCAGCCCGCATACGTAGGGTGTTGGTGCAGTCTATAACCAGTCCGCATACGTAACCCCACCGGATGGTTGGAGGGACAACTGGCTGAGCTTCATAGTCTACCCGGGAGTGAGTGAGTGAATAGCCGGCACCAGCAGTGAGATCTGTCACGTCCATGAGCGATCAAGTCGTATATGACAATGCGGTGTAGCAACAACACGTATATGGTATAACGCTGTGCCCCCCCGCCCGCATATAGTTGTTGCGTGTAACTGGAACGCAACTGAGTGTCAGGTACCACCATACCTGCGTTAAATGATGCATGGATGTCGGCAAACCGTGATACCGCCCCACCCCGGCCTCTCTATATAACCCCTGTTGTGAGCTTTCGGTTGCTTTGTTTCATACCATACCATACCATACCCCACCGCACCTCACATATATATAATCGCGCTTAGCTGGCGCGCGCAGTTCACATGATGTTGGTTGTATTCAAGCCTCCAGTATGTGGCTTCGCCCGATCTGCTCGCACGCACTAGGCGTACCATGCTGTAGCGGGGTGTGCTATGCCCGGAATCTGCGTATACTAGTCAGCTCGCTATGCCCTAGTATACGGCCCTAGTATACGGGAGCCCGCTATGCCTGGGAATCTGCCTATACTAGTCAGCCCATTGCACTTTGGTTCATAGATCACCCTTGATATATCACACGTGGCGATTGATATATACGAGAATGAGGCTGGACCGGCCTACGATACAAGTCAGAACAATACGGTCAATCCGCTAGCAGCATCACGAAGGCATACGGGACATCCAAGAGCATACGGAGTTTGCCCCCACCCCACCCCACCGTGCGTCAAACTAACTAACGGCGGACCCTGTGGGTGAAACACGGTTGTGGTCCCAAGCAGCATATCATTAACGTGGTGTCGGAAATCCAGTCTTCGTTATATGCGTACGGATATGGGTGGGGGCTATCGACGTGTATAAATCCAGTCTGCCCTAGCGCAAACCACATCCGATCCTAAGCGTTTGATCTTCCACATATGAGTTACCATACGGGATAGTATCAGGTTCAAGCGTTTACCGTAGATCACGAGCATTGCAAGGGAGTATATGATTCGGGGGTATATGCGAACTCATACCCGGTAGCGTCGGAGCCAAGCAACAAGATACGGTGATCCAAGTATCATATGCTCGAGAATCCCTATCCGCGTAATCCACAACCGGTTGTTTACCTGGTGCCCAATGAATTCCATCAAGCCCAATGACTCCCATCGATATAGGTAAACGCTACCACTTGCTGCGGGAGCTCTTCCGTGGGACAATGCCCGGAAACACTATGAGCGACAAGAACATCACTGCTGCGCCCTCCGCAACCGGGTACCGAAAGGTGAGTGCCACACCGGGCTTTTTCCAGCTTGGTTGATGCGGCATAGACGCGCATCGTTTCGTGCAAGGTGACGTGTGGCTGTTACCGCTCTCCGGCAAGGCACCCTCACCTATGCATACATATGAATCTTCCACTTGGGTGGGGGAGCAACCGGCATATACTATATACGCCCAGCTACGTACTTGAGTGTCTTCGGATCGACTGCGCTTTGCCCTTTCCGGTGGTCTGGCCGGGTTATATAGAGAGGCACGAGTGTGTTTTGTGTGCGGATTCGGCGTCTAGGGCTGCCGTATATATACTATACTACTCCCCGCATCCTCAAGTATATCGGTCCGGGGGGAACATGGGAACATGACTGCTCGATTACGTAGCAACGCTTACCCCCCGCATACCGCCCCGAATACGGGCCCCGAAACGCGCACCTGTTGGTCGCACCGTATCTATCTCTGTTCTGAATGTTGGTGGATTGACTCCATCAATCCTCCCCGGTCTGTATCATGCTAATGGATGGATGAGAAAACTTCAAGCTGTCGTCTAGTATACGAATCGAATGAGATTCAAGTCCCAATATACGGTGGCAGAAGCAAGGTACTAGAAGGTTGGTTATTCAACTAGCTGTCTAGTAGGACAGGAACAACAACAACAACAACCACAACTACAACCACAACTATAACTCGGACGAAGTAGAAGTAGAAGAGAAGATATCTCTGTTCTTGTCGTAACAACTGATACCGCAACAACAACCTTACCACCCACCCTGTTTGTACGTCCACCCACCCCCAGTAAACACCGCTACTGAATACCGCCCACAACAACGGGTTCGCTCGAGCAGGTTCGGGGGGATGGAGCCTAACCCACTTCAAGTACGTAGTGCACAGTCGTCATTAATAAAGCAGTGGGCGGAGCATTGGACACCAGAGGCCACAGATGCAGGAGACAGCCCAAGAAGGAAGCCCAAGCTATAACTCGCCCCCGGATCACCGAGCAAAGCCAATCCTGCTAGCGGGGTCCGTGCAGCGACGAGGTTCCAGCCCCGGCTCCATAGGATGCGATCCCCCCGGCAATTCATCGTGGGCGACTGACCAAACTCGCGCGTCATTGTTGCTACGTACGAAGGGGCGGCTCTTATCACAAATTGGGAGCATTAACATGGTTTTGATTGATAAGTCCGTCATCTAACGGTTGTTAATAAGATGTATCCTACATGCAGATGATTGGATACCCAATTACGGGTTTCTACATATGCTCGCTCTATTAGTGACTGCAGCTTCGGGTAGGATATGGTGCTCTGCCCAGGCGGTGTCCTCGTACTATTATCAACGCCGCTTCTGCTGCAGGTTTGTTTCGTCGGTAGCGGGATCCCCTGCAGGTCGGGCACTGCCGCTGTGTGTAATAAAACTGTTTTGTTACCTGCCTTATATGGTATGGTGGGGGTATGGTCGGGCCCTTGTTCCTTCCTTTGTAGCTTCCCCTTGGACAACATATCACTCTCTTGTTGCCGATATGTATTTGGTATTTGATAGCGGGCGGTTCCCTCCCGTCTTCTTCCTCTGTAACCGGGGCCCAGCCAGAAATTGCGGGGCGCTGGTTGATGTGTTAGGAATGGGATGCCCGGCGGCAGTCGCACGTCCCTGGTCAAGTCGTTGGCATAGGAACCAGGGAAGTCCGCTCACAATTAAAAGCCGATAGATCGCATCGGCTGCAGCCTCCTCATTGCGGGTAGGCCCTGCGCGCATATGTAGGGTGAAATCCTCCCTCTGTGCGTCGGGAAATGACTTGTCGGGTATCCTGGTAATTCGATTATCTACTACATTTCCGCCAAGTGGGGCATAGATGGGTAAGTTAACTGCATGAACCCCGCACGTATCTTATGGCGTCATGTGCCTACCTTTCCTTCGTTCATGATCATGGCGTTCTAAGCTGTATTGGGCCATGCGGCTATCTTGTCTTTTTTCGCTCCGGTAAGGGTTGGCTAAGGACTTCATGGATTTTGAGGATACTCCCCTCCCGTTCCCTGCATTTCGGGAATTGGTTCTGTGGAGTGTGTATTGACCCCTGTAAAGTGTCGGTCCTACCAGGCATAAGCTCAGCCAACCACCGGACTAGACAGGCCGCCATAATTGTGGGTGTTTCGTGGCAGGGTCGTGCGTTGTTATATAAGTAAGGTGGGGGGCGTTTCCTGCAGCGCGCTGGCAGGTTGGTCCCAACTACCGTCTTCGGATAGGTCTTGGGCTGGGCGAGGCGCCAGGCTCGATTGCAACTACTGATTGATAGCGGCACGGGATAGAAGTGGGGTAGGTCCCTCCGTAAAGTGGGAGGCTTCTGATTGACACCGCGCGGGCTCCCCTTCCCTTCCAACTTCTAGTGGATCCTCGCAGCCAGCCATGCGGTCGTATTCGGGGTAAGGTGTGGGCTACTGGCCGGGTAGTTGCCCGTACAATAAGCTTAAACCTTCTACTGTAGGACCAACAGGAAGGCTATTACCAACTATCGTACATCCTACAATGGTTCCCTCTTGCCGTCGTCAGAGTTTGGGTTACGTAAGTAGCAGGATCACGTATAGGGGTTACCTAAACGGCGTATGCTACTCACCCAACCGAGCCAGCACATAGCGTGCTGCATTGGGCTAGGTCGATTCGTTTGGCTCAGAGAGTTAGGAGGGCATACACCTGAACCAACTCGTCTATTCCAAAGTGCTCCCTACCGCCACGATACCCACCCCACATACCCACCTCAATAACGGTCTACGGAAATAGTTCATTTCGTCAACACAGGACAACGAAGCTCACCATTCGTAAGGCGGCGAGGTACTAACACCAACCCTACGTATGGCGGTATGGCGAACAAAGGTAGAGGCGAAGGCGTAAACGCACATACGGTTGTGACCTCAAGTAACGAAGAACCAAGGGCACAAGCATACGTGCCCCCGTAACACAGAGGCACTGCCTCCGCATCATAGTGGCGTCATCCCTTCGCAAACCTAGATCGGGACCGTGTGGCTGCGGCAAGCACTATCCGAGAGTAGTGCATGGCTTACCGTCTGGGACTGCAGCGGTAACGTTCCCGGTATCAGGGACCCCCGCGGGCACTGCCCTGCCGGTCATTCCATGTTCCGCCTATAGCCTCGCGAACGGCTCTCCCCCCGACCAGACCCAGAGGACCTACTGAAATGACGATAGCAGCTGCTCAGCATGCCGTGCAAGCTTGTTACGTGTACATCGACCCACCGGTGCCATAATGCCTTGCTTCTACCGGTGCAAGCAGCAGAGAAGGAAGACCGGATGACACTTCCAAACTGGCCCGGTAACCCACCCACGTCTGAATAGACTGTGAGTACCGCTTAAGCACGTGCTATTGCTGTGGAACTGCCCTCGCAGTAAGGTACAGCTTCTGCCGCCTGTATATGCGACAGCACCGGTCCCCGCCGTATATGAGGCGGTACAGAGAACGAGTCACAGCGACATCGTCATGTTGCTACCGAACTCGCACACCCCTACGCTTCATCGTTGGCTACCAGCGAAGGTGAAAATGCCAAGGAACCGTAGAGGTTACCAGCATGCCTACCTCTGTGACTAGCCGAGTCAGGTGCTGCCCACCAGTCCCCTAACCCTCCGCCACTAAGCCGGAGACGTCTTAATGTAGCTGGTAACTCGTAAACTGCAATTACATTGTCGCCGAGCGCTATAGCACCATCGTTGCTGATGAAGGAACCAGCGAGAGAGTAGAGCACACGGAGGTTCAGGCCTCTTCGGTTCAGCAGAACGACTTGCCCCTCAATGTGCAACACGACGTTTCTCATACGGTTATGGTTCCTGTGCGGGTGGATGCGTCCTTGGTCCATTCATACAGGGCATAACCAGGGTGGGTTCCCGAATGCAGCAAGGCATCTGGACCGTTTATGACCGCTTGAACTGTGTGTTTGATGCCAGAGGTTCACCGGCTCAAGTGATTCGGCTATTGGGAGCATTCCCACCAGCGGAGCGGGAACAACTATCAATATGACGCCGGTTCCGTGTATGTGGGTAATCGGTTCATTCTACTAATAGGACATTCATTCCCGTCTACGTATCTGATTGTACCCTTCGAAGAGTTGTTTTCTATGAATAGCAGCGGAATACCCACCTACCGATTATAATAACGGTGATGCCCCACCCCCACCCCACCGTGCGTCAAACCGCGACATAACTGCCCAACAAAGAGGAGTTGCTCGCGCGTATGTAGCCGTGGGGTGGTTTCGTGGATGCGAGGCGCGCGTCTGGTGGTAGTAAGTTTACCGGTTGTTTCGGCCTATAAACGCTAGGGTGCGAGTTAATACCGGGAATGCCACGAGACGAGTTGGCCCGAAACCCGACTCATTGTAATCACTATTACCGAATAAGGAGTTGTTGATAGTGCGTCAATGTGGTGGTATGTCAAGCCTATGTACCCACCCATAGCATAGGTATGTTGGAATGCTGTAAATGGTTACTTGTCGACAACGCTACATATAAGATGGTTCGTGTACAATGTTTCGGTCGTTCGGATGAGCAGCATGGAGAAGTGACCACCCTCCACTCTGTATCTCAACCAGCGGAGTGACGCCTCTTGTATATGGAGTCTGGTCCCTCGCTGTAACGGTGAGGTGCTTCGGGACTAGCATAAACGCTATCTACGAAGCGATAGTAACGAAGACTGATCTCAAGGAACCAAGTATCAGCACGAACTTGCAAGTGATTCTGGCTTTCGGCGGCCGCTCATTAGAGATTTGTCACGATGGCTCCGCACACACCGGGATATAACATGTATACGTGGTGGCTATACGCGGCCATGAAACAGATTCCCATATAGCCGGGTTGGACGGAACGACCGCCGCACATACAAAATCGCTAGATCGGATGCGGGCGAGTAACCTCCGCTATTTCGTAACCTCCGCTATTTCTCGCCGCTACGCTACGCTACGCTACGCTACCCTACGCTACGTCATGATTGATTGCATGCATGCATGCATGCTGCGAGATGAGACGTCTAATCCCGTACGTCGATGGTGCCTTGTTGTGTGGGTGTTATCATCGCCCTATCCCGGCTGCAAAAATCAGAGTGCCCGATCCGTGTAGACAGGGCCTCAGGTGACCACGAGTGTGAAGCAAGGAACTGACCAAGCAACCGGTGAGCGGCGGGTTTACCCGTGATTCTCCAACCGCTAGAGTTTCGGTGGATATATCCGGCATATCGACAAGGTTCATGCCACCGGTTCTTCCAGCGTAACGAGGTGCTGGTCGTAAGGTTCGTGTCGTCGGTACTCGGCTTCAGTAAAGTGGTAGAACGTTGGCTGGTTCGTTCGGCCAATCTCTCTTGGGTGGGACCAATCGATTCCCGGGAACACCGCGATGCGAGCCGGCGCGTAATCCGACTTCTCGTATTGACGGATCACTTCGTATCAAGGTCCAGTACCTACCCCGCCACATCGATAAGGGATATACGTTTACTAGTGTCGTACGAAGCACTCGACAGCGGCACAAACACAACCAACAACGTTGCACGCACATAGGTGAGAGGTCGTTGTGCGGGAGGCCGGTGACTCGGTTGAACAGCAGGGAGAAGTGACAGTACGGTACGGTACGGGAGGAAGGAAGACGTTTTCGATTCTTGTACCGTACAAAGGGGTTCAGAGAAACCAGTCCGTCTTCGCTCGCCCCACGCTGAACTGAGGGTGCTTGCACGTTGATATAATAATGTTTGATTACTGCTTTAGGGCTCATCGTAACTGGTGGTCCATAAAGCACCGAACGAACCAGTCACCAACCAGCTGCACCGCAGCCGTAACCTAGTAGTCAGGCGGGACCAGACCTCCCGCAACCTCACCATATGTGAGCTCTAACCAGATCGCTACTGAGCTCTAACCAGATCGCTACTCTGGCAGCCATGGCTATAGGGGAACCATACCATACGTGCAGGAGCTCTCCATCGGCTCCTCGCAACACCAGCCCCAGCATATAACTCGGTCGACTCTCGTCAATAGTAGGCGAGTGATTCCATACCTCGCACGATGGAATGCGCCCATCTCTATTGCATGATAGAGGGAGAGATTCCACAGTACCAGACTTAATCGACTCCCAACTCTGGGGTACCTCAAACGATGTTCCAATACGAGAATCGGGGAGCACAGGTGGGTTGTTTCGTAGAACAACCTCACACGGTTGACTTGGATGGTGGCTCATATTGAATAAACCACACCCGGCCCAAGTAACACCCATAAAGGTTCGACACCGCCTGAAGGCGGGTCCCTGCAAGACAAGACTTAGGGAATGGTCCCGCGGGGGTAGCTCCGCAGCTAGTTCGCCAAGCTCGCACCGGATGAACAAGGCCTAGGATGACTCCTTGGAGGAGCACCGCAGCCAACTCCCATCACGTTGAGCAGGACCTTACCAAAGCAACCACTCCCGTGATTCCAACCTAGTTGCTACCTAGGCCGCCCACCGTGTGAGGGAACCGTGTGAGGGAGCCGAGGAGGGACTCCCCGTCCGTTACAACGGTTTACAGCGCCAGCCGGGATAACGGTAGATCCCTTCTATGGACGTCAGGTCCATCTCGCACACTGGGGTGCGGCCCCCCTCCAACCATGAATTCGGATGCAGCTCCAAGGTTACCGATGTTGCGTTGTTACGATACGCGCACAGGATGGAGCAGTGTTATATAAGTAAGGTGGTGGGCTTTCCATATGTCTTCTACCAACCAGGAAACCGATTACGTCTAGACTGGAAGAACGGATTATAGAGCTTTACAACCTGAAGGTGCTCTCCAATCTCGTGTGGGGGGAGCCGGCGGAACAGAGTCATTCTGGTGTGTGGACCCGACCTTTTCCATCCATACACGGCGAAACACCCTAGCGGGGACGGACTCAACCGGTGCTGGTATTGTTAATGACGCACACTTGTTCTGCGAATACTTGTGTCAGATTGGTCTTCTGTTCAGGAGGAATCCTCTACCGAGCCTTCACCCTTCGTAACGGGCCCGGCTGGCCTATAGGAACCATGCGCAGGTCACCATAGACATACTGCAGTGCTGGGTTCGTGTTGCATTGATTATCCAGCTGACAAGGATCAGATACGTGCAGTTGCCAGTAGGAGGTTCTTACCAGAGTGCATATACGCTGGCAGCCGTCTTAACGGGTCGGGTTACTGAGTCATTGGCACCTCAGCGCAACACCCACCCCTACGTATCAGAAGAACGAGCCCGCCATTTGGAACGAAGTTGAGTAACCGTATTCACCTTTCCACTTCCCTCACGTATCCGGAGGCTGCTGCTCCTATTAGGAACAGTCGTCGGCCATACACACAGCACAATCGTTCAGTATGCTTCTACCGACCACTGATCAAGATGCTTTATCCTAGATCCTACTTCCAAGATCGATTATCCAACAGACAAGATCCATGATCGGTGAGCGAGTTGAAGGTCGAGAACGACAGCCATCGAGATGTGTTTATTGCAACACCACTTGCTGTATACGGATACTCTACAGGCGTTTCAGCCGTACCCGAATGCCACACGGCCGAAACCATATCAACTGGTTTCAGCTGCGTTTACAAGGCACATGCCGTTCAACGCGAACGAGTCAAAGCACGGTGACTGCAACTCCCAACTCCGCGTTTGAGCACTTACTAGACCAGTCGATACAGATATACGAAAGATGGGGTCACCGCTTGTTGGTACAGGCAGTACCTGGTTGAACCTACATAACTACCTGATGTCAACGTATACTCTATGATCCTGGTACCCACCAGTACCAAGTCACTCGGTGGAGGAGTAGAGAAACCATAGGAGTTATTCGTAAGACGGGCCAGACTAGCAAACGCTGGCCCCCACCGGCTATACGTAACCTGTGAAACGGTACACCGCAATGAGTCTTGACCCAAGCAGGCCAATACCACTGATTACGAAGTATCGACAGCCACTGAAACTGCACCAATACCCGCTTCGCGGTTCCCGAACAGGCAGCTTACCCCTTACGGTGGCTGTGAACAGAGTGGTGAATCTACTTGGGCATTAGGCTTTACGTAGCTCATAGAAACCATACGGTGTCCCACGAACATCACGAAGTGGTGCAACCGGTAACTGGCAATAAGCGATTCTTGATCCGCAAAGCAGAACAAGAACACTGATCACGAAGCGGTTACCCGCCTAGCGAAGCGGTACTACTACCTGGAGTTAAACGGTACCGCTAGTACGACGCGTATATGTACGGGGTACCGTTAGGGCGCGAAGCGGGACAATCTTTCTGCTGACGGAGTCACGACTATGCCATAAAGCGGGACTAACAGGTCAGGCATACACAAAATGAACGAACTCCAGAACCCCACCAGTATGTCGGCATACGGTGTCCCACGAACCACATCACTTCGTAGTGCGCACAGTATATGAACGGAGTGAATCAGCCACAACTACTGAAGAACAGATAGGTCAACTGACCGTAAGTAGTTGAGATTCGCCATACGTCTTCACCACCTGGAACTAGAGTTACCGTATTACCAGTACAACATGATGAGATGGTTTCACCGAACCATATACGGGTTTCCTCACTCCTATAGCCGTGGCGCGGGCCGCCCGCACGGTACGTAGTACCGCTTAAGCCCCTACCCTACGTACCGCGAAGCGCTTAGCCGTATTGAGTCAGAACTGGGTGGGGTAACCGCTAGTACCGCCAACGCAAAGCGGTCCCCGCCTGCAGAGTGATTCGTACGTACGGTCTATGGCCATGGTAAGAACTACAGAAAGTGAATGCATACGGTTTAAATGTCATGCTCTAAGATCGACAGAGACAAATGCAACCAACTTGTTCATATAAGCCAAGGGACCTGAGTTGAGGAAACGCCAAGAAGTGCCGACTACAACACAACAGTATAACCTTATACAGAACCCCATATATGGCCCACTACATGTTGAAATGGGGGGGTTGACAAGCCCAGTGTCCCACCGGCCCCCGTACATATACGCCGCAACGCGGGGGAACCAACACTAGCAGCTAGGAGACTACCCCCAAGGCCTGTCATGGTACTCACGGGGCGCTAGCGATCAACATCAACGTAAGCGTGCGCAAGCGATCACGGTACTAATGACTCACAGGAACAATCAGTTTATGGATATCCGTGATGTGCTGCTTTGGCACTGACCGTTCTTACACTGTTTACTGAAGAGCGAGCGAGGACCATACCATAGATGTACCAAACGGGTTGTACCGGCTACAGGGGGGGTAAGAAGCGTACAGAGGGCCGTCATTCAGCCCCAAACTTTGGGTCCCACGGAGGCCGGCTCAACCTGTACTTCTTCCGCGGTCACGAGTCGTCGATCAGCAGCAACATCCCTGTGATGCGAAACGAGCCATTTCTATGGGAGAGTCAGGTAAGTAAACAGTGTAGGAACGCCGCACTATACCACAAAGGGGAAGAACCCGAACCTTTGTGGGCACGGCGCTGGTTGGCCTCCGGTACCTCGGTTCCTGGACCCTTCTAAACGCTGCGCCTCAATACGTGGGTAGTTTCCTGCGGGGGCTACTCCATCGCGAAGCAACAACCGGTCAACGTAGTGCCGCTTGGGACCTTGCGTTTGACACGACCAGCGTTGGCTGCTTCCGCCAGTATAGACCTTTCTCCCCCTCGTGGGACCCCACCTTATATAACTAATTAGGCGCAGGGTTGACTAGCACACCAAGGACGGCACGCCTTGCCTCCGGCACCAGTATACACGGTCCGCTTACCTGGGCATCCACCCGCCCTTCGTGTTTCCTCGGCCTGTACGTAACTACTTCCAGACCGCCCTTTCCTGGGATGAAGACGGGGGCAACAACTCCTGGGCGCGACCCAAGCCGGTGGGTACAACGGGGCACTCCAACTCTTATGCGGCGCAATGGCCAATACTTGGAGCGCTTCGCGTAGCCAACCGAAAGACAGATGGCGTGGTGGTAGACTACTTCCGCCCCGTACATATGCACGAGTATTCCCAGTAAGTGTGCCGTTCCCGGTAAGTTGCGGTACGGCCTTCATGGTACCTGAACATGATTCATAAAGCAGCCCACGCTGCGTCTGATACTGTGTCGATAGACACAGCTCCCCGTGTGGTTATTGTAGAAGGGGTCCGAATCGACGATGCTAGCGTCAGGTTAACGTAGCGCCAGTTTCCGGCATTGCCATACTTGACGAAGCGGTTTCCGCCATACACGAACATCTGCCCGCCTCTGGCCGATAGAACGGACCTACTTAGATTGTGAATGGCAGCGCAATACAGATAACCAACTCCCTAGGCGCAACGGTAGCGTATTACCCACCCATGTTGTCACCGTGGATCAACACGACACCGCGTTCTCACCCGGCATCAACACGACACCGCGTTCTCACCCGGCCTTTATAAACCACCATGCTCCCATCTACTGCCCTCACAGCCGCTTACGCGGAAGGAACACCCTGACTACTTAGAAAGGGTGAGCCACGCCGTGTTGTTCCGGCCTAGATGTTGCTCTCCGACGCTCCGTGGCAGTACACTCTGCCTTGCGCTGCTCCCAACCGTACAACAGGCCGCGCTCATGCGCCACCCACCATGTTGCGGGAGCGTACTCTGTGACAGACGGGAATTCCCCGTAGGGAACTGGCAACGTCTAGAGGAAAGCAGAACATGGTAGTTCGACCCCCCAATCAACCACCAACACACAAAGCAGCCTTCAGCCTACGTGCGCCTTTCGCGGAGAACGTTGTTCCCGTTCGTCCCAGTTCTCCGGTTGAGCACGGCGAGCGATACCGTACCTGAACATGGAGCGGTACCGTACCGAGATACTAGTGCCGCACTAGCGTATGTAGCTAGCGGCTGTCCCGCCCACCAACACGTATCCGATTCCACAACACACGTGCCAATTGGTGGGACGCGAGATGGATGACACTTGATCTCTAGTATTCCGTTACGAATGGTTCTAATAGCTAGTTCTGTTAAGTATCAGTAACCGCATACGACACTAGCCTGATTTCCTGAACACATTACGAGGTCCAGGGCTAGTGGTGGGGTAACGCCCATAGGTTAACGCACCCCTCCCCGTATGTTCGTTCGAATGGTTACGGGATCACACGCCGCGGCCCGCGAAATGACACTTGATTCCGCGTAGCTAGTTACCTTGATGACGCAGACTTATGATACAGCCACTTTCGCACATTGACGGCGAGGTATGTTTCTATTTCTGGAAGGTTCATGCTGATACTCTAGGTCGCGTAGCTCCGGGCGGCAGTTATGAATCAACTAACTGCGCTGTACCCGTCGTATACGTATATAGTGGTACCTGTGGTGCCGTCGAATCGCATCTATATGCCCACGAATGATCGATTCAGAACATTCACTCAGTATCACATGTTACAGCCGGTAGGAAACTTGCGTAGCGATCCATCGGCACATTGGCCTTCGGAAAAAGGCTACCGAACATCGGGGGATGCACAACTCACTATCCGGGACCTCTCTATATAACCCCGTACTCAGGTGGGTGGAAACAAGGCACACTTATGCCGTGTGGTGCCGCTTATGGTACGTAAAAGGTGGACCGTACGAACGCCCGTTACCCGCGGGAGGAACGGTCATCTATACGTCAATAAAGCCCGAGTCGATGATACGTCAATCAAGCCCGAGTAAAGCCCGAGTCGATGGGTGGATCGGTGGATGTCGACCAGACCCCACGACACAGTTACTCGATGGAATGGCCTGAACCAATGCCCTTCGATGATCTCGGTAACATGAACCTTTTTGTAGTAAGTGATAACTCGGAACCATTCGATCGAAGCAGCAGAGCAGAGCAGAGCAGAGCAGATATATGATGTGATGTGATGTGTTATGTGATGTGATGTGTGGCAAGTATCATCAACCTTCGTACTAGTCGGTACTACATAAGGTGAGATCATAAAGGAACACTCACGGTTTATATTGCCATTACCAGCATGTTACCCACGAAGGAAGTTTGTAACATGCGGTTCCTTCCCGTTGCTACCATGTACCGTTACCGGACCGTCAGAGATTCCGGTGCCTGCCGCTAGCTGCATGAACTGGATCTAGGCAGGGAACAGATATCCACGACAAATACGTTATACAACTCTACTAACACAACCCTTGTTCGTTTCCCTCAACGCAGGCTGCCATATGATGCTTCCTTACGACAGCTGGCTTACGCAGTTACCGTTGGCCGGAACGTTCTACCCACCCCCCGGCGTGTTGATATATAGAAGAAGGGAGGGAGGTCCATGTATGTATATATTCCCTTCCCCGGCGTAACCATATAGAAGCCTCATAGTTGCCCTAGTTACGGTGCATCGTGTTGGTGTTGCTGTGAGCTATTACGTATGTAGAGGAGGGAATGCGCTGTTATATGGTTGTTAGTGGAATAACTGCGCGGTAGGAAAGACTGGCACCTGGGAATATGAGATTCGGTGGGAGGGATAGTATTGGTGGATCTATTAATAACGGGAAAGCTGTCCCCGGGTAGTGAGTGATGGGACGGACACAGATCTGGTTTCATATAACCCAACCGGTGCCATCACCGTTATTATAATCGGTAGGTGGGTGCTCACCCTGAACATGTAACACCATGGCAAGTTGGGACCATTGTTCCGCTATCGTGCTGCTGCATACTGCGATGGTCCACAAGTCTGTATATGCCGGAATTCGTATTTCATGCTACGCTTATGTAACAGAGAGCGACTATAGCTACGTGTATATAGCAGCCCCATAACCCCTACCTATATCTATGGTTGCAAATTCCTGTACCTTCATAAACGCGAGCGCAGGTCCTGGCCGTCCTGTTGGCGGCCTACTTCCAATATATGTATCAAGGAACAGCGCGTATCAGGAACTAGTTGCTTATGGAACATCCTTCGGTCACCGGCCGGCACAAGGCCAGCCCTTCGTGTAGCCCGATCTAGTAAATCTCCTTACCCGTATGGATCTAGGAATGGCGGCTATCACTCAGAGCGATGGCGAACAACTGCCGATTACGTATATACCCGTATGGTATGAAGTTTCGTTGAGCCCCACACATGCCACCGTAACTAGCCCCACATGCACGCACCGGAACGCCGGATTCCCCACCCACGGGTACCGCACCGTATACCATTACCATTGCAGCAACAGCTGTCTCAGCGAATGCAGTCATATATGTGGCACCTCTTACCTTCCTTCCGGCACCAGACGCCCTTTCCATTTCCATCTCTATCTCCTGTTCAAGTCGTATCATGTCATGTCTCAGGTAGGAGGTACACTTTGAAACAACTACAATACGCCCTTCGTACGTAGCGTTAAGCGATCTCGCTAAAGCCTGATACTAGTGCCATCTCCATAATGACGCCGCGAGGCTCAGTGGTTTCTCCCTCTGGAACTTCCTTCGCCTTCAACGGGTTCCACCCCCTTGGTTGTTCCAAAACAATTGATGGACGTCTTACGTAGGTAATCTGCTCCACCTTATCCTGATAAGTCGACCTTCTCCATATATACCCGTGCGGGATGCGTTGGGCCCTTTTCCGCACCCCACATTGACGTTCTGCACCGAGACAGTAGCACTCGGAAAGCCAGGTAGGTAGTTGAGTTGGCATCCCAACGTCAAGAAAGGAGGTTGATAGTCTGTCATCCTTTGATGAGTTCTAGCATAACCCATCTCAACTATGGAACATTCATTAGTCGTACACTAAGTGCATTCCCTCCTCAACTACATACGTAATAGCTCACAGCTTCTCAGAGTCGATATCGGTAGACGGTCGTCTTCCGTGAATTGCGCGTACTACATATAGTATGGTATGGTTCCGATCACCGTCTACGTTATATGGGCTATTCCATCATTCCCGTACCATATAAGTAGTTGTTATGATGCAATGATGCCAATCCATCCAACCCTTTTCCGGGCCGCATATGATCCCTTGTTACACCATCCTTGCATCTGCCGAAACAGGGAATCTGGGTACCGTACGTGTGGGCGCCTGCACGTAGTTGTCAGAAAATCCCGTAGAACGAACTCGTCCGCCTCCTGGTTTCGTAGTGGGAACCCTTCGTCACTCCGGCATCATATACGCTCTCATATGCCGTAGTCTCCTTTGGCTTCCTAACCGCAATAAGCTTTCAACCCAAACCGTATAGAGAGCGTCACTCCCTTCCTGTATATGGAGTTCGCGTTAATCCGTTACAGATACCATTCGCACGTATGTACAGGGTGGTTACTCAAGAGCGCCTGTAAACCGCCGCATATACTAGCCAAGTCTATCATACGCGAGCCAAACCCGCCCCTTGCTACGCAAGCAGCAGGATGGATAAGTCCCTCTCCAATCCGAACTACTAGGAAAGTAACCAGATCCCGGTCACCATCAGTGAGGGAAAATGTCCTACCTTTCCAGTAAGATTCCATGCGTTTGGACCAGGTTAGGCAGTAGATAGAACATGGTAAAAGCATTCTAGATAAGGTTGATATACGGAGCAATATGGAGGGATTTATTAGTTATTATATAAGGCTTCGGTATCTCGCCACGGGCATAAGGGCACAGATCCCCTTCAGCCAGTTGAGCTCTGTGAATTGGCAGGTGTTCAACCCCGTTCCACGACCTTTGTTGTGTTTATGTCTTACGTGCACGGGTATAGTTCCTCCACCTTCATAACGGTGTGGCGGTTCGGAATGCAACCACTTACTTACCCGCCCTGCCCTGCGTTTACGCACCCGGAAACAGAGGTGGGTCCTGCGCCGACCAGCTGGATAGTTGAAAAGCAGACCCTTGAGTCGATGCTGTTGGTCTGTCAACTTTCTCCTAGTTCTCGCCGTAACCTACAAGACAAATCCCAATTCAGACGCGATCATTCACAGTTCATGCACTCCTGTTTCCAATGCTGTACGCAAAGTTCCCTTTCAGTCCAGATAAATAAACTAGGCTGTCATCCTCCCTAGAGTAAAATCATTAACTAGACTGTCATTCTCCAACTTACCTCCCCTAGACCAAGCCATCTACATGCGAGTAAGAATAATCATGCCGTGTCCATATGCCAAGTACAGATAGCCTGGGAACCAATATTCCCAAACCGTGCACCCCCATATATGGCACGCCGGAAGCACCCACCGTCCATATGCAAGCACTTCCTCCGATTCCACCAGCTTCGCAATATGCCGGGTCTGTCGTCCGTCACCTGGTTCGACGAGTGAACCCATCACACATCGAGTAACTAGTAACTAGTACAAAGCGCAGATATACGACTACGGGAACGCACGGCTTTCTGTAAAGGTCGTTGGGCTACCTTCTACAGTGGCACTTTCGCTACACGCAACCGGAACCCCAACTATCCACGTACAGGTGAGTAGAGTAAACTGTTGCATGACCTTCAACCAGATACTAGAAACCAAGTCATTGTTACCACTCCCACACTTGTGCGCGTTGTTACGATACGCAACATCGGTAACCAACACCATGTAGCGGGGAGCGGGAAGGAAGTCCCTCACCGATCCGAACGTGTGGGGTAAAGGATCTGTGCTCCTGCCGGGTTATATAGAGAGGTGGCAGCAGGAACTCACGACGAGTAGCGTGGCCTGACGTCGTCGGCAAGGCAAGGGACCTACCCTGCCCTAGCTGCAAGATGTTTCGAGACAGTGCACTCGCTGTCCGACCAGAGGCCGAATCCCACTGCAACCTTGAAGTGGCCAAGCAGCTACACCCGGGGAACTGGTCTCCACCCGACCCGCTGCTGTCAAGAACGAATGGGAGCACCTTGCAAACGAAGGTGAGCAGCTCAAGCCCGCGAGTGAGGCGACTTCGATACACGTTGTCAGCCGACGGGATCCTATGTAAGAACCCACGATTGAGGAACACTGGTATCAGGCCAGCTAGTGTACCGTACGACGACCGGTTACCCAGTGCAAGCACGGAATATCTTCATAAGCTCACTGCGGGGTTAGTTAGTTAAGTTCAGTTTGACGCCGGTGGGGTGGGGTGGGGGGTAGACATGTACTCGTTTGATTTTCACATTATTCCATTACCCCGCTTGTTACAGTAGACGAAATACAGTCTGACATGAGGTAGGCAGATCTGACATTCCGTGATCAGGCGCCAACATGCATGCTGTACACAAAGGGATTACGACATCGACAACATGAGGTTGATGAAGCCCTGGTGGGGGATCACTCCCTCTATCTCGTAGAGCAGGCCAACAACAACCAACTATTTCTGTAGTGTTAGTTGTTACGCGGAAGTGTCCACCCGGTCCCTGGGATCCATGTGCTTGTAGGGATTCGAATCCTACATAGTGCTACATAAGAGAGAGAACTCGCGAAGAGGATGGGCACTTCAACTACAAAGAAGCATGTTGTGGGCGTGCCCTGCGCAGCTGTGAGTGATGTACGGTTCAACCACGACAGCCTGCCTGTGCTATTTCTTTGAATGAGTTAACCAGGGGTTCACCCGCTCTATCGGCATGCGTGTCATCCCGTTACAAGGCTGGCTTCCGCGTCCCTATCACTAACCTCCATCTTTCAATGACATAGCTGGGCTGCCTGTCTCGCAGCTACCCTAATCTAGAGTGTGTCGGTCTGACCGGATAGTATCTGGCTCAACTCCAATCTGTCTTCCGCAACTACATAGCCTGGAAGCAAGGCGGTAAATACTTGAGTGTTATAAAGCCTAATTGACTGGCATATGGGAGACAGTAGAGGAGGACCAGCTATGGATAGCTGCAAGGAGCCGTATCTGTCGCCCCCGCCACTAACTAACCTAGAGAGATGGTTGAGATTGTGGGCAAAACCAGTCCACCTGATTCTGAACTGACTGCCCGCGGAAACAACGCAATCTGATCTGTATGCAATGAACTTTCAATTGACCGTCTAAGAAAAGGTTTTGTACCCGCCCCACCACCCACCATGGCTGGTTGGTTTTCTGGTGTTAGTTAATATGACAAAGGCGATCTCAGCACCAACGACGTGATGGGAAGCTGCTCTGTAACCTTCTTGTCAAGCCCGTTCTTGCGCTTGGAAAGAGTGACCCGCCCGATATTCTTCGTTGTTATAGACTTCATGGCAAGCTTGCCTCTCCCCATAGCTCTGCTCTTCCCCCTCCGACACTATGTTACTGAACCGCCCCGCCCTTGCTTTATTGATTTGGCTCCAGGGTTGGGGCTTCTTGGAGGAAAAGCAGGCGAGGCACATGCCATACTGCAAGCCATCAGGAGACCAGCAGCAGAGGGGGAGAAATAAAAGCACGAAGAAACACGAGGGCTGAGATTGATAAAAAGAAGGGTGCGTAACTACACTGGAATCCCACGAGTAAGTGTGCCGGGTAATAGTACGAGGCTTTCAGCTTAGTAAATGAGACTTGTTCCTAGTTAATACGAAACGAAATGCGAGACCAGTTGGCAACGGTGGGAGCCGCGAGCAACGGGAGTAAGGGCAGCAAATGCGTTTAGAGTACTGTGTTGCTGCATTGCGCCTATATATATGTCCCGCCCATTCCGCACGTCCAAACCCTTGGCTGCAAGGATTCTCAGGGCAACACAATGGCTGATGCGATGATTGAACCCTAACTACTCCTCCGTATACACACACTGCCAGAGCCATTCTCTCGTTACTCCTCGCTGACGCTTCCCCCCGAAGCTACCGGTAACATCACCGGGAACATCACAATTAGTTATATGGCGGTGGGCAAATACCCCCGTCTGCAGTAGTTATATAAGAAGTGGTCGGTTCATTGGCTTCAACACTGTGCAAACTACAGTGTTGTGATAGATGGGGCCTTTGAGCCCCTGTTCAACACATTCTAGCTAGCCGCGCAACTAACCCACCCCTGCGAACATGGAGCCCAACGCCCCCCATATACCGATATTCAACCCAGCCTACCAGCCTACTACGGTGAATGTTGGTGGGGACTATTCCTCAGCTAGGCACTGACCGAAACCGTAGTTGATGCGAAGCCGATTACTTGGAGAATCTGGGAATCAATGTGCGGGTTGCTTCGCCTTATATAAAGGCTAACCTTTATATACTTACATAGCAATAGCAAGCATTGAACCCAGCTCATGATATCTGAACCGCATACTGATAACCTTTTCATGAACAACATACCGTTTATGTGCAATCGGCACTTCGGGGCACTTAGTTCTCTATTAGCCTACAGCTTAACCCCCCGGGGGGCCCTGGGCCTACTTATCGTGCCAGACCCACCCATTTATGTTAGGCCGGTTGTTCCTCCTCCCTCACTCAGTTTCTCTCTTGTATTTATTGAAATGACAGAATAGAGAAAGCACGCCTCTTGCTTGTGATACCTTATCAAGTGTGTGGCGCTTCTACGGAAGATAGATACAGAAGAGAGAGAGTACGTCTGAGACCTTGCTGCATTCTATGCTTAAGGCCTTCCACTAGTAATGGATAGCTTGCCGCGGCGGCTCGGCCTCGGTGTTGGCTTTGTGCCTCGCCGACTACTGGCGATCCCTACGGCCCCCCATGACGTTGTTACTGTAAGGTATAACTGCTGCAGTTTGCAACAGCATCCGGATGTATTCCGTTGTTTGAGTGGTAGGGGATGGGTTGCGGTGGATTGCCGGTTGTGTAGTGAGTGCATCCCTGGCTCCTAGCGGTGGTGTTAGACTAGAAAGAGCCTGTTTCCTGCTCGCCGGGGTTGAGGTGACTTTATTCCAGTATCTAAAGGCATATACTGCACCCTGTGTTGGTTTGGCCGTTTCTCCGGTAGACCAGATGGCCTTGGGGGTATGGTGGGTTCAGTATTCGTATATTAATGAGAGAGAGGAGCCACTCACCCCTCTGTTCGGCTCGCACCTGACCGCCAGTGTCGCAGGCTCTGTGTGCGTTGCTCGTTCGCTTTCCTGGTCTGATGGGCGGATCTGCCTTGGGAGCTTCCTTCCTTCTATTATGTATGTCTATGCTACCAAATGCCATTATCTTCTGTGCGCATCAGCGACGGTGGCTGCCTAGGCGTGTAGATAGATTCCGGCCCCAGCGCAGTCGATCGCCCACTGCAGTCGATCGCCCACTATGCAATAAATGTTCGTTACCGTTACCGTACCGTACCGTACATAGTGGTGGTGGTGGTGTTGGTGTTGGTGTTACTTCAGTAATGGCCGTGCAGTTGCCTTGGTGGCTAAGCTGGTATGACGGCTGTTGGTTTTGGGGGGCTCTCCCCAAGAATCAGACGAGCACTATGAAGGGTTCGACTATTGGGTCCACATCCCGGAGGCAAAGGCATTCCCTCCTCCTCTATTCCAGCCTAGCCTACTACCTGTTGATCCGGGCAACCCACAAGAAGGATCCTCCGCGATGTCCCTTTCTGAGGTAACACACTTATGCGCGGGCTTCGGCATAATGCGAGCTACCCCCCACCCCACCCCACCGCACATATAACTAACTAACCTAGGGCATCAAAGGCTTAAGCTACACTTCAGATAAACGGCAGCGACCATGCTCTCCCTTGGCGCTGCTTCTATCTATCGTAAGGAGATGGTTGCGGCTGGCGTTACCGCTCTCTTGACTCCTCCACTCACAGTCATATAGGTGGGGGTGGGCCACAGGATAGTTGTCAAATGGGGAGCTGCTGCGAGAGGCTCATAGTTGGGAAGGCTTTAACTCGCTGGCGCGTTGGCCTTTTCGATAAGCTTCGGCTCACTTGGGAGTACGATATCTAGAAGAAAGACTTACGGCTGCTTACGGTGTTTGCTGCCAACCGGAAACCTGGATTGTGGGAGACGCGCCTTCAAACAGGAATCCTTCCGCTCCGTTAACAGCGTGTCGGGAGAATAGAGCCCGACCCAAACCAATACAAGGGCTCTCTCTATAGTCACCGTGGGTTGCTGTCCCAGCGGGCTCCCGCAGGCTCCTGCTCATCCGCCACTAAGTAACTTACCGCACGAGGTCCCGATAAAGCCCCTGGGTGGTGCACGTTCCTGCCCATCACCCTCTAGCGTGCCCATCACCCTCTAGCGTAAGCTCCCTAGGTTCATAGTGATAGAAAGCGGAACTATCTAGCGTGCTACTTGCTCTCAATAACTCACGACTAGCCAACTGCGCACCATACCCGACTAATGACTAACTTACTCGCATCATCGCCGCCTGGCTGGCTCGCTGTCTTATCACTGACTGGACCTTATGCCCTGGCGTTGCTGCCACCCACCCCACCCTATTCTATATATGAACTTCCGAGGACCTTTGTCGGCTGCCTCCTAAGTCGATGTGTGAACCTTATCTGCCAGGCAGTTGTGGGATTGGGCCATGTTGCTTGGGGGGCGTGGGCTTCTGACCGCCTAGGCTTCTTGTGCCTGATTCAGCACGCATTTCCTCTACGATAACTCTTGTATCCTGAAGCTGGACTTGACTTACCGAAGCCCTGGTTATGCGGTGGGCGACGGTTATGCGGTGGGCGACGCATACTTGCGCTTCCGACTGACATGTGTGGTTTAATAATAATTAATAGAATCAACTATCCTGTCTGGCATCCCATTCTGTCGACATGACCTATCGCTGGATCACAGCCCGTCCGTTACGAAGCATTTGTGGCATGAGTGCCTCTGGTGTAATCACCCTATATACGGCGGATACGCGACTGTCCCGCCCGCAGCTTTTCCCTGCAGGGTTCGTTGTCTTGGGGTAACCCAACCGATCCCCCGTGCTCGATATTTGACCCAAGAGCCTGCTATATCGGTTCTGCAGCTATACACCCGCCCCTGGCCTCAGTTTCTGTAGGGCTTGGTTGGGCTTTCGGCCCGCCAAAGCCATCCTGTATATAGGAGTAGTTTGGGTCTACAAGCCTATCAAAGGACTGTATACTGTATATAATAGGCTGCCGTCCTCATCGCACGCATCTGTGTTCGAGTAAGGGCAGTAACCTACCTAACCGTTTATGTCAGTTCTCCGTGAGGACCTTCCATGGATCTCCCTTACCCACCTCTACTCGATAAAACGCTTCGATAGTGACTCCGTACTACGTATGCGGTTCCTACCGGAACTTTCTGCCTCTGGTATGGTATGTCCGAGAAACATGGTACGTGCCCTGCAAAGCTGTGTCCCACGGTTATGTAGGCTACGGCCTGCCTCAGCTCTATCTGTGAAGGGCACCAACAGGATACGCCGCCCCATCGGCTCGCGTCTTCCCTGCCGCTCTGGCAAGGTAGCGTTTATCAATTACCTACCATCTCCCTTCACAGACCTAGCTCAGCGATCTACCTCTCTGCCACCCTCTGTTGGGGTTGCCAGCATGACATGATAGTCTCTCGGCAGACCTGCATATGTTCTTCTTACGATCAAGCAAACGGGACCACGACCACATAGATATAAGGATATAAGGATAAATTCATAAATGCTATCTAGGTAATTCAGCAGAATGCAGCTGAATATTCGTTCCTTCGGAGGAAGGCTATCATAGTAGGGTAGCTTCCTGCCTATAGCCTTCCTGTCATACCTGTAACCAATTGAGATGTGATATAACCTATCCCTGTCAACTAGCAGTGCTAGTCTTTGTGAGCCCAGCCTCCGCGCTGACTCGTATACGTAGGACGAACCCGAAGGCATACGTAGGACGACCCCGAAGGCATAATACGACTGGTTGGCTTTCATATACCTCTCATAAATCGCTGTACATAGGGGTGTGAATTGGTGGGCATGTCGATGTTGAAGGAAAGCGTGTGATGGCTTTACGGTGGTGGTAGCTTTCCCCGCTCTTGGCGGCTGTGTCAGGCTTGATACTGGTTTGTGACCTCCTCCCGGTGTTTGTAAGGCGTATACCTGTCAACTCTAGACGAACCGCCGACTACGTTATATATAAACGTGCGTATTGTACTTCGTTTCAGCTTGCCTCTCGGGCTATACTGGGGGAAGTTGGGGTGAGTTGCGTCTGGCTTGATATAACGTTATACTCTCACCCCCAAGCTTGGCGTATACCGGGTCGTCTGGATGACGGTGTGGGTGGGCGATGCTCTCGCTCGCGTGCAGGCAATCTTTCCACGGAGCACCAGCCTTAGGAGCTCTCCGTTATCCTGTCTACGCTTCTGCATGCGGAAGGTGGGTTGTTACACTGATACGTCTGTTGCCAACCATGGGTGGGCGATTCTGACCCTAGTGATGTGTTTTCTGCCACACATTGCAGTCAATAAGCTGGGTAGTTCGAAAAGAGAAGAACGTTGTGGAGGGTTAGGCCGCTAGGTGGGGGGACTGCTTCGTGCCTCTTGCCCCTCACTCCGAGTGTCTCAAGCGAGATCCTGGCTCTGACTCAGGTGGCCTGAACGCGGTATGTGGTAATGCACACATCAGCCGGCACATACTACCAGCGGAAGGGGCGACCTTGCACGGCTTCCTGCGCCAAGTGTCCCGGCACCTCATAAGCTTCACTATAGAATAGAGTATATATGCGATTGTGGAGCAGTGGATCGCGATTGGTTGTTAGCGTCGTGTGGTCGTCGGAACCTGCGTCACAGGTAGGGTGCTTGGCTATAGCAAGTCACTGTCTGCAGCCCTGGGCAGGTGAGGCTAGTACTCGTGACGCAGTATGTCAGTCGCCTACGTGACGTGGCTGTCTGGCTCTAACGGAGGCGGTCCCTATGGCATACGTGACGGCTGTGGGGTGTCGATATATTAACTAGGATACGGCAAACCCGGCTCTGCGGTTTGTGCGCTAAATGGAGGTGAACGGATGTGCATGCAGTGCTCTCGCTTGCGCTCCTGTTCCCTCCTGCCTGCCGACGCTACTATGCTATTAACCGTTTATGCCCTGCAAAGCGTTTATGCATTTCGTTGTGTTGTAGCTGGTATGATCCACGCGACAGGCCGGATTCTGTCCAGCGGGCAGTCGATTGTGCGCTACGCACTTATTGCTCTAGCTAGATTGGGATGGAACCGCTGATAATGGTAATTCCGGGACCTCTCTATATAACCCCTGCTAGGCGGATGTGAGGGCAGTTCGTGCTTACATGACCGCCTCTAGAGTGGGACTAGCACTATCCGAGCTCAGACTCTAGCGGCCACAGCTATCACTCATTCAGTAATACACACCCCGTCCCTCGGCCTAGCGGGTAGCTTTGAAGGAATGGCTATGTTGCTGTCCTATTCATTCATATACCCTACCCTATCCCTATATAAAGTGCTGGTCCTGGTCCTGCCCAGGGTAAGGAACCAAGCCATGAACAAAGCGTGTCACCTATGCGGCTACCCAGGATTGAGGCTAGACAAACAATAACCGCACATGACCAGGCCCTCGTGGATGCTTCCTTTAGGCTGGAAAGGTGTTGGTGGTACCGTAGTTTCATTAACCCTGATACAACCAAGAACCGATGTGACAGGTATACGTTCCAACGGCTACAGCTGGAAAAAGCTCTAACATGTGGGAAGCACCTCTACGCTAAGTGGCGCTGGCCCTATCGAGATGCTTCGGCTTACTGGGTGGGGAGTACGTACGCTAGGCTTGACTTTCGAATTGAATTACTACGTATATGGTTGATTCTACGAACGCCCTACCAACAACCTCGAACTGGTCGTGGTACATAGAGGCGACTTACTTACCTCACGTGAGGTTGCACAGTTGCAGGTGTGCGGCTGCAACCAGAGTCCAAGCTGTCCGACTCTGTAGACATAACGAAGAGCGTACTATATAGAAAGAAGAGGGGGTAAGCCGCATGGCGAGCGAAACCCGCCCAGCGAAGATGCTAGCTGGTTGCACCGCAGCCGAGACTCCGGTCCGTATCCGCTGAGTCCGGTATTGCGGCCGCGCCGCGCCGCCCGCGCCAGCCAGCCGCCCTAGCCAGCCCTAGCCGAACTATGCGGTAGTTGTTGTAGTTGTAGTTGTAGTTGTAGTTGCCCATCGGCAGCGTAAGGATCGCCCTTAGGCGTACTTGAGCTCGCACCTCAAGGTATTACACGAGATGGACTTACGGCTGGAGTTGGTCTCCGCCCGCCGGACACACGGATTGTCTGAGACGCGCAGGCCATCCCACTACCCCTACGGCAGCTCGGCAAAACGGGGGAGTAGATCCCGACCCAATATGCTGACGGGATCTATAGGAGACTCACCTAATGAGTTTGTGCAAGCAGGCTCCCGCAGGCATCTGTTCATCAGCCACCAAGTAACTAACCATACCTCTCTCATATACAGCGGCATCCCTGGCTCGCGTGCTGCTCTGCCCTCTCCCTCTTGTGTATACTTGTGCGGGTTCACCGTGATAGGAAGCTGAACTATCGCTAGGGAATCATGCGTGCAATAACAACCGACTAGCCCACCCACCCAGTAGTGCTTTAACGTAGCTACGAGTAACCTACCTTTCGAAGAGTCTCCCGGGCGGGCTCGCTTCGCTTAACAGGCGCTCTCTGCTCTGGGTATATGAGGTACTTGCCAACGGTCTAGTAAACGAAACCGATTAAGACTAGCCCGTATATACACCTATCTCACCCCCTTCACAGGGATACGGAGGGGCCGGTACCACCCTGCTCGAATGAAAGAAACAGATGAAGGAGCATATCAAAATCATATGTAGGAGTAAGGAAGGTACTTGGTGTGAAAGGTGATAGTGTGTGACGGGGTTTCCGGGGCCATTCACAGAGGCAGCGTTGAGTGCGGATGGGCCAGGCTGGGGAGGAAGGAATGTGCCGTTCCATCCCGAGGGCGGAGCGGACTATCGCTTGTTCGGCTTCAGTGACGGGGCGGCCCCCAACGCACGGCATCAGGGGAATTTGTGCGTAGGCGATGACCACAACGGCAGTTCTACCGACCCTTATTGAGACGAATGTCGCTATGTCATTGTCATCAGAATGGTTATGGCCTCTTATGATACTCTCACAACACGGGAAGGGGGAGTTGGTGATTCAAGTGGGCCGGGAAGTCGGAGGGCTGAGCACATACGCTATAGCCGGCCTCGATCATGGAACATGCCGGGGTAGGGCGTACGCAGTTACTTAACCCACTGCTGCGCCCCGCAACACACGGCAGTACTTAACACGGGTATTATCTTATATACGCTATGAGCCTACTCAGTCAGAACTAGCTGATTCTCGCTCGCATTTCTGAGATCCCGAGTCTCCAAGTGGGCCCTCTTGGCCACGCGCGACCTTGGCTTTTTGGGGAATCCTGCTCCTGTGTCGTAGCACTATACGCTCGGCGGTCCACCGGGTTGCGGAGGTCTCGAGTTCCGAGTGTCTTCTTGGATAGTTATAGCGGCCCATAGGCGCAAGATGTACCTTGGGGTAGGAACCCTGGACGACATAGTCCTTGGACGACATAGTCCTTGGACGACAGTGGCCTATATGAGGTCCAAGGTCCTTTGAATGTTCGGTGCAAGGCCACACACTTGGAACACACTGCCCGAAACGTTCCCGTCCTTCGCTTTAGGGCCTGTCCCTCAGTGTGGTCAGTACTGTATACTGTCGGGCAGCAAAGCTTACACCTGTTCACTGCGATGGTTCGCCAGGGCCTCTTTCCTCCTCCCTTTTCTGCTCGCTCGTGAGGGGCTGAAACCCTTGTACGGGGGGAGAGTCGACTGAGCATCTCAGCCATTGGCGGGAATCTCGCCCGCATCCAATCCCCAATTCTTGTTCACCCCGGATGATCTAAGGGTGAATTGTTACCTCTATCGATCGTGTTGGGTGAGCAACAGCCGCTTCGTCACAGTACTTACTTATGGGCTAACAGGTCACACTTTGGCCAAGTATCCTACTCCCATACTCCCGAAAGCCAGAAAGATTAGTGGAATGGCCTGCAGAATGGGCGCATCATGACATCGTAAGATGTCTCGCCCGCAGCACCTACGCGTTGGTGCTAGAAATGCCAGAAAAAGCAAACGGCTCGAGTAATAAGAAGTGAAAAACACAGAGACACTTCCCAACCAGAAAGCAAAGTTACCACTAATGGTATATGAGGTGTAAGCGAGCTCTAAGATCACATCTTTGGAATAAAATCCAGTTAGAAAAGGAAATCCAATTAGAGATAGGCTGCCTATGAGCATCATGGCATAGGTAAAAGGTAACGAGGAGGCGAGCCCCCCCATCTTTCGTATATCTTGCTCATCCGACATGGCATGAATCACTGAACCTGCACTCAAGAATAGTAATGCTTTGAAGAAAGCGTGATTCATGAAATGAAACACGCTAACCGAATATGACGAAATACCGCAAGCAAAAATCATATAGCCTAATTGACTGCAAGTTGAATAAGCTATGACCCTTTTGAAATCGTTCTGTAATATGGAAGTGGTCGCCGCGAAGAATGCCGTCATAGCCCCTGCAAAAGCAATAACAATCAAAGCCGTGGGTGAGTATTCAAATAGTTTCGAGCACCTCGCTATCATGAAAACGCCAGCTGTTACCATAGTAGCTGCATGAATCAAGGCGGATACAGGAGTGGGACCCTCCATTGCATCGGGTAACCAAGTATGCAACCCTATCTGTGCGGATTTGCCAACAGCACCAAGAAAAAGAGCGCAACAAATAACAGTTATGGCATTACCGAAGAGCGTATTGCAGAAAATGAAAGACAAAGTGGGGGCACTAGCACAAGCCAGGATGGTCGATAAGTCTACTGTTTGAAATAGAGTCAAACAACCCAAAATCCCGAGAGCTAAACCAAAATCACCTACTCGATTGACAAGCATAGCTTTTATAGCAGCTTTAGAAGCCTGAAGTCGTGTAAACCAGAAGTTAATTAACAAATATGAAGCGAGACCTACTCCCTCCCATCCCAGAAATAATTGAATAAAGTTATCTCCAGTAACCAACATTAGCATGAAAAAAGTAAAAATGGATAAATAACACATAAATCGAGGGCCATGTGGATCCTCGGACATATATGAAATAGAATAAAGATGAACCAAGCTACTTACAAATGTAACCACAATGAGCATAACGGAAGTCAGGCTATCAAACAAGAAGCCCCAAGAAGCATCAAACATAAAAGAGTTTATCCATGGAGCAATTTTTACATAGCAAGCACTAGCTCCCAGTGCGACTTCATAAAAAGCAGTGAAGGATAAGATAGAAGAAATTGAAACGCACGTGGTGGTTACTATGGCGGTTCCTTCTGAACCTAGAAAACGCCCGAAAGCACCTGCTACGGAACTACCAAGCAAGGGCAACAACACTATGAGTAAATACATTGCTGGCACTTCATATATGGGGACAACCAAGAATCAGGCAATTACGGAGCGGCCTCTTTATCACTCGAACCCCGTCGTACATACGCCCCCCCGCGGTGGGTGGGGTTGGGGTTAGATGCGGGTTCTGTAGGGCTCGAAACATGATGTTGGACAGCGGGGCCCGGGCCGGCGCGTGGCGTGGTGATTGAATCTGCTCCTTACGCAAGATAAACCCCTGCTACTGCCCATATGTATCCCTTGTGCCGTTATGTGCTCCAGCCGCCCACATACAACTAAAAGCACTACAACAACCCGCTCCGTCTCACAACGCCAGCACACACAACTAACTCCAACTAGAACACCAGTGGGTCTTTCAGTGACATTGTGGAATGGCCCGGTTTTGTTACTGACTGAACTGAGCCTTCTATCGTCACTATCGGAGAAATAACAGTATATGCATACGCTATGACGTACTGAGGGTTCTGCTGGAACACAACAACTACAGGGGAGGGGACTCCCTTGGGGACAGGGGTTGGTGGGTTGAAACGGGCCCACCCAATCGTGGGTTCATGTGGGGCTCGCGGGTTCATGTGGGGCTCGCATGTGCGGCTGCCCAAGTCCTCCTTTCGCGATGCGCCGGAGCAGTGTTTACATAAGTGACGCGGGGGTGGGTTACGTAGAGGGTCACACACAAGGGTTTCAAGGTAGGCTAGGCCCACACACACACTTCTTATGTAGGCTCAGCGTCGCGGGGGAACCAACAACGCCACCCCGCATACCCCCCGTACTTACGTGGGCTCTCTCTACAACGAGCAGCGAGCGAAGCTCCAACGAGCAGCGGCCGAGGCAGAACACAACAACAACGTAGTGCCGGGGGGGAAGAAGTGGAAACGGCAGGGGTTGGTGGGTTGTGCGCGGCCCCGAAGGGGTACGAAGGGCAGCCTCCCGAGCTCAACCTCAAGCCTTACCCGCTCTGCCTCTCTATATAACCCCGTCAGACGCGGAGCAGAAACACCTTGTAACGTACTGAGAACACTGAGGACGGCAGGGGAACTCCGTATTGGGACGGCCTCTCGGGCCGGCAGGGAACCGAAGGGCAACAGCACCACCACCTCTTACTGGCTTTAGGCGGAGCGGGAATGACGACCATGTTGGGGTGGGGAACTACGTACTTGAGTTACCCCAGTGACAACAGTTAGTTGAGTACTCGCACGCTAGCAGCAGTACATCAACCAACAACGACGTACTGAGTTCTTGTTAGTACTCGCACGCTAGCAGCATCACATCAACCAACAACGACGTAGGAGTTACGTGGGTAGTGGGGAACCGAACCGTTAGCCCTGGGGGGTTACCCCTTGGAGTGGAGGAGTTACCCCAGTGACAACAGTCAAATCACGAGGACAGTTACAGATTCGAACGCTTACGGAGGCCGTGCAGCTCCAACTCGAGTTACACGGTCGTTAGGAACACCAATGCTCACCCATTCCCCACTTTCAGCCACCCGCACAACGCCCCCCTGCATACCCCCTCCGATGCGTCGTCGTGTGTCCAAGCACGTCACGACATCTGTCGTTGCGTTGATGTGCTTCGTCGTTCTTACGTACTACCCTTGTTGTGAGGTCCCTTGCGGCGGAACGGCTCAACGTGTCGTGTGTGTATATAGCAAGGCAAGGCAAGGCAAGCAAGCATGTGCGGTGAGACACATCCGTTATGGTTGGTCGTACCAGACCGAACCGCAGTTAACTACCCCCCCGTACAACGCCTCGGGGTACCCCCGGGGATACGGCCAAGGTAAAATGCAAGGCTCTGCTGCCGTACGTGCTGGTTGGTCTGGTGGTCTGTCAATCCACGCCGGAATGGTGTTGGGCCTAAGCCCCACCTTCCCTGGAAACGGTGTAAACGTACGCCGGCTCTATGCAACCGTACAATACCCCCCTGGGTATGCGGGTGGGTTATGTAGTGGGTATGCGGGTGGGTTATGTAGTATGAACGGGGTATCCCCCTGTAGCCGGCAGGCATAACCGTGATTGAACGGTGTCTCTATTTAACCCCCCAGCGTACGGTAGGCTCTGCCTCTGTGAACCGCCCCGTACATGGCGGGTGTGGGGGAAGGAAGTAAGAAGGTGCCGGCGATTGCCTACCTACCGCAGTACGTAAGGCCGCCCGGAAGATAGATGATTGTTGCTGGTGTTACGGGCCGCTTTGACCACGACTATCAAAGACCACTTCACAGATCCATATGCGGTAGTCCCGTTAGTCCCTCTAGTCTATGAAGCGCTCACCGCACCTACACTGCCCCGGCCTCCTGATCTCCAACTCTCCCTCAACAGAGAACTGATCCCTCCGTTCGGCCCTTTGGAAATCGACCTGTCGGAAGTGACGGACCCAAGCCAATAATTCTAGAACAATAGTACCAGCTTATACGGAACCTTACCCCACATACTGAACTAGATATTTCGTAATAACAAGCCGTTACCCCGCCCGCCGTGTGTATTGAAGTGGCCTGTAATAGGGGTTACCCCGCTGCGCGATATATATAAATACGGTAGCCCGCACAGCCGTATGACGTAGCTATACGGTTCAGTGTCGGAAAGCTGGCACCTTGTGGGGGTTGTACGGTGGGGTTGAAGTGGGAACGGGGATGGATGGTTGGTGTTGTGGGTGCCCAGCGGCAACTGAGCTTGCAACACCCCTCAACCGTTTTCAAGTATGGTATGGATGGTTGGTGTGCGAGCAATCCCACATACGGGGTTGGGTGGGGTGGATGCTTCGTCAAAGAGTGTTGGGCGCCTAGCCGTTTGTAGTGGTGGGGAGACGCGGGTTGATATTTCTGTAACGGGTCAGACGACGACTCTACGATTCACTGACCACACATAACGGTGCGCTATGTGCAGCCACTTTACTCAGTGAACAGTATATAGAGGGAGGGGCTTCCCCTTCGCCGCGCGGTGATCACTCAACCCTTCCAGAACTCGCGGCGCATTGGTCTTCACCGCCTCAACGCCTATACAGAAGATGGTTATGGGCCCGGGGAGAATAAGGTAACTAGCCGTATAGCCGCTCACGAGTACGAAGTGAGTGACTCCAACTTGAAGTTACTTACCTCTAGAGCTGAGAAAGGTTAGTATCAGCCTGTGCGGGGCGAGGTGTTTACAGTCATAACGGTTCGAGGGTACCTTCGGGGAGTAACTCACTGGACATAACTCTTCAATCCTACACCGGCTTCACGAATCGTCATGTTGGGTATGGAACTTCGGGCTGATAACGGTACTATACGCGGAAGGAAGGAAACGGTCTGTAAGCCGTATACTGGCTTGGATATGACCTCTGGATGGCACTCGATCGAAAGTGACTCGGTCGGCAGGCGGGGGCTGTTTTGTTATCGATAAACCGGGGAAGCGAGCTGGCCCGTAACCACGACAAGGATAGCACGTATGGCAACCAAGTGGGTCAGATGGAACGACCCATAGTACGGAGCTTTAGGCAGGCGTATTGGAGGTGCTCGCAGCTCTCTATATAACCCCGCGTATGCGGCACTTGAAGAACAAGCGAAAGGTGACATACAGCAAGCCGTACGAGAAGGATATGTTGGTGTTGGCGAGTACACCAACCTTGCCGATATGCGTAAAGGGGCAATAAACACCAACATATCCTTCTCGTACGGTAGAACCCCTCCTGTAGCAATTACGTAAGCAACAAACAGCCTGACTCTCCTGTTCTGCCTGGTTGCCCGGGTGAAAACTGCTGTAGCTCAATGCCCGGGACTAGTGTCCACCTTGTTGCTTGCGACCAACAACGCCCACCCAATACAATACCCACCTTACGCCGCGCTACGGCCGTACACATGAAGTTTGTGATAACCGTTCTACTTGAGTAGTACTTATGAACCCTCTCTATATGTAACCGACTCAAGTGAGCAGCACGATTAATGATAGCACGGTGGGGTAACCTGTAACCTTATGAATCGCGTCAAACGGTCTACGAACGCAACCGTTCTATTGAGTAGTAGCTGTGAGCAGATTCGTTAGCATGCAGTGGGCATGCATAACATATTGAGACACTGACGCTTCGGCTTGAATGCGCATGGCGCATAACATCTGCTCTTTAACACGCCGCTTTTGAAACTACTAGGGCGAAGAGACATCGTATTATGATTGTCGAATTTCGAAATGCGCATTGTCGTTTGGGAGGGTGGGCTAAGTGCTACATAAGCGTCACATTACATGATCATGATCTTTACGGCTACATAAGGCGGCGGTGAACCCCGTGGCTACAGCACGGTGCGGTATGTAGAGGTTGTAGTTGTAAAAGCTCTTGCTCTTCTAATAGAACTTACGCTTGACTACAACAGGTACTAGATGAACGGCACTAGTTTGACGCACGGTGGGGGCGGTGGCATCGACTTCACCCGCACGTTCAGTCCCACCTAGCTTTCCATCCACAAGCACATACAGCGGTGGCATGTGGCTGGCAAACTGCGCAATGAGATGTTGTTGATTCTTTCATCAGTCAACGTGTGCGAGCTGCATAATCCTGACCTACCTGAACGGCACCCCACCTCAATAACCCCAGCGTTTCCCTCCATCAAACTCATCAACAGTAAAGAACCGAAGCAGTGTTGATACTTCGTCCCGGCAGTTAAGCTGCTCATTCAATATACTGGTAGGCCAGCACGTATATCCGCATTTTGTTGAAGAGACCGGGGAGGCATTGCGCAGTTAGTTTGACGCACGGTGGGGTGGGGAAGAACGGCACATGATCAGATGGAAGTGTCAGGGAGAAGACTAGAAACGAAACACATGGTTGAGCTACATACATAGTGGGTGGGTGAGACGCATTCTCACAGTTATATAGTAGAGAGTAGAGAAGACTTAGGGCCCCCAACACTGAACTTCGCCAACTCAGCAGACTTCGTTCGACTTTGGGAAAGCAGCACCCAGTTATTGACGTACGGTGGGGGTTCGGTTGTTGCTGGTTCGAGCAGCCGCCAGCCAAGCCACCACCATATATGTACGGTACGGTACGGTACGGTGTAACTAAGCGTGGTTGCCTTACCGTACCACAGATGAAAACCCCTGCAACTTCGTTTCAGTGTTTCCCTTCAAACCCAAGTGAAGTCTGCTCTTGTGGGCCGGCCGCTTCGCCCTACAAAACTGGTTGTTATGCCTGCCCTGCCCGGTCCAACTGTGGGCAGCCGTATATAGCAAGCAGCCGGTGTATGTCGTCTTAGAAAAGCATTCTAGAGTTTACCAGCTTTGATAAACTGACGGTATGTGCGGACAACCACAACAATGTCAGTGCAGCACAACACGCTCGATATATCTTCTTATATGGTAGGATAGCAGTTTTCACCCTTTCCCCCACAGTTCGCTCTTTCACTACATATCACCTCCTGGTAGGTACAACGGTTTTGTTAGAAACACATCGTTGGGTGGGCAGTTCCGATGAGAGAGGTCAGTTACCCACCCCTTGCAATTGAAGAAGAACAAATGACCACACGATGTATACGCCTCGATCGCATCTCATATAGGTGAGGCAAGCCAGCTATGAATCGTGAACCAGCTCGCTCTAAGTACCAGTTGTGTTGTATCCTACGCGTATTGAGTATTGAGCGGGGATCTTATGTTACCAAGTCGACCCGTACAACAGACCTTGCTATTCAAGGCACGCCCACCACCACCTCACCTCACCTCACCGCCACCGCACCTCACCGCCACCTCATCAACATA